GTCCAGAATAATTCAATAACATTTTCAAACTTTGCAACTGTTTTTAATTCCAGCTATCAAACAAAACTTGAAACTTTCTTCATTAACAATTCACAGGATTAGATTAATCGTTTTCATATAATATTGTCAAGCCCCATTATCAAATCTAAATACAATTCAATATATTTATAACTTAAAAAATATTTCAAGGATAAATTTATTCAGGTCTTTACTTACAATGCTCATACATAATATTTATTATGTGAGTACTAGATAAATTCTGTTTTTTTACTTTATAGATATCGAATAATTAAAAAATTATATAAAATTCATCATACATTTTCTTAAATCAAATTTTGTAGAATTTCATAGAAATCAATGAAAACTGTAAAATATATTATAATAGCTAAATCTGTTCAACAATAATTTCATTATATTTTTCAGGAGAATCAAACATTGGATAACCAAAAAGAAAAAATATTAATAGTAGATGATGAAACAAGTATTAGAAGAATACTAGAAACAAGATTATCTATTGTTGGATATGAAGTAGTAAGTGCATCTGATGGTGAAGAAGCACTAGCTGTATTTAAAAAAGAATATCCTAATTTAGTTGTTTTAGATGTCATGATGCCCAAGTTAGATGGTTATGGCGTCTGCCAAGAACTCAGGAAAGAATCAGATGTACCAATAATTATGCTAACTGCACTTGGAGATGTATCTGATAGAATTACAGGATTAGAATTAGGAGCAGATGACTATGTTATAAAACCATTCTCTCCTAAAGAATTAGAAGCAAGAATCAGATCTGTATTAAGACGTGTAGATAAAATTTCAACATATAACAGTATCCCCAGTTCTGGTATAATTAACATTGGTTTTTTAAAAGTAGATATAAATAAAAGACAAGTATATAAAAACAATACACGCATTAGACTAACAGGCATGGAATTTAGTCTTCTAGAACTTTTAGTAAGTCGTGCAGGAGAACCCTTTTCTAGATCATCTATCTTACAGGAAGTCTGGGGATATACACCAGAAAGACATGTAGACACGCGAGTAGTTGATGTTCATATTTCAAGATTAAGATCCAAACTTGAAGATGACCCAAGCAACCCAGATTTGATATTAACATCAAGAGGAACAGGTTATTTATTTCAAAGGATTATTGAAATAATACAATAGATAACTTATGTTTCTTTAATAACATATTACATTTAAAATATTAATAAAAATACTCATTTATTAATATATAAATCTTAACCTTATAAAAATAATATGAAAATCTTAATTTAATAAGGACATAACTAATTCTCAATATAAATTCTATTATATATATAAAATTTTACTTGTTTACCATTTTCTTAATATTAGAAGTAATCAATACTTTTTGTATCATCAACATATTCTATTACTATAAATCACAAATTATTATTGCATATAATATAGCTGTCCGCTTAATATAAAATACAAAAAATATCATTATTGTATTAATAATAAAAATTATTAGATAATATAGTTAATGCAATAAGAAACTTAGAGAACTATTTAAAAAATAATGAAATAAGCAACTCCATATGATTTAAATTATATTTATAATTATAAATAACCGTGAAGAAAAGTAAAGTAATATTGCAATAATCTTATTTAGGTTAATATTTACAGATTCATAAATAAATTCACAATATAATATTTACTTATTTAGCTTGCTTTAGATATTTAATTTATGACTATAGCAATTGGACAAGAAAAAAATCGAGGTAGATTTGATCTAATCGATGACTGGGTTAAAAGAGATAGATTTGTATTCGTAGGATGGTCTGGATTATTACTTTTTCCATGTTCTTATTTAGCCTTAGGTGGTTGGCTAACTGGGACAACTTTCGTAACGTCTTGGTACACTCATGGATTGGCCAGTTCATATTTAGAAGGCTGTAATTTTTTAACAGCTGCTGTATCTACACCTGCAAACAGTATGGGACATTCACTATTATTACTTTGGGGCCCAGAAGCTCAAGGTGATTTTACACGTTGGTGTCAAATAGGCGGATTATGGTCATTTATAGCTCTTCATGGATCTTTTGGATTAATTGGATTCTGCTTAAGACAATTTGAAATTGCACGACTAGTTGGAATTAGACCTTATAATGCAATTGCATTCTCAGGACCAATTGCTGTTTTTGTGTCTGTATTTTTAATGTATCCACTTGGACAAGCAAGCTGGTTCTTTGCACCTAGCTTTGGAGTTGCTGCTATTTTTCGTTTTTTACTATTCTTACAAGGTTTTCATAACTGGACATTGAATCCATTTCATATGATGGGTGTAGCAGGAATATTAGGTGGTGCCTTACTATGTGCTATTCATGGAGCAACTGTACAGAATACATTATTCGAAGATGGTGATGCAGCGGATACATTTAGAGCATTTACACCCACTCAATCAGAAGAAACTTACTCTATGGTAACAGCTAATAGATTTTGGTCACAAATTTTTGGAGTAGCATTTTCAAATAAACGTTGGTTACACTTTTTTATGTTATTTGTACCTGTAACAGGTATGTGGACAAGTGCATTTGGAATTGTTGGTCTAGCACTAAACTTGAGAGCTTATGATTTTGTATCACAAGAATTAAGAGCAGCTGAAGACCCTGAATTTGAAACATTTTATACTAAAAATATTTTACTAAATGAAGGTATTCGTGCATGGATGGCAGCTCAAGACCAACCTCATGAAAACTTTATATTCCCAGAGGAGGTTTTACCACGTGGAAACGCCCTTTAATAATAATATTGGTGTAGGCGGACGAGACATAGAATCTACAGGTTTTGCATGGTGGTCTGGCAATGCAAGATTAATTAACGTATCCGGAAAATTATTAGGAGCACATGTGGCACATGCTGGAGTTATGGTTTTTTGGACAGGAGCTATGACTTTATTCGAAGTTGCACATTTCTTACCGGAAAAACCGTTGTATGAACAAGGTTTTATTTTAATACCTCACTTATCTACATTAGGATGGGGTGTAGGACCTGGTGGAGAAATCACAAATATTTACCCATATTTTGTAGTAGGAGTAATACATTTAATTTCTTCAGCTGTACTTGGTTTTGGTGGCTTATATCACTCACTAATAGGTCCAGATACCTTAGAAGAGTCTTTCCCATTCTTTGGTTATGATTGGAGAGATAAAAACAAAATGACAACTATCTTAGGTATACACCTGATTTTATTAGGCATTGGTTCTTTTTTATTAGTCATTAAAGCCCTTTTTTTTGGAGGAGTATATGATACATGGGCTCCTGGAGGGGGTGACGTACGCATTATAAATAATCCTACTTTAAATCCATCTGTAATTTTTGGCTATGTATTAAAATCACCTTTTGGTGGTGACGGCTGGGTAGTTAGTGTTAACAACATGGAAGATTTAATTGGTGGCCATGTATGGATTGGTGTAATATGTCTTGCAGGTGGAATATGGCATATTTTAACTAAACCATTTGCTTGGGCAAGAAGAGCATTTGTATGGTCAGGTGAAGCATATTTATCTTATAGCTTGGGTGCTTTATCACTAATGGGCTTAACAGCATCTAACTACGTATGGTACAATAATACAGCTTATCCAAGTGAATTTTATGGACCAACTGGACCAGAAGCATCGCAAGCACAAGCGTTTACTTTTTTAGTTAGAGATCAAAGACTTGGAGCAAATGTTGCTTCTGCACAAGGACCTACAGGACTTGGAAAATATTTAATGCGATCACCAAGTGGAGAAATTATTTTCGGTGGCGAAACAATGCGTTTTTGGGACTTAAGGGCTCCGTGGGTAGAACCATTAAGAGGACCTAATGGCCTAGATTTGAACAAAGTTAAAAACGATATTCAACCTTGGCAAGAACGAAGAGCTGCTGAATATATGACACATGCCCCACTAGGATCATTAAATTCTGTAGGTGGAGTTGCAACAGAAATTAATTCAGTTAATTATGTATCACCTAGAAGCTGGTTAACAACATCTCACTTCTTTCTTGGCTTCTTCTTATTTATAGGTCACTTATGGCATGCAGGAAGAGCTAGAGCTGCAGCTGCAGGATTTGAAAAAGGAATTAATAGAGAAAATGAAGCAGTATTATCAATGCGCCCTTTAGATTAACAACTATAATTTAATAATATAATACAAACTATTCTTAATTTTAATTAAGAATAGTTCTTATAAATTTGATAACCCCAAAAAACTTAAAATAGAAAAAGAATACTTAACTTCTATATAAAGAATAATACAAAAAGCAATCATAGCCAATCTTCCATTCCAACTTTCTGCACCTTTTGAAAAACCCCAAGTCCATTTATTCAAATGATTGAACAAACGAAAATTCATAAAAGATGATATAATATTTAACATTAACAATTATAACTAATTAAATAATAATAAAATTCAAAGTATATATGCCATTAAATATATATATTATATCACATCCCATAATCAGTATATTATCTACACAAATTATATCTTCTGTTCAAATAAATAATAAAATTAACGAACCTATTTATAGTGAAATTCATTTTTTACTGATTTATGAACTATTAAGAAAATGGATTAAAGTAAAAAATATTTATATTAAAGACATTAATGAAATGAAAGAAATATCTATATTTAATCCAAAAGAATCATATATATTATTTGCAAATATGGAAAAATACTATAATATTGTAAACCATCTTAAAATTTTAATGCCCAAATTATTACTAAAACATATTGATATATATAAAGATAACAATGATTATACAAAAATTCACTTCAATTCTAAACACACAAACTATCTAAAAAATAATAAAATTATAATCGTGCAAAAAATACTGAATAATAACTCCATTATATACTTTGTTAATCAATTAATAAATGAGTATAAAATACATATAAATTCTATTAAAATTATTTGTATTGTATGCAATAAGAAAATCCTAGAAACAATTAATACAGAATATTCAAATTTAGAAATATACACAACTAAAATCATCAATATATGAATTGATAAATATCTACAATAAGCTTATACTTAGTAAATAATAATGAATACTATCAGCAATTCTTTTAACTTAATCTTTACATCAATTGCAAATTTCTCTGAAATATACCTAATATTAATTCTTTTAAAATTATCATTAGCATGGTTTCCAACAGTAAATTGGTATAATGAACCATTTTGTTCATTAAATCGATTAACAGATCCATACCTACGATTATTCCGAGGAACAATACCCATGATATTTGGCATGGATATGTCACCTATGCTTGGCATTATTTTTTTACAATGCTTAACAGTAATTTTTAATAATATAAGAGTAGAATCAATAACATAAATCAACACTATAAATATAATACTATGATAAAAATAAGACTAAAAAGATTTGGAAGAAAAAAACAACCTAGCTATAGAATTATTACTATAGATAGTAGAAAAAAAAGAGATGGTAAGGCAATCGAAGAGCTAGGTTTTTATAATCCTCTAACAAAACAAGGTAAATTTAACATCAAACTTATAAACAAACGTTTAAAACATGGTGCACAAATGACACCAAAAGTTTACTACTTAATAAATAGAATTCAAAAAAAAAGCTAGGGAGATAAAATTTTGCAAAAATTTACATTTAAAATTTTATGGTTAGAAAATAACGTTGCCATTGCAATTGATCATATAGTAGGTGGAAATTTTAGCCCATTAACATCTTACTTTTTTTGGCCTAGAAATGATGCTTGGGAACAACTTAAAGTTGAATTAGAGTCTAAACCATGGATTACGGAAAGCGATAAAATTTTCATATTAAATCAAGCAACAGAAATAATAAATTTTTGGCAAGAAACGGGTAAGAACAAATCTATATCGCAAGCACAATCTAAATTTCCAAATTGTATTTTTACAGGCAATAACTAATAAATTAAAATTTATAATGATTAGTTAAATTTTAACAACTAATCATTCATTAATATTAATAATAAATCACAAATTAATGATTAGTAAACTAATGTATATTAATAACTCAATTAATAAACTTATTATAAGTATAAAAACTTTTGACATCTATTTTTTAGACAGATTTAAAAAACATTTAAATAAAAAAAAAACCGAAATACAATTACACCATACCATATATTATACAATTATAAATGTAGAAATATAGTTGATCTATATGAAATATATAACTATTTATGCATAAATGAATTTCAATATATATCATTGATTATATTAAAAAAATACTATGACAAATCAGAATCAAATATTAATTTACAATACATAAAAAAATTTCAATACCTATATAATCAATATTTGATCTATAATACACATAATCAACATCAAAATAATATACCAAATATTAGAGTAGCTATTATATACATATATATTTTAAACCGGATACAAAATTCACATGGATTTTATCAATTAATTCAATATTTGCTAATAATATAAAAAAGATATTTTCATTCTGATGCCTCAATCACTATGCATTCTGTTGTCAAAATCATAGAAGCTATAGATGCTGCATTTTGAACAGCAGAACGAGTAACCTTTGCTGGATCAATAATACCAGCTTCATACATATTCAATAGTACATCTTGATTAGCATTATAACCAACAGAAAAATTACTCTTTTTGACTTTTTCAACTATTACAAAACCATTTTTTCCTGCATTTTCTACAATTTTATACAAAGGCGCAATTAAAGCTTTTTGCACAATATTAGCACCAACTAATTCTTCATTTGATAAATTATTTTTTGACCATTGACTTAAAGATTCCGCAAGATGAACTAAAGTAGAACCTCCACCAGGTACTATTCCTTCTTCTATAGCTGCTCTAGTAGCATTAATTGCATCTTCTAAACGTAATTTTTTATCTTTCATTTCTGTTTCAGTAGCAGCACCTACTTTAATAATTGCAACTCCTCCTACTAACTTAGACAATCTTTCTTGCAACTTTTCTTTCTCATAATTATTATTACTAATTTCTAACTGTCGTCTAATTTGATCACATCTACTTTTAATATTTACGGAGTTACTATCAGCAATAATTGTAGTAGAATCTTTAGTTACACAGATTCTTTTAGCAGAACCTAATTGATCAAGAGATAAATTATCTAAACTTAAACCTAAATCCTCTGTAATTAATTGCCCATTAGTTAAAACAGCCATATCTTCTAATAAAGATTTACGCCTATCACCGAAACCAGGTGATCTAACAGCTACTACATTAACTATTCCTCTTAACTTATTGATTACAATTGTTGCTAAAGCCTCTTTTTCAATGTTTTCAGCTATAATTAATAAAGATTTACCAGTTTTAGATACTTGTTCTAAAATAGGTATTAATTCTTGCTGGATCAAAGTAATTTTTCTATCAGTCAATAAAATATAGGGATCATCATAAACAACTTCCATGCGAGAAGAGTCAGTAACAAAATAAGGAGAAATATAACCTTTATCAAATTTCATACCTTCTTTAATTTCTAATTTTGTTGTTGTAGACTGACCTTCTTCTATTGAAATAACTCCTTCTTTACCCACTTTTTCGATAGCATCTGCAATCATATGACCAATATCTTTATCATTACCTGCTGATATAGAAGCAATTTGAGTAATATTATTAATATCAATTACAGGAGAAGACTTTTCTGCTATTTTAGCCACAACAAACTTAACAGCTTTATCCATACCTTTTTTTAAAGTCATAGGATTTGAACCAGCCGCTACATTACGTAAACCTTGTTTAACCATAGCATGTGCTAGAACAGTAGAAGTTGTTGTACCATCACCTGCCACATCATTGGTTTTAGACGCTGCTTGCCTAATTAGAGCAACACCTGTATTTTGAATAAAATCTTGTAATTCAATTTCTTTAGCTATAGTTACACCATCATTAATAATTTGTGGAGAACCAAATTTTTTTTCCAACACTACATTTCTTCCCTTAGGACCTAAAGTAACTGATACAGCTTCACACAATATATCCATACCTTTTTCTAAAGCTTTACGAGCATTATCTTGATATAATATTTTTTTACTCATATAAATTATTTTTTTTATTCTTGAAAAATGATATAATTATTCTTATTAGGGGCTTGTAGCTCAGTGGATCAGAGCACGTGGCTACGAACCACGGTGTCGGGGGTTCGATTCCCTCCTTGCCCGATTTAAATATAATATTAGCTTAACAAATAAATTAATAAGTTAGGATAAAAAGCTATGCAATTGCTACGAGGCACTAAAGACATATTACCAGATGAAATAGTTTTATGGCAGCATATAGAGAAAACAGCTTCACAAATAATGAAATTAGCAAATTACCATGAAATTCGTACTCCTATTATAGAATCTACTTCTTTATTCAAAAGAAGTATAGGTAATGGGACAGATATAGTCAATAAAGAAATGTATAATTTTATAGATCAAGGTTCAAGAGAAATAACATTAAGACCAGAAGGCACAGCAAGTATAGCAAGAGCATTTATAAATAACAAATTATATACGCATAAAACAACTAGTAGACTATGGTATTTAGGACCTATGTTTAGATATGAACGACCTCAACAAGGTAGACAAAGACAATTTCATCAACTAGGTCTAGAATACATTGGAAGCTTAAATCCTATGGCAGATGCTGAAGTTATAAGAATTGCACATAAATTATTGAACACACTGGAATGTTCAAACTATAAAATGGAAATTAATTCTATTGGTGAATTAGCAGAGAGGCATAAATATAAGCAATCACTTGTAGAATATTTAGAGCGTTATATCAATGACCTAGATAATAACTCAAAAAATAAACTATATACAAATCCACTGAAAATATTAGACAGCAAAGATACAAAAACACAAGAAATTATATACAATGCACCATGTTTACATGATTATTTAGATACGACATCTAGAAAACATTTTGAAAAAGTATGTGAATATTTAGAATTTTTAAATATTCAATTTAATATAAATAAACAACTTGTAAGAGGCTTAGATTACTATAATTATACAGCATTTGAAATAAAAACTAAATCACTAGGTACACAAGATACAATTTGTGGTGGTGGACGCTACGACTCATTAATACAAGAATTAGGAGGACCAAATATTCCTGCTGTAGGATGGGCAATTGGTATGGAAAGGCTTTTACTTACTATTAAAAATCAATTAAACGAAAAAATTCATAATAAAAAACCTCTTGTATACCTAGCAGTTAATGGACAAAACACAGAAAAAGAAATTTTAAATATAATCCAGTTACTAGAACAAAAAGATATTAGCTATCATCTAGATTTAGATAACGATAGCCTACAAAAACAATTGAAAAAAGCAGACAAACAAGAAGCAAAAGCATGTTTAATAATTCGGGATTACGAAATAAAAAATAATTGTGTAACATTAAAAAAATTATCAACAAGTGAACAAAAACAATTTAGCATGATTCATATAGATGATCTGATTCAAACACTCAAAAAAATAAATTGAAAGTTATATAATTACATAACTTGACAAAGAAACACCTGTAATTGATACAATAATTATATTGGGGTGTAGCCAAGCGGTAAGGCAGCGGACTTTGACTCCGCCATTCGCAGGTTCGAATCCTCCCACCCCAGATTAAATTCAAAAATATAAAACAATAATTCATCTTGCATAAAAAAAATATAAATAACATAATATATTTAGAAAAAACTCAATATAATTATAATAAAACTAAATTTATATAATAACTGAAAAACAATGGCAAGTATTCAATTTATTAAAGGTATTAATGAAACAATAATCCCTGATATCAAATTAACAAGATCCAAAGATGGAAGCACTGGTACAGCAACATTTAGATTTAATAAGCCAGATATTCTTAAATCTGAAATGCAAGAAAAAGGAGACATTACAGGAATGTACCTCGAAGATGAAGAAGGGGCAATGGTAACTAAAGATGTCAATGCAAAATTTATTAACGGAAAACCACAAGCTATCGAATCCATCTATATTATTAAAAGCCCAAAAGACTGGGATAGGTTTATGCGATTTATGGAAAGATATGCAAACGATCATAATTTATCTTTCACGAAGGCTAAATAATAAATAAATTCATTGATTGTAAATGCATATTCGCTATTTTTATCTACTATAAATATTACTATATTTCAAAAAATATGAAATTTTCTTGGCAATGGATCAAAGAAATATCAAATCTAACAAATATTACACTAGAGGAAAGTATTATAAAATTAACATTAGCAGGTTTCGAAATTGAATCCATTGATAATAAAAAAAATATAGATGATACAACTTTAGAATTAAGCGTTACAACAAACAGATCAGATGCTGCTAGCATTATAGGAATTTCTAGAGAACTAAAAACTATTTTTAAAAGTAAAAACATATTAAGAATTAACACAAGCACTAAAGTTAATTTAGAAAATGAGCAATTTAATACAATTGAACTCAAAAAATCTAAATTCACGAACGAAAATTTATCAGATATTAGAATTACAATTATAAAAAATATTAAAATCCAAAATTCACCTGAATGGCTAAATAACAAATTACAAGCGTGTGAAATTACACAAGGAAACACTTTATACAATATTGCTAAATATATAAGAACTAAATGGGGACAGGATATAGAAATTTTTGATGCCAATAAAATAGACAAACAAAAATTTACAACAGAATCGATAGCAATACGTCATCTTAATATACAGAAAGATACACATTCAATCATTGTATCTGATGAAACATCAAACAACTTTATAGAAACCTTAACCTATAAAAATCATCCCATTTCTTTACTTGGAATCAAATCAAACTCCAAATTTCATTGTGATCATAATACTTCATCTATTATTATATTTGGATACATTTGTAACCCTAAATATATAAATAGGACAACTCAATTATTCAAGGATAAAACTGAAAAATCACAAAAACACATCAAAGGATTATCTAGGAAAGATTTTATCAATGCATACAACGAAACAGTTAGTTTAATTTTACAACTAACAAAATATACAAAAAAAATCTCACAATATACATGGCATGCACAAAATCATCACGTAAATAATATTTTAGTTAATACAAACAACATAAAAAATATACTAGGTCCTATAAATCAAAGAAAAGATCTAAAAACAGAAGAAATTATCGACATATTACAACAATTAAATTTTAAACCTAAACAAGAGCAAGACTTTATAAAAGTACATATACCGGAATATAGAAAAAATGATATTAAACGCCCTATAGATATTACAGAAGAAATTGGCAGGATATACGGTTTTAATAATTTTATAGATACATTACCTCAAAAAAAACACAAAGGATATATATCAAAAATGAATATATTAATACAAAAAGTCCGTAATATCTTAAAACAGTTAGGATTATACGAAATTATCCATTACTCACTTATAAATATAAATAATAAAAAACACAAAGCTTATATTTCACTATATAATCCATTACAAGAAGATCAAAGATATTTAAGGAAAAACTTACTATATAATTTAATAAACACTTTAGAGTATAATCATAAACAAAAAAACGCATTTATGGAATGCTTTGAAATTAACAAAACATTTCAACCAAAAAAATCAATAAATAATAAAAACCAAATATATTATACAGAGAAAATTCATATAGCAGGCGTTATAGGAAAAAATAATTTCTCTAAAAGATTATGGTCAGAAGATGGACAAGAAATTAGTTGGTTTCAAGCTAAAGGTTTACTAGAGACTGTATTTGATCAAATACATGCTGAAATTGAATGGACAAACAACTTCAAAATCACCAAACATTATCAAGACATAATTAATATATGCCATCCGTATAAATTTGCAATCTTAAAAAATAAGATAAACCAAAGAATAATTGGTATATTTGGTGAATTAGATGTATATTATTCAAAAAAAATAAATCAAAATCACAAAAATTATATTTTTGAACTCGACTTGAGAGAAATCTTAAAAAATATTCAAATTAAAAAACATTTATCATATATTTTTACTAAATATTCTCAGTATCCAAGTATAACAAGAAACGTTTGCTTAAAATTACATAAAAGCACAACATCTAATTCAGTAAAGGCCATATTATTATCACATAACAAAAAACTAATAGAGTCTATTAAAATAATAGACGAATATCAGACCAATAATTATAAAGAAGAATCAAGAAAAGTTAGCTATAAAATTATATATAGATCATCAAATAATACACTAAGTGAGAATGAAATCAAGGAAATTGATAAAAAATTAAATCAAGTAACAAAATATATAAATACAACTGCATATTCAAATATTTAAGAGTAAATCATAAGCCGGATTCTGTTCTTTAACGCATATAATATTAATATATTGCATTAAGGGTAGTTATTTATCTAGAGTTTTTTATACTAGAACTTCTTGCAGTCTTAATAAATAATTATAATTGTTTACTTATATAGATAATTACAATAATATATATAACTTTACTCTTAATACGGGGTTTACCTAGCTAATACTTTAATCATATTACTGGTACGCTCTTAATGCACCTTTGCACCCTTACCTAAAAATATGGCGGTTTATTTCTGTGGCACTTTCCTCATAGTTACCTATACTATTTTTTATATAGCTATAATATTCTAAATAGAGACCGGACTTTCCTCAAATTTGTAAAAAATTTGCAACTACCTATGCTTACTCTATAATTGAATAATTATAACAAATCATCAATATAATAATAATATAATAAATAAAGTTATCGAAATGCAAATCAATCAAAACTTCACAGAAAATAATTTCGCATTTGTACTTAATGAGTATAAATATAATATCAATTTAGGTGATATAGTAGCAGGAACTATTTTCAACATGGAAAAAAGAGGATTTTTAGTTGATATAGGTCTTCCAACAGCCTGTTATTTACCTTATGAAGAGATCTCCTTGCATTATAAAAAAATAAACCATATCCATTATTCATATTCGATAAATAATACCACAAGGGAATTTTTCATTCTTGCGTACAATAAAAAAAAACACCAACTAATACTTTCAATAAAAAGACTTGAATACATTAGAGCATGGAAAAGAATCAAACAAATAGAAAATGAAGACACTATACTGCATTTAAAGATTCACAATCAAAATAGGGGTGGCCTTATTACTATTTTAGAAGGGATACAAGGCTTCATACCCAATTCTCACTTAAAACCAATAGAACCAAAAATCCTTAGACAAAAAAAATATATACAATGCAAACTATTGATGGCAGATGAAAAAAATAATAAACTAATTCTAAGTTACAAAAAAGCTATCTTATCTATATTATCTAAACAACTAAAAATTGGAACTATAGTCAAGGGTAAAATTATAAAAATTGAGAACTATGGCATATTCCTTGAAATTCATAACATTTTGAGCCTCCTCCATATTTCAGAAATAGCAAATCAAAATATTAAAAATATTAATACAATATTTAAAATAGGAGAAATTATAAAAGTAAAAATTTTACATATAGATATGCAACAAGGCAGAATTTCTGTTTCAACACGTAACATATAACTAGCCGCCACCAACGATTGTAACAACTTCTAATTTATCACCCTGATTGAGAAAGATTTGATCCAGATTATTTAAAGATAAGATCTCTTGATTATATTCTATAACAATATTTCTAACATCAAACTCAAGATAAATTAAAAAATCATGTAAAGACATTTGACTATAACAATTAAACACTTCTCCATTAACGGTAACTGTATTATATTGAAAACTCATAAATAATATGATATTAATATATAGACGTAATATGAAAAAAAGACTATAATAGATTAAAAATGGCGGATGTAGCCAAGAGGTTAAGGCAATGGGTTGTGGCTCCATCATTCGCGGGTTCGATTCCCGTCATTCGCCCTTATAAATTTTTTTTATCATGAACTGTGCAAGTTCCGTACGATTTCTAGTAGACGTTTTATTCAATAATCTACTTACGTAGTTCTCTACACTACGTATACTAATGTTTAGTTGTTTAGCTATTTCTTTATTTGTTAAACCTTTTACTAGCAATTGTAACACAATTTTTTCTTTCTCTGTTAATTTTGTAAACAATACATTAGACTTTTGAAAATTATCAAGCTTATTTTGCAATTGTGCATCCATAATATCTTGAACTTCAACTTTATACTTTAATAAATTCTTAATAATCGACAATAATTCATCAGGATTAAAAGGTTTAGTTAAATAAACATTACAACCTAAATCATAACCCTTAATTCTATCTTTTGTCATACCTTTAGCTGTTAAACAAATAATAGGTATATTATAAAATAATTGGTTAGAACGGATAATTATTAGAAATTGATAACCATCTATATGCGACATCATAATATCAACGATAATTAAATCTGGTATTCTTGCACTTAATCGATCTAATGCAGATTTAGCATTATTAAATACAGAGACAGAAAAACCTTGAGAAATTAAATATGTAGATACAGAATTTAACAAAAATACATCATCATCAATTAACATAATTTCTTTTCTCATTAGTATAAAATTTTAATACTTAATATAAATTACCTATATAATTATAAAAAATGAAATGGCTTCACTATTTTTTAAACCTTAATATACCTTTTTACATATATAAATTGAATGCTAATGATTCTATAATTGTTTCTAATAATATAAATATTAATAAACCTATGATTATTTTGTATGGAATAGTTTATATAGTAAAAAATTTTCATAATGATAAAAAAACAACTATTGCAATACTAGAAAGTGAAAATATTCTGTATATAGATCCAATTAAAAATGAAAAGTATCATTATAAGATAATAGCTATAAGCAAAAGTTTTTTAATCAGCTTTCAATGGAAAAATTTAATTAATATTAAAACAGATATTAATCATATAATATTTAAAGAAATTATCAAAATATATAAAAAAACAAATAATAAATATGAAATAATAAACATGATCATGAGTCATAAATATATTAAAAATCGTGTAATTCAACTTTTGCTTTTATTAGGACGAGATTTTGGGAGCATTAATAAAACAAACATAATAATACCATATTATATATCTCAATACACCATAAGTACAATAAGTGGAAGCAATAGAACTACCATTAATAGATTTATGCAAGACCTAATTTATAATGAATTCATAAAATATTCATTTGATAGAAAAATCATTATTAATATAGATTATTTTCATATAGCTAAAATAAAAAAAGACGAGTATAAACATTAATTATATTGAATATGTTATAATAAATATACTTAAACCAAAAGTGGCTTAAATGTAAAATATAAAATATATATAAACCTAAAATATGGGAAAAGTGTATGACTGGTTTGAAGAAAGACTAGAAATTCAAGCAATAGCTGATGATATTACAAGCAAGTATGTACCACCTCATGTAAATATTTTTTATTGTATTGGTGGTATAGTTTTTACATCATTCTTAATACAAGTAGCAAGTGGTTTTGCTATGACTTTTTACTATAGACCAACCGTTGCCGAAGCTTTTTCATCAGTAGAATATATTATGACAGATGTTAATTTTGGTTGGCTTATAAGATCTATTCACCGATGGTCTGCAAGTATGATGGTTTTAATGTTAATCCTTCATGTTTTTAGAGTATATTTAACAGGAGGTTTCAAAAAACCACGTGAACTTACATGGGTAACAGGTGTTATCTTAGCAGTATTAACAGTATCATTTGGTGTTACAGGTTATTCTTTACCATGGGATCAAATTGGCTACTGGGCAGTAAAAATTGTAACAGGTGTTCCTGAAGCAGTACCTGTAGTTGGAGGTACAATTGTCGAACTTTTAAGAGGTGGAGTAAGTGTAGGACAAAATACTTTAACTAGATTTTATAGTCTTCATACATTTGTACTACCATTACTAACAGCTGTCTTTATGCTAATGCATTTTCTAATGATTCGCAAACAAGGAATTTCTGGACCACTATAAGATTAAAGTATATTTAACATCAAGGAAAATATAAATGTCTATTATTAAAAAACCCGATTTAACAGATCCTCAATTACGTGCAAAACTAGCAAAAGGCATGGGTCACCACTATTATGGCGAACCTGCATGGCCTAATGACTTATTATATATGTTCCCAGTAGTAATCTTAGGTACAATCGCATGTGATGTAGGTCTTGCTATTTTAGAACCATCAGTAATAGGAGAAAAAGCCAATCCTTTTGCAACACCTTTAGAAATTCTACCAGAATGGTATTTCTTTCCAACATTTAATTTATTACGTGTTATCCCCAATAAACTAATTGGAGTTTTATCGATGGCATCAGTACCACTAGGACTTATAACTGTTCCTTTTATAGAGAGTATCAATAAATTCCAAAACCCTTTTCGAAGACCTATTGCAACAACCGTATTTTTAATTGGTACATTTATAAGCATATGGCTTGGCATTGGCGCTACAATGCCACTATCTAAAGCTATCACATTAGGACTTTTTTAAAACTAAAATATGAACTTCAATAAAATAAGTAATAATAATAAATTTATACTTTTATTATTATTACTTATTTTATTATTTAATAGCAACTTTAGCACCAGCTTCTTCTAATTTACTTTTCATATCTTCTGCATCTTCTTTAGAAATAGATTCTTTCAATACTTTAGGCGCTGATTCTACTAAATCTTTGGCTTCTTTTAAACCCAAACCAGTAAGAGAACGTACTACCTTTAAGATAGCAATTTTTTTAGGAGCAGGCACCTCTTCTAAGAGTAAATCAAATTCTGTTTTTTCATCAGACTCATTAGATCCCATAGAACCACCGGCATCTTGCATAACAACCATACCAGATGGAGTAGAAGAGGATGCATCAACATCAAAAGTTTCTTCAATACCTTTTACAAGCTCTGCTGCTTCTAATAAGGTTAAAGACTTTAATTCCTCTAAAATACTATTTATTTTTGTCATATTAATTGAATATCAAGATTCATATTATTTAAGTACTAGTAAATAAAATAAGCATTGTACTACATTTCATTATATTACACTATCTTTTATCATTAAATGATCTATAAGAACGGAAGGACCCATTGTAGTAGATAAATAAACTGATTTGCAATATTTACCTTTAGAACCATAAGGACGATTTTTATCAATAGAATTATATAAGGCCGATAAATTTGATATTAAATCTAATGGTGAAAAATTCAATTTTCCCAAAGGCACGTGTACGATACCAGAGCGGTCTACACGATATTCTAATTTACCTAACCTAAACTGTTTAACCGCATCATATAAATTTGTGGTAACAGTACCAGCTTTAGGAGAAGGCATTAACCCTCTAGGACCTAAAACTTTTCCTAATTTTGCCACTGAAGACATTACATCCGGTGTAGCAATCAGCTTATCAAAATCTAAACGACCATCTTTTATTTCTTGTATTAAATCCTCAAAACCAATAATATCTGCTTCACCATTAAGATATCTTATTGCTTTTTCATCTTTAGTTATTACTGCAATTCTAAGTTTTTTTCCAGTACCTTTTGGTAACACAACAGTTGAACGCAATTGCTGGTCTGCATACTTGGGGTCCAAACCTAAAGCTATATGAGCCTCTACAGTTTCTATAAATTTAACATTAGATAAATCTTTCAGTACATTAATGGCGTCTATTGGTTTATAAATTTTACCACGCTCAACTTTCTGTAAGATTTCTTGAAAACGACGTGAATGCTTACGCATATATTTTATCTCCATATTATACTAAAGTATTAATTTGAATTCCCATACTTTTTGCTGTCCCACGAACAATCTGCATAGCCTGCTTCAAATTATTAGTATTTAAGTCTTGAAGCTTAATTTGTGCAATTTCTTTTAATTGCTTTTCAGAAATAAAACCAACATTATTTATATTAGGTTTTCCTGAACCCTTGTTAATTCCTGCCGCTTTTGCTAATAAAACAGATGCAGGTGGAGTTTTTAAAATAAATGAAAAACTACGGTCTTCATAAATAGAAATTTCTACAGGAATTATTAAACCAACCTTATCTGCTGTTTTCGCATTATATTCTTTACAAAACATAACAATATTAGCACCATATTGACCTAAAGCAGGACCGACTGGTGGAGCCGGAGTAGCTTTACCTGCAGGTAAAGCTAACTTAACTAATCCAATTATTTTTTTTGCCATAAAATTAAAACAATAAAACTATAAATTAAAACAATGAAAAATTCAACTCAATAAACTGAACTTACAACAAGATTATACTAAAAATAAGCCATCGTAGACAAAAATAAAACATTAAATTTAAAACATCATACACGTCTTGAAGGACTTGAACCCTCGGCATTAGGTTTTGGAAACCTACGTTCTACCAACTGAACTAAAGACGTATAGAAATATTATAATTTATAATAAAATTAAAATTTGAAAATATTTATCAAATAAATTAGATTATGAAAAAATTGTTAAATTTTTATTATTAATAAAAAATGCTTAACCCTAATTTAACTAAACAATATCTATTAGATGAAGATTACATGATTTATGCACGACATCTAACACTTGATAAATTAAATACAGAAGGACAATTAAGGCTTAAAAATGCTAAAATATTAGTGATAGGAGCAGGTGGCCTAGGATGCCCAGCAATTATTTATCTTGTATTATCAGGCATTGGATACATAGGCATTGTTGATGATGATATAATTTCTAAATCTAATATACATAGACAAATTCTATATAATAAAAGTCATATAGAAAAACTAAAGACTAAAGTAGCTGAATACAATCTGAAAAAGATGAACCCAGAATGCAACATTAGTACATACTCTAAAAAAATTGATAGAAAAAATGCAAAACAATTAATTAAAAATTACGATATTATTTTAGATACTTGTGACAATTTTAATACACGCTATTTAATTGATGATATTTGCAAAAAATTACATAAAGTACATATTTATGGTGCAATAGAGAACTTTGAAGGACATATTAGTGTATTCAACTATAAGAATGGTCCTAGGTATTCTGACTTATATCCATATAATTTACAATTAAAAGATAAACCATGTACTGGCGTCTTAAATGTCTTGCCAGGAATTGTAGGTATTTTACAGGCAACAGAAGCTATCAAAATTATTACAGGTATTGGCAAAGTCTTAAGTGGCTATTTGCTAGTTTATAATATCTTAAATATATCATTTAAAAAAATAAAAATAAATAATATACAAAATATTAATAAAGTCCCTAATATATATAAAAACTCAAAAAGCATTGATATAAATACAGTAAATCAATATATTAAAGAAAAGTATAAAATATCAATTATAGATATAAGACAAAAAGCAGAATTCAAAAAAAAGCATATAAAAGACGCTATCAATATTCCTTTAAAAAAAATCAAGAATAAAAACAACTTACATTTAATCAAAAAACTGAGCAATACAAGTATCTTAATTATTTATTGCAGCCATAATTCTAGATCTATAATAGCATCAGAATTACTACAAAGAGAAAATATCAAACACTACAGATTAAAAGATGGTTTCCATTAAACATTCATAAATTAATAGAAATATTTAATATAAATATCAAATCAAATATAATAATAAAAAAATATACTAATAAAAAAGATGCTGTATGAATAAAAAAATAACTATGATTTTAAGAAGTGAAAAAGATAGAAATCAACAAGAAATAATTCATGTAACGAGAGGATATGCATTTAACTACTTAATACCCAAAGGTGTAGCAGACATTGCAACTCCTGGTAAATTAAAACATATAAATATGTTACAACAAAAACAAAAACAAAAAAGACAAATTAATAAAGAAAAAGCACACCTTACATTAAAGTACCTAGAAACAGTTAATAAAATTATTATCAAAAAAAAGCATGGTAATAAAATGCAAATTTTTGGCCAAATCAATGAAAAAGATATATTAAAGAAAATAATTGAAAATACTGGGTATAAATTAAATAAAAAACAAATCAATGTACCTAACATAAAAACTATCGGTAAATATCAAATAATAATTAAACTACTTGACAATGTAGAATTATACATATCAATTAACGTCGTGCCAGATATTATAGAAAATAATATTACTTTTAATTAAAACACATAGGTAAAGATAAAACTTGTAAAAAATATAATTTATCAAAACTAGCTAAAGACCTAGAATATATATGACAAGTTTTATTTTACAAAAAATATAAAAACTTAAAATTGTATAATAGTTTTGTTAAATTACTATTTATTAAGTGCAATAATATTTTATATCTTAAGTTTTATAATATATATGATTTGATTATATTACTCTAATACATTAATAAAATATTAAATTAATAATAACAACAATATTAATGAATGATTTATATCAATATCTAATTCCACCTAACAACTATATAGCAGAAGAAATAATAATTGGCTATATTATAATTAATCCATCAGTACAAAAAAATTTATTACAAAGTATTGAACCAGAATATTTTTTTCTTGAATCACACAAACTTTTTTATTTATATTTGAAAAAAATTTATAATAAAAATCAAATAAATTTAATAAACTTATTGAATATTATTCACCAGAATTCAAAAATCAGTAATATAGTTACAACAAAAACTATAATTAAATTAATAAAACAAGGCCAAATATTTAATACATCTGAAAATATAAAATTTTATATAAGTCAATTACTAACATTAATATACGAGAACTATATCAAAAGATTATTTATTCAATATTCATATCATACAATAACTTTATCTTATAATCATAAAATATCTATCAATAAAATATCATTACAAGCTTCTCTATACTTAAATAACATCAATAAAAAATTAGAAAAACAAAATCTTGACAACTCACATTGTTTTTTACCCGAACTATTTCAAAATTTAACTTATAATACAAGAAAAATAAAAAAATATGAGGTAATAATTAAATCTGGCTTCAAATATTTAGATAAAATCACTACTGGTCTTCCTGCTGGAGACTTAATCATAATTGCTGGCAGACCATCAACAGGTAAAACTTCTTTTCTTATTAATATAGCATACAATATTTTAAAGAAATTCGATACTCAAATATGTATTTTCAGTCTAGAGATGACAAGAAAACAAATCTTACAAAAAATTATATCTATAGGATCAGATGTTCCCTTATATCTTATTTTACAAGGAGAAATTAACGCGAAAGAATGGAACAAAATAGTAAAAATTTGCCAAAAAATACTTAGATCAAAAATTTACATTAATGATACTACAAATACATCTATTGAAAATATTATAAATACGTCAAACACAATATGCAAAGAAATAAACCATCACACTACAATATTTATTGATTATTTACAATTAATTAATAGCAAATACTCAACGTTTTCGAATAGAAATGAAGAATTAAGCTACATAACACGCAAATTAAAAGTTACTGCTCAATTGTTAAAAATTCCTATTGTTGTACTTTCACAGTTAAACAGACGCATTGAGACTAGAATCAATAAAAGACCTTTATTATCAGACCTTAAAGAAAGTGGCTGTATATCATATACACTATTTATATATCAGAATAATAAACATAAAATCAATATCATTTTAAATGATAATTTTAATTCATTTATAAGATCATATATAAATTATGTAATAAATAGCAGTGATTTTTTTCATTATTTAGAATATACAAAAAATTCAATACAAAAAATCAGCTTATTCATAGAATATATATTTTATTATAAAATATATAATTACAACAAAGTCAAACTTACAGAAGATCATCCTCTTCTGGAACAAAACAAGTGGATAAAAACACGATATATAGAACAAAATCATACAATCAACCAGTACAAAAATATTCTACAAAATATATATAAAAGAATAAAAAAAGGTCACATTAGTATTACATTTTTAAATTATTCTTTAGTATATGACATCAGTAAAAAAGAATATTGTAATTTCAAGTGTCAAAACTTTATTTTACATAACTCTATTGAACAAGATGCAGATATTATTATTATGTTATATTCAAATAATTCAAATAACCAAGAAGAGTATTTATCAAAAAGAATCATTGATATTAATGTATTAAAAAATAGAAATGGAATCACTGGTTCATTACAACTTTTATTTAATCTATCTCTAACAAAATTCAATGATAAAAACAACAAATAAATCAGATAGTTGCAAAAAAAATGTAATTTTGATACGATAGATATCAGCATAAAAGCCGGGATAGCTCAGTTGGTAGAGCAGTGGACTGAAAATCCTCGTGTCACCAGTTCAAATCTGGTTCCTGGCAATTGAATAGTATTACCTATATTTCAATTGAAATATAGGTAATACTATTCAAAAAAATATACAATTTAAGAAGATAAGAGCTCTAGTTTTTCACCAATAAGCACTTTAACTTTTCCTTCATCTGTTACATCAACTACAGCACTATCACCTGCTTTTATTTTTCCTGATAAAACTTCCTCAGCTAAACTATCTTCTAAAAGTCTCATTACAGCTCTACGCAATGGACGAGCACCATAACTAGGATTATAACCCTCATCTACTAAACGATTTTTAAACCTTTCTGTAACCTCTAACTCTATCTCCTGCTGTTTAATTCTTTCAAAAACTTCTTTAAGCATAATATCAGCTATTTCTCTTACTTCATCTTTAGTTAACTGCCTAAATACAATAATTTCATCTAATCGATTAAGAAACTCTGGTCTAAAATATTGTTTTAGTTCTTCATTAACAAGAGATCTAATACGATTATATTGAGATTCTGTTTGGGATTCTCCTAATTCAAACCCTAAACTACCTCCGCCTTTTTCAATAACTTTTGAACCAATATTAGAAGTCATAATTAATAAAGTGTTTTTAAAATCAATTGTTCTACCTTTAGCATCAGTTAAACGTCCGTCCTCTAAAATCTGTAACAAAAGATTAAAAATATCTGGATGTGCTTTTTCTATTTCATCAAATAAAATAACTGTATATGGACGCTTTCTAACAGCTTCTGTTAAATATCCTCCTTCACTATAACCAACATATCCAGGAGGTGAACCTATCAACTTAGAAACAGTATGTCTCTCCATATACTCAGACATATCTAAACGAACCATAGCTTCCTGAGCTCCAAAAAAGTAAGAAGCTAATGCTTTAGTTAACTCTGTCTTACCTACACCAGTAGGACCAGAAAAAATAAAACTTGCGATAGGTCTATTTGGATTTTTTAATCCGACCCTAGCTCGTCTAATTGCTCTAGATACAGCAACAACTGCTTCATCCTGACCAATAATGCGACTATGCAATGTTTCTTCCATATGCATTAACTTTTCAGACTCACTTTTAGTTAACTTAGTAACAGGTATACCAGTCCAAAAAGCTACTATTTCAGCGATATCTTCTTCAGTAACTACAGGATCCTCAACTTGTAAATCAGGTTCACTTTTTTTACTTTGTGCAATAGCTGCAATTTGCGCTTTAATTTCCATTTCACGTGTTCTATATTGTTCAGCTTTTTCATATTTTTGAGCTCTTATAGCTTCATCTTTTGTTTTCAAAACAGATCTCAACTCTTTATCCAGTTCCCTTGCAGCGGGTGGTAACTGAGAATTTAATAAGCGAACTCGTGAGCCAGCTTCATCAATTAAATCTATTGCTTTATCTGGCAAAAATCTATCAGAAATATATTGATTAGCATATTTAGCAGCAGCAGCTAATGCAGCATCTGACATTTTTAATTGATGATGCTTCTCATAACGATCTCGCAAACCAAATAAAATTTCAATTGTTTCTTCAACACTAGGTTCACCAACTAAAACAGGTTGAAAACGTCTTTCTAATGCAGCATCTTTTTCAATATGTTTACGATACTCTTCCAACGTAGTTGCACCAATACATTGCAATTCACCTCTTGCCAATGCCGGTTTTAATAAATTTGCTGCATCTATAGCACCTTCAGCTGCTCCAGCTCCAATTAAAGTATGAACTTCATCAATAACTAATATTACATTATTAGCTGACTTAATTTCATCCATAATCCTTTTCAAACGTTCTTCAAATTCACCTCTATATTTAGTACCAGCAACTAGTAATCCCACATCTAAAGTAACAACTAATTTATCCTCTAGAATAGCTGGAATATCTCTATTTGCAATTCTTTGTGCTAAACCTTCGGCAATAGCCGTTTTACCAACTCCTGGTTCACCTATAAGTACAGGATTATTTTTTGTCCTTCTGCCTAAGATTTGTATTACTCTTTCAATTTCTTTTTGTCTACCAACAACAGGATCAAGAACACCTTCTATAGCTAATTCTGTTAAATTGGATCCAAACTCTTCTAAAGTAGGAGTTTTACTTCTAGCTTGCATCGTACTATTACCATTTGCATTAGCTTCCGCATTATCTCCTAACATTTGAATGACTTCTGTTCTAATGGAAGCAACATTCACTGCCAAATTTTCTAAAACACGTGCAGCAACACCTTCACCTTCACGCACTAACCCCATTAATAAATGCTCAGTACCAATATAATTATGACCTAATTGTCTTGCTTCTTCTAAAGATAATTCTAAAACTCTTTTAGCCCTAGGAGTAAAAGGAATTTCAACAGCAACAAAACCTGAACCACGACCAATAATTTTCTCTACTTCTATCCGAGCATCTTTTAAATTTACATTCATAGATTTTAATACCTGAGCTGCAATACCAGTACCTTCACCAATTAAACCTAGGAGAATTTGCTCAGTACCAACAAAATTATGACCCAAACGTCTCGCTTCTTCTTGAGCTAACATAATAACTTTTATTGCTTTTTCAGTAAAACGCTCAAACATATATAAGAACTAGTTAAATATTTTATTACCTTTGATACTATATAATAATAACACACTTCCGTAAATAACTAAAGTCACATTAAAAACAAATAAAATTTGACTAAATAAATCAATATTCAATAAAATAACAATAATCGCAAACAAAACAAAAATAATAAAAAATTATGGAATTTTATGTGAACATCAAATCTAATATAATATACGATATAGAAAATCAATTAAAAAAAAATAATATACCAAATATACAAGTGGGTGACAGTGTCAAAATAGGAGTATTAATAAAAGAAGGTAATAAGGAAAGAATACAAATATCAGAAGGAGTAGTTATATCAAAAAATAATTCTAATTTAAATACAACTATTACAATACGCAAAGTATTGCAAAATATCGGAGTTGAAAAGGTATATTTAATTCATTCACCAAGAATCACAGAAATTAATATAACAAAAAAATCAAAAATCAGAAGAGCCAAGCTATATTATCTACGCAATAGATCTGGAAAAGCAACAAGATTAAAACAAAAATTTTTTTGAAATTTTCAAAAATTATTATGGATACATAACTCAGTTGGTTAGAGTATTACGTTGACATCGTAAAAGTCACTGGTTCAAATCCAGTTGTATCCACTTAAATATAACACAAACCATTATTGATTTTTCTTATTATATCTAGTAATATGATTACACATCATACATGGGTCGGTGCCCGAGTGGTTAATGGGGGCGGACTGTAAATCCGTTGGCTTAGCCTACGTTGGTTCAAATCCAACCCGGCCTAATTAAATAATACATGCCCTTATAGCTTAGTGGTAGAGCATCTTTCTGGTAAGAAGAAGGCCATGGGTTCAATTCTCATTAAGGGCTTTTAATATAACAACTATTACTATATATTAAATATTCACTACTTAACTCATATTCACCAATTCATTTAATTTTTTTGACTGTTTTATAATACCTATCATTTGGGAATTACTTTTACCAGGAGCAACCATAGGATAACAGTTCTCATCTTCAACAACCTTACAATCTAAAACACATGGGCCATCATAATTAATAAAAAATTGTAAAACTTGATCCATACTATTTTTCTTTTGTAATTCAATACCTAAAATACCAAAAGCTCTAGATAGTTGAACAAAATCAGGAGAACCTTTATCCATATTAGAATGTGAATATCGTTCTCCATAAAATGCTTGTTGCCATTGACGCACCATACCTTGCCACTTATTATTAATAATAATAATTTTCAAAGGTAAATTATATAAGGAAATAGTAGCTAGTTCTTGCAAATTCATTTGAAAACTTGCATCACCACTAATACAAATGACTTGCCGAGATAAATTGAACATCTGAACACCAATAGCTGCCGGAAGACCATAACCCATAGTACCTAATCCAGCACTAGACATCCAATGGCGTGGTAAAACATTTAAAAATTGGGCTGCCCACATTTGGTGTTGACCTACATCTGTTGTAAAATATCCTTGAGGTGCTAGTTCAGATAAATAATAAAGTATTTCTTGTGGTACAATAAGATCTTCTCTCTGAGGTATCAATAAAGGATAATTCTGTTTCCATATAGTAATTCTTTCCCTCCAAGATCTTGTTTGATCATTAATATATTTTATATATTTATCATTATGAATATAATTAAGTATTTCATTGATGACAGATTTAATATCTCCTACTACAGCTACTTGAGGCACTCTATTTTTTCCTACTTCTGCAGGGTCAATATCAATATGAATGACCTGAGCATTACAAGCAAATTCATCCAATTTACCTGTAACTCGATCATCAAAACGAGCTCCTAAAGCAATTAATAAATCACATTCACTAACAGCAAAATTAGCATAAGCAGTTCCATGCATACCAAGCATACCTAGTGATAAATCATGTTTCTCATCAATAATTCCTTTTCCCATTAAAGTAGTAGTAACTGGTATTTGAAAATGCAATGCCAATTGTTTAATTTCAGAGTATGAATCTGAAATTATAGAACCACCACCAACATATAATAAAGGCTGACTAGATTGTTGTATCATTTGTATAATCTTCATTATTTGTTTATTTTTGGGTTTCATAATAGGTCTACAACCAGGTAAATATACATTTTTAGGTTCTACTGGCTGATAAAAAAACTTTTCTAAACCAACATCTTTTGGAATATCAATCAATACAGGCCCAGGACGACCATGTTGAGCAATATAAAAAGCATCTGCAATAGTTTGTGACATTGCTCTTGAATCCCTAACAACATAAGAATGTTTTACAATAGGTAAAGTAATACCAAAAATATCAACCTCTTGAAAAGCATCAGTACCAATAAAAGATCTAGCTACCTGACCAGTGATTAAAATAAGAGGAATAGAATCCATTTGAGCAGTTGCAATACCAGTAACTAAGTTTGTTGCTCCTGGACCTGATGTTGCAAAACAAACACCTACTTTGCCTGTTGATCTTGAATAACCATCAGCAGCATGAACAGCTCCTTGTTCATGTCTAAATAATATATGTTTAATTTTATGTTTTCTTTCCCAAACATAGAGTTCATCATATATAGGTAGGATAGCACCTCCAGGGTAGCCAAAAACATGAAATACATCATGTCTAACTAAACTATCCATTAAAGCAAAAGCACCTGTTACTTTCTCACACTTTATTGACATAAAATTTCTTTAGTTGTATGTATTAAATAAATAATATGAATATTAGTTTGAATATTATATTAGTATATAATATTATATATGTTTAATTTTATACATTTTGTTTTTTTAAGTTATTTCTAGCATTAACCTTAGTGTATTATATATAATTATCAATATAGTTGTTATTATTGTTGGTATTATAATCCTATTTTTTCTATTCTTTAATAACTTAAAAAAAGGTTGAATAGTTGTCAAGAAAAACCCTACAAATACGGAGATTATAAATAATGGGAATTTTTTAATGTTTTTCCATAAATTATTCATGGTTATTTTTTTACAATAAATTTTTTTGATTTTTGATTTTCTATATCTATTTTAGGATTTTTTATGTTGAATTCTACTCAGTTCATGCAAGATTTAATAACTATATCTTCTTTCATTCGTCAATATGTTGGTCAAGTAATTGTAGTTAAGTATGGTGGAGCTGCTATGCAAGATGATTGTTTAAAACAAGCCGTCATAGATGATATTCTGTTTTTACACTTAATAGGTATTAAAGTTGTTATTGTACATGGTGGTGGTCCAATTATAAATCATTGGTTATCTAAATGTAACATAGAACCTCGTTTTAAAAATGGTGTGAGAGTTACAGATTATAAGACTATGCAAATTGTTCAAATGGTTTTAGAAGGTAAAGTAAATAAAAATTTAGTTTCTATGTTAAATTTGTTTGGTAATTATGCTATAGGCCTTTCTGGTCGTGATTTGAACTTAATTAATGCTATTCCTTTGTCTTCAAATAATGATGATTTTGTTGGTACCGTAAATAATGTTAATCCAAAAATTTTGAGTTCTCTTTTAGATGATGGTTATATTCCAGTAATAGCTAGTATAGCTTCTGACTCTCATGGTCAAGTTTATAACATTAATGCGGATATTGTAGCTGGTGCTTTAGCTAAGGCTTTAAAAGTAGAAAAATTAATCTTTTTGACTAATACTCCTGGTATTATGTTAGATACTACAGATGATAGTACATTAATAAAAACTTTAAGTGTTTCTGATGTTTTAAACTTAAAACGTGATAATGTAATTTCATCTGGAATGATTCCTAAAGTTGATTGTTGTATTGATGTTCTTCGTTCTAATGTTCAATCTGTTCATATTATAAATGGTTGCTTACCTCATTCTTTATTACTTGAAATTTTGACTGCAGAAAGAATTGGATCGATGTTGACTCTGTAAATTTTATTACAAGAATTTGTTTCTTTGTTTATATGATGATATAATAAGTCTGTAACTCTTTTGGCTCAGTAGCTCAGTTGGTTAGAGCAGGGGACTCATAAGCCCAAGGTCGCAGGTTCAAGTCCCGCCTGAGCCATATTAAGAAGTTATGATTATGTATAATTTTATGGAGAAGTGGCTGAGGGGTTGAAAGCGGCAGATTGCTAATCTGCTATATGTTTATGAACATATCGAGGGTTCGAATCCCTTCTTCTCCTTTTGTGATTTCTTTATGTCTTCTATAAATTGATATTTTATTAAATTGTAGTTATAATCATTTTGATTGGGACTGTAGTTCAATTGGTTAGAGCACCGCCCTGTCACGGCGGAAGTTGCGGGTTCGAATCCCGTCAGTCTCGTTTATCTTTTAGTTGGCATATTCATATTTTTGTGGAATTGATGTATATTCACTTATTATTTCACGAAATTCATCACCATCTATAGTTTCTTTTTCTATTAGTAAGTCTACAAGCCTATCAATGACGACTCTATTGTCTTGAATGATTTTTAATGTTTTCTTATGACATTCTTGTACAATTTTTTGGATTTGCTCATCAATTTTTATTGCTACTTCATCAGAATATTCTGATGAAGATCCCATGCCTCTTCCCAAAAAAGGATTAGATTCTTCGTTTTCTAATGATAGTGGACCAATTGAAGACATGCCAAACCTTGTGACCATTTGCCTTGCCATAGATGTAATTTGTTGCAAATCATTACTTGCACCTGTTGTTACTTCTGAGTCTCCAAATACTATTTCTTCTGCTGCTCGACCACCTAATGCACCCATAATTCGTGCTTTAATCTCTGATCTTGAGATTAAATTTTGATCTTCAGAAGGTGTAAACCATGTTAAGCCTCTGGCTTGTCCTCTTGGAATTAAAGTGACTTTTTGAACTGGATAATGATTTTTTAATAATGTGCCTACAATTGCATGGCCGATTTCGTGATAAGCTATTAAACGTTTGCTTTTACTATCAATTAGAGGCATACCTTCCATGCCGGCTACAATTCGATCAATTGAAGTATCAATTTCATTTAGTGTAATAGCATTTTTCTTTCTTCTTACTGTTAAGATAGCGGCTTCATTCAATAAGTTTGCTAAATCAGCTCCAGAAAAACCAGGTGTTCTTCTTGCTATTATAGATAAAGAAACTGTGGGTGCAATTTTTTTATTGCGTGCATGTACATTAAGAATAGCTAGTCTACCTGTAAAATCTGGTACATCTACACTCACTTGCCTATCAAATCTTCCAGGTCTTAGCAATGCAGAATCCAATATATCTGCTCTATTGGTAGCAGCAATGACAATGATGCCTGTGTTTCCTTCAAAACCATCCATTTCTGTAAGTAATTGATTAAGTGTCTGTTCTCTTTCATCATTGCCTCCTCCTATACCGGTTCCTCTTTGTCGTCCAACTGCATCAATTTCATCAATAAAAATAATACAAGGTGCGTTTTCTTTTGCTTTTTTAAATAAGTCTCTTACTCTTGATGCACCAACACCTACAAACATTTCTACAAATTCTGAGCCAGAAATGCTAAAAAATGGTACATTTGCTTCACCAGCAATAGCTTTAGCTAGTAATGTTTTTCCTGTTCCAGGAGGTCCTACTAATAGCACTCCTTTAGGTATTTTAGCACCAACAGCAGTAAAAGATTCTGGTTGTTTTAAGAAAGTAACAACTTCTTCAAATTCTTCTTTCGCTTCATCTATACCTGCCACATCATCAAAAATGACTCCTGTTTTTGCTTCCATTTGAAAAAGTGCTTTAGATTTTCCAAATGACATTGCTTGTCCAGGTCCACCATTAGTGTTATTAGAACGTCGAAATAAATAAGCTAAACCTCCAATGAGTAAAAGTGGAAAAAATAAATTACCAATTAAATTCCATACGGCTGTATTATTTTTAGTTGGGTGGGCATCCAAGTCTATATTATTTTTTTTCAGTTTTGTGATTAATTCTGGTGCACTTGCTGGAAGTTCAACACGAATTTTTTGTAGTCGGTTGCCTAATTCTGGTCCTACAGCTTCTACAATAGCTGTGTGACTATTATCATAAATGTCAACTTTTTTAACCCATCCCATATCTAAATATTCTAAAAACCTTCCATAGGTCATTCTGGAATTTGCTATATTATTATTCAAGTCATTACTAGTTGGTGTAAGGAATCCTTGCCATAAAAAAAAGCTAATAATCATTATTGGTAAAGACCATAGTAAAAATGTTTTCCAAGATAGTTTCATAATTATTAAGCCTTATTTTCATTTAATTCATATAATTTATGAATTTTTAATTATTTATATTATTTAAGTGAATGTAACATTTTTTCCATTTTTGTGGCAACTGTATTTGTTCAAATTATTTCTATTATATATAATTTGATTTCATGTTTACATAAGTTAATTTTGTTTTTTGCTTTGTTGGATATACTAATTTATTATTATTTATATTTAGCATGTAATATTTTTATGATTAAAAAAGGTTCAAAAGTTAAAATTTTACGACCAGAGTCTTATTGGTTTCAGTATACCGGTACGGTTGTTAAAGTAGAAAAAGATATTAAGTACCCTGTTTTAGTAAGGTTTAATCAGGAATCCTATAATGGTGTGAATAGTAATAATTTTTCCTTGGATGAATTGAAATTAGTGAGTTGAAATATCTAATTAAAAAAGTATTATTTTTGATAATACTTTTTTAATTTGAATTTAGCTACCTAGGCTTGCCCAATCCACATCTACATTTTCCAAAATTAATGATGAATTATATATTTGTAGTATAATTAATAAAAATAAAAAAAATAATAGCATAAATATTGCCATGATAGGTGTTGTACCCCATCCAGGAGCAACTTTTCCATATTCTGAGTTTAGAGGTCTTAATATTTCTCCTAGTTTAGTTCTTAGTGCCATATTTGATTTGTTTAGTGTTTATATTTTTTATGTCTATAATAGTATTATGATAAAAAAACAACTTTATTTGTATTTGATTTATGGAAACTGCAACAGTTCTTAGTATTTTTATTTCTAGTTTGTTATTGGGAATAACATTATATTCCATATATACAGCTTTTGGTCCAGTATCAAAAGAATTAAGAGATCCTTTTGAAGAACATGAGGAATAGTACAAATTTTCTATATAAAGTTAACCACTCTCATATTTTAAACTTAAAATATGAAATTTGAGAGTGGTGTTAATATTTTGTTGTTTTATATGTTTATTAGTATTGTTTTTTTATTTAATAATATTTCAATTACTTTGCTATTCTTGGTGGGTCTCTAAAGAATATGGCAAAAAATATCACCATTAAAGTACCAACCAGTAAAAAGACGTAAACTAATGCTTCCATATTTTTTCCTTTTTATTTTTACATAATTTTTTTATTTTTTATGAAATATATATAATAATATATTATATGTAAATAAAAAATTATACTGCACCTTGTTTTTTACTACTTCTGTCACCTAATTTTTGGAATGCACCAAACTCTACTTGTTCTGTTACTTCTGCACCAATTCCAGCAAATACATCTCTAAAAATAGTCCTAGATCCATGCCAAAGATGTCCAAAGAAAAAGATTAGTGCAAAATTAGCATGTCCAAATGTGAACCATCCTCGTGGACTACTTCTAAATACTCCATCAGATTCTAAAGTAGTTCTATCGAATTCAAAAACTTCTCCTAATTGTGCTTTACGTGCGTATTTTTTTACACTAGGTGCATCTGTAAAAGATTTACCATTTAATTTTCCACCATAAAAATTTACGGTTACACCTACTTGTTCAATACTATACTTTGACTCTGCGCGTCTAAATGGTATGTCTGCTCTTATAATACCATCTTTGTCTACTAGTATTACAGGAAATGTTTCGAAGAAAGCAGGCATTCTTCTTACAGTTAATTCTCTACCTTCTTTATCTTGAAAAATTGGATGACCTAACCATGCTTCTGCAATGCCATCACCTTTGTCCATCGGACCTGCTCTGAACAACCCTCCTTTTGCTGGATTATTGCCAATATAGTCATAAAATGCTAGTTTATCAGGTATTTTTGACCATGCTTCTTCAGGTGTTGCACCTTCATTAATATAGTTTTCTACTCTTCTTTCAATTTCTTGTTGAAAGTACCCGCTATCCCATTGGTATCTTGTTGGTCCAAATAATTCTAGTGGTGTTGTTGCTGAACCATACCACATAGTACCGCATGTTACAAAAGCGCTAAAAAATACAGCTGAAATACTACTAGAAAGTACAGTTTCTATATTACCCATTCTTAGAGCTCTATATAATCTTTGTGGAGGTCTGACTGTTAGATGAAATAGTCCAGCTAAAATTCCAACAGTTCCTGCCGCAATATGATGTGAAGCTATGCCACTAGGGTTAAATGGATTAAAACCATCAGGTCCCCAAGCTGGTGCTACAGGTTGTACTTTTCCAGTAACTCCATATGCATCTGATATCCAAATTCCTGGTCCAAATAATCCAGTTGTATGAAATGCTCCAAAGCCAAAACATAATAAGCTAGATAGTAATAAATGAATACCAAATATTTTAGGCAAATCTAAAGCTGGTTCACCTGTACGCGGATCTCTAAATAGTTCCAAGTCCCAATACACCCAGTGCCATATAGATGCTAAAAATAGCATTCCAGATAAAACTATATGTGTAATAGCAACACCTTCAAAGCTCCAAAGTCCTGGATTTGATACACTTTCTCCAGTTATACTCCAGCCTCCCCAAGAGTCTGTAACTCCTAGTCTTGCCATAAAAGGCATAACAAACATCCCTTGTCTCCACATTGGGTTTAGTACAGGGTCAGATGGATCAAACACTGCAAGTTCATATAAAGCCATTGATCCTGCCCAACCAGCTACTAAAGCAGTGTGCATTAGATGAACAGAAATTAGTCGTCCTGGATCATTTAAAACAACTGTATGTACACGATACCATGGTAATCCCATGAATTACATGCCTCCTTTCACAAAAATGATATATTTGCCTTTCTTACATTGTTTTTTTATAATTTTTAGTTATTTCTATTATAACACTGTTTACCTTAATATTTTTATTCGAATTTATAATAAATAATGTTTTTTACGATAATTAGGTTAATAATATTAAATATAATTAATATCCATATTCCTTTTTCTATTGTTATATTCATCCATAGATTTTGAAGAATTAAGGTTTTATATTCAATCATTGTTTTCTCTAATATGTGTCTTGTTATTTCTATCGCATATGTTAAAGGATTAATGCTTGCTATTATTTGTAACCAATATGGCATAAATGATAATGGTGCTAATGCTGTACTTGAAAAAAGCATTGGTAGATTAATGAGTAATATAAAAGCTAATAGTTCTATATGGCCTGGTAAAATGAAGGCCAAACAGATACTAATACTACCAATACTCAAAGTAATTAGTAAAGTTATCATTATAGCTGTAATTATCATCATTGGAGAATAATTTATTTGTGCATATAAAATGATATTAAAAAAAATAATAAATAGAGTTTGAATAGTTGTAATTGTAATAATAAACAGTACATGAGAAGTAATTAATGAATTTCGTGATTTAATAGGTGAAATTAAAAGTCTATTAAAAAATCCAAACTCTCTATCAAACATTAATGGCAATCCAGCATTTATAGATCCTGTGAAAGCAGTGAATATAATAATGCCTGGACTTAAAAATGAATTATAGTTAGTATTGGCTGTAAATAAGCTCACAGGTGCGTTTTGAAATAAAGCTCCAAATAATATAAGCCATAACAAAGGTTGTATAATACCAGCTATAAGTGTCGAGGGTCTCCTTTTTGTTTGTAGGTATAAGCGTTTTATTAGTGCATAAGTTTCATAATAGATACCATTTAAATTATTGTTTAAAATAATTTTGTCTTTAGGCCTTAAGTGAATTTTTGTATATTTTAATGAATATGTCATTTTGAAATTATATTAATTTTGTAAATTTATTTCTAAATTCTTTGACTTTATTTAACTTTATTTTTTATGATTCTTTTGTTTTATTTAATGTAATTTTGTAATTAGCTTTGTTCTTCTGTTTTAATATTATCTTAAGAGTGAGAAATATGTTATATGGTTATTGTTAAACTCTTTTCTATATAGTAAAGCAAAAAGGAGAAGTTGTTGTGAATTATAAAGTAACACTGATTAATGAAAGTGAAGATAGCACTATTGTTATAGATTGTCCCGATGATGTTTATATTTTAGATCAAGCAGATGAAGAAGGTCTAGATTTACCCTACTCATGTAGAGCTGGTTCTTGTTCGACATGTATTGGAATTGTAACAGAAGGAACTGTTTCTCAAGAAGATCAATCTTATTTAGATGATGAACAATTGGCAGAGAATTTGGTACTAACTTGTGTAGCGTATCCTACGAGTGATTGTACGATTTTAACTCATAAAGAAGAAGATATATATTAATGATTTTAAGATAATAAAATTATAATAAAAAATAGAGAATATATACTAATTATATTCTCTATTTTTTATTATAATTTAATTTCAATATCTACTCCCGCTGGAATATTTAGTTTCATAAGAGAGTCGATTGTTTGTGAAGATGGATCATTGATGTCTATGATACGAGTATAACATCTAATTTCAAAATGTTCTCTTGAATCTTTGTCTACATGAGGAGACCTTAGTACGCAATAGATTTTACGTTTTGTTGGTAATGCTATAGCTCCACTAGATTTAGTATTTGTTATATTCGCTGTATCAATGATTATTTTACATGATTTTGTTAATAGGTGATGTGCATAACTTCTTAATCTTATTCTGATTTTATGATTTTGAATAATTGTCATATATTTTTTTTATATAAGAATTTTAGATACTACTCCTGCACCAACAGTTCTTCCTCCCTCACGTATAGCAAATCTCATGCCTTGTTCAATTGCTATAGGGTTTATTAGTTCAGCGCTCATCTTAATTCTATCTCCAGGCATAACCATTTCGGCTTCTGTACCATCATCTGCAGTAAACTGTTTGATAGTTCCTGTAACATCTGTTGTTCGAACATAAAATTGCGGTCTATAGCCAGAGAAGAAAGGCGTGTGTCTTCCTCCTTCTTCTTTTGTTAAAATATATACTTCAGCTTCAAATTGTGTATGTGGTGTAATAGTTCCTGGTTGGGCTAAAACCATACCTCTTTCTATGTCTTTTTTTTGTACGCCTCTTAGTAAAATACCGATATTATCTCCTGCTATTCCTTCATCTAGTGTTTTTTGGAACATTTCTAAGCCCGTAATAGTTGTAGTAGTTGTATCTCTTAATCCTACTATTTCAATAGTATCGCCAACTTTAATGATACCACGCTCAATTCTACCAGTTGCTACTGTTCCTCTTCCAGTAATTGAAAATACATCTTCAACTGCCATTAAAAATGTTTTTTCTGTATCTCTTGTTGGTGTTGGTATGTATTCGTCTACGGCACTCATTAAACTATGTATTTTGTCAACCCATTCATTCTCCCCTTTTTGAATAGTACTATTGGCCGATACAGCTTCGAGCGCTTTTAATGCCGATCCAGCAATACAAGGTATATCGTCACCTGGAAATTCATATTGCACTAGTAATTCACGTACTTCTAGTTCTACTAATTCTAGTAATTCTTCATCATCAACTTGATCTTGTTTATTTAAAAATACAACTATATTAGGTACTCCAACTTGTTTAGCTAGTAAAATATGCTCTCTTGTTTGTGGCATCGGTCCATCAGCAGCCGATACTACTAAAATAGCTCCATCCATTTGTGCAGCACCCGTAATCATGTTTTTTACATAATCTGCATGCCCCGGACAATCAACATGAGCATAATGTCGATTTTCAGTTTCATATTCAACATGTGCAGTGTTTATTGTTATGCCTCTGGCTTTTTCTTCAGGAGCTGCATCAATTTCATCAAACTTTTTAGCTTTTGTATTACTAGAAGCTGCTAGCGTGGCCGATATAGCAGCTGTTAATGTTGTTTTGCCGTGATCAACATGTCCAATAGTACCTATATTTACATGTGGTTTTTTACGTTCAAATTTTTCACGTGCCATATTTTAATTTTACCTCTTTTTTTGATTATATTTAGTATCGGTAATGTGCAAAAGCTTTATTGGCTTCTGCCATGCGATGTGTTTCTTCTCGTCTTCTTATTGTATTTCCAATATCCTTAGAAGCATCTATAATTTCATTCGCCAGCTTAATAGACATGTTTTTGCCGGATCTATCTTTAGAAAATTTAGTTAACCATCTTAATGCTAAATTAGTACCTCTATATGCTCTTACCTCCATTGGTACCTGATAAGTCGAACCCCCAACTCTTTTAGCTTTAACTTCTACTAAGGGAGTTGCATTTCTTATAGCCTGTTCAAGTACTTCCAATGGATTATTAGATGTTTTTTCTTCAATTATATCAAGGGCCTTATAAATTATTTTTTGTGCTAATTCTTTTTTTCCATGTTTTAATATACGTACAGTTAACATACTTATAAGTTTACTTTGATATATTGGATCGGCACTAACAAATCTTTTTTTTGCTTGATTACGACGTGACATTTGTATCTTTATTATATATTAATTTTTACTTTTTTTAGTGCCATATTTTGATCGGCTTTTTTTTCTATCCTTTACTCCAGCAGAATCTAATGTACCTCTAATTATGTGATATCTTACACCTGGTAAATCTTTGACACGACCACCTCTTATTAAAACAACAGAATGTTCTTGAATATTATGGCCAATACCAGGTATGTATGCTGTTACTTCGAAGCCAGAAGTTAATTTAACTCTGGCAACTTTCCTCAGTGCTGAATTAGGTTTTTTAGGTGTTGTTGTATAAACTCTAGTGCATACGCCTCTTCTCTGTGGACAAGACTTTAGTGCGGGAGATTTCGTTTTCTTATTAGATTTTTTACGTTCGGATCTGATAAGTTGTTGAATCGTTGGCATGTTTTTTATTTATATTCAGTTTGTTTGAATATTCTTAATATTATAAATATTGTCATATATGCTGTCAAACATTTTCATTTGAATGTTAACTAAGTATAATTATTCGCTGGTTGTATTTTCTTTTATTTTATATTTTCTCATAAATCGTTCAACTCTACCTTCTGTATCTATGATTTTTTGTGAACCTGTGAAAAATGGATGATTGCCAGACCATATATCTACATGTAATTCTTGTTTTGTTGAGCCTACAGTCATAATTTGCTTTCCGTCACAGTATACTTTTGATTCTTTATACCATGTGGGATGTATATTTTTTTTTGCCATGTTTGAATGATTATTTTTAACGTTTTGAATATTGAGGAGCTTTTCTTGCTTTTCTTAGTCCATATTTTTTTCTTTCTTTTACTCTTGCATCCCTAGTAAGGAAACCTTCTGCTTTTAGTGTCGTGCGGTTTTCTGGATTTATTGTGCATAAAGCTCTTGCTATACCTAATCTAATTGCTCCAGCTTGTCCTGTTAAACCACCGCCTTGAGTTTTTACGTGAATATCATATTCTGTACTTAATCCTAATATTTTCAATGGTCCATATGAAATACGTAAATAGTTGGGGCTAAATTGTAGATATGATTCACCTGGTATACCATTAATAATTAGTTTTCCAGATCCCGGTATTAATCTTACTCTCGCTACAGATGTTTTTCTGCGCCCAGTACCTGAGTATGATATTGTTGAGTTGTTAGATATAATAGTCATTTGTTGTACTATAGATTAATTGTAATAGTTTTAGGTTTTTGTGCTATATGTGGATGTTGTTCGTTTTTGTAAATATTTATTTGTTTGAAGAGTTGTCTTCCTAATTTGTTTTTTGGAAGCATACCTTTAATAGAATGTTCTATAATTTTTGTTGGTATTCTTCTATTTAAATTTGCAAAATTTTCTATTTTTAAACTTCCTGGCTTTCCTGAGTGTCTTATATATTTTTTTTGATATTTTTTTTGACCTGTGACTATAATATCTTGTGCATTAATGATGATAATGTGTACTTTTGAGTTGATATTAGGTGTATATTTTATTTCGCATTTACCTCTTAGAATTTTGGCTACATGTGTACTCATTCTTCCTAGTGTTTGATGTTTGGCATCTATTAAATACCATTTTTGTTCAAGTAAATTTTTTGATATATTTGTATCATTCATTGTCAGTTATGATTTATTTCTTTTTCTTGTGGTAAATAAATATCTAATTTATTTTTTAAAGCTTCTATAACTTCTTCAGCAGATTTTTGACCAAAGTTTTTGATTTCCAATAATTCTTCTTGTGAATAATCTAAGAGGTCAGAGATAGAATGTATTTGTGCTCTCTTTAAGCAATTGTATGCTCGTACCGATAATTGCAGTTCTTCAATTAAAACTTCATTTATTTTATCATCATTTTGTCCTTGATTTTTAATAGCTGATTTAAAATCTATATTAGTTAAAGGATAAAAAAGATTGGTTAAGATATAAGCTCCCTGACTAATAGCTTCTTGTGGTGATAAGCTTCCATTTGTCCATACTTCTATTGATAATTTTTCTTGAATAGTGTGTGAATTAATACGCTTCTCTTCTACATGATAATTAAATTTTGTAGCTGGCATGAATATAGCATCAATTTGCAGAAAATCAATAGATTTTTTGTCAACACCTCTATCTATTAATCTATAACCATAACCTTTTTCAATACGGAACTCCATTTCAAAAATTGTATTATTACATATAGTTGCAATATATTGTTTTGGATCAATAATTTTGATTTCAGTGGGCAAATCAAATAAACCAGCTGTAATTATAGCTGGCCCTTGTATTCTTACTCTTCCTATTTGTGGTTCTGAACTATAGCTTTTAAGTACTACTTCTTTTAGGTTTAGTAAAATCTCCAAAACATCTTCTCTAACGCCTGTAATAGTTGAAAATTCATGGTTAATTCCAGCTATTCTGACTGCAACTATAGCTGTTCCTTCTAAGTCAGATAAAATAGTTCTTCTTAATGAATTTCCAAGAGTAATTCCTTGTCCTTGTTTTAGAGGTTGTAATATAAAGTGTCCATATTGTTCACGAGCACCTTCTATTTTTGACTCTATGCATTCTATTTGAAAATGAGTCATTCAAGAAAGTTCCTTATTAAATAGATATTTTATATATTAAATTTTTTTTATACTCTTCGTTTTTTAGGTGGTCTACAACCATTGTGTGGTATTGGTGTAATATCTTTAATTAGAGTAATTTCTATACCATTTGCTTGTAGAGCTCTGATGGCAGTTTCTCTACCAGCACCAGGGCCATTTACCATTACTTCTGTTTGTTTCAGGCCTTGCTCCAATGCACGTTTAGCTGCTTTTTCTGCTGCTATTTGTGCAGCAAATGGTGTTCCTTTTTTCGCTCCTTTAAAGCCACTAGCACCAGATGAACACCATGATATAGTTTCTCCTTTTAGGTCACTAATTGTAATAATAGTATTATTAAATGTAGATTTGATGTGTGTTATCCCATTAATAATTTGTCTTTTATTTTTACTCTTTGTTTTTTTAGTTTGTCTTGCCATGAAAATTATTGTCCTTTTATAAAAATAATTATCTATTATTTATTTTTTAGGTGCTTTTTTCTTACCTGCCATAGTTTTCTTAATACCTCTTCGTGTTCTGGCATTTGTTCTAGTTCTTTGTCCTCTTAAAGGTAAGCCAACTCTATGTCTTTTACCTTTATAACAATTAATTTCCATTAATCTTTTAATATTCATTGATTCTCTTCTTCTTAAATCTCCTTCTACGTCATGCTTTTCATTTAAAATATTTCTGATAGCAATAATTTGTTGATCTGTTAGATCTTTAATAAGAATATTGGGATTGATTTGGATTTCTTTGAGTATTTTTTGTGAGCATGACAAACCTATACCATATATATAAGTTAGTCCAATTTCTATTCTTTTCTTTTTTGGTAGATCTACACCTGCAATTCTAGCCATAATTTATTTTATTGATAATAATAATTGTTTAACCTTGTCTTTGTTTGTGTTTTGGATTTTCACAAATAACCATTACTTTTCTATGTCTACGTATAATTCGACATTTGTCACATATTTTTTTTACTGATGGTCTTACTTTCATGTCAAGATATTTATATGTTTTATTCAAAATTTAATATTTAAGTTTATTCTCCCATCATATTATCATATTGTTGAGATATTATATAAGTTTGTATTTGTTTAGCTGTATCAATAGCTACACTAACTAAAATTAATAGTGAAGTTATACCTAATCCTTTAAATATGTTTAAATGAGTAATATTAGATAAGATAGATGGTACTAATCCAATAATAAATAAAAAAATAGCACCTAAAAATGTAATTTTATTTAAAATATTTTTTAAATATTCATATGTTTCTAAACCAGGTCTTATATTAGGTATGCTGGCTCCCATTTTTTTTAAATTTTTACCTATATCTTCTGGATTAATTACTAATGATGAATAGAAGTAACTAAAGAAGACTATAAATATAGAGTATAGTGGTAAATAAAAAATATGATTTGGATAGAATAATTGTATTAATTTTTGTACGTTAATATTGGGAATTATTTGCGAAAAATATGGTATTATCGTCATAGTTGCGGATGCAAACACTAATGGCATAACCCCGCCTTGATTTAGCTTTAATGGAATATAGCTTTGAGGATTGAGTTCTTGTATTTTTCCTAATTGTCTAGCAGATAATATTAGTATTTTTCTTTTGCCTTCTTGTACTAGTATAGTAATAGTTAACATCAATATAAATAGTATAGATAGTAATAAAAATTTATAAATAGTTTCTTTACTATAAATATTATTAGTATACTTTAATATAACTTTTGGTATTCCAGAAACAATATTTTGAAATATTAATAATGAAGCACCATTACCTATTCCATATTCTGTAATTATTTCTGAAAACCACATAATGATTATTGATCCAGTAGTTAATGTTATCATACAATCTAATATAAAAGATTGACTCCAATTAAATACATATGGTTTGACCCAAAAAGTTATTGCACTACTTTGTAATATAGCCCATAATAAAGTTAAGTATCTAGTGATTTGTGTTATTTTTTGTCTTCCTAGTTCTCCTTCTTCTTTTTGAAGTTTTTCTAAGTCAGGAAGAATATTTGTCAATATTTGTATAACAATAGAAGAATTAATATATGGTACAATACCCAGAGCAAATATTCCAATTGTCGAAAATCCTCCTCCAGAAAATATATTTAAAAAATTGATAATGTCGTTTTCTGCTATATTGTTATAAAAAGAATTGTGGTCAATTCCTGGTACAGGAATAAAAACGCCAAATCTGGCAATAATTAATATAATAATTGTAACAAAAAGTTTTTGTTTAAGTTGAATTGTACTCATTATATAATTTCACTGATTTCTTATGATAATTAATAGAGGTTTATCACTTCTATATCTCTATTTTTTGCTGTTGCAGAAAAAGTTTTTAATTGTGATAAAGCATTTAATGTAGCTCTTGCGTTATTTAATGTATTGTTAGATCTTATTTGTTTAGCTAATATATTCTTTACACCAGCTAGTTCTAATACAGTTCTAACCGAACCTCCAGCTATAACACCTGAGCCTATAGCAGAAGGTCTAATTATAACTTGTGCGGCTCCTGATATGCCTTGAACAGTATGTGGAATAGAATTTGATTTTGTTAAAGATACATTAATAATGTTCTTTTTTGCATTAGCTACTCCTTTTTTTACAGCACCTATAACATCGTTCGCTTTTCCTGTACCTACCCCAATTTGCCCTTTTTCATTACCTACTACTAAAATAGCTCTAAAACTTAGTTTTTTTCCTCCTTTTACAACTTTTGTAACTCTTCTAATTTGAACAACGCGTTCATTCCAATTTGATTCTGGCTCTTTATTCTTTGTGTTTTTCTTTTTATTAACCATAAATACTCTATATTAAAATTTTATACCTTCTTGTCTTATTGAATCGGCTAATGCTTTTATACGACCGTGATATAATCTTTTACCACGATCAAATACAAGAGATTTAATACCTTTTGTTTTAGCTTTTTTTGCAATATCTTTACCTATTAATATCGATATTTCAGAGTTGGCTTTTTTCTTAAATGGTAAGGTTCCTTTTAAATCTCTTGCAATACTAGAGCTGCTTAAAAGAATTTTTTGTGATATATCATCAATTATTTGTACATATATATGTTTTTGGGAACGAAAAACATATAATCGAGGGCGTTGACTACTACCTTGTATTTTTTTTTTCATTTTTTATAATATATTTATTTTCCTGCTTTACCAACCTTTTTTCTAATTTTTTCTCCGCTATAACGAATGCCTTTTTCTTTGTATGGTTCAGGCGGTCTAGTTGACCTAATTTTTGCTGCTAATTGACCAACTTTTTCTTTATCAATACCTTCAATAATGATATTAATATTGTTTTCTACTTTAATTAAAATTTCCTCAGGTGATTCTATAATAATTGGGTGGCTATATCCTACATTTAATATTAGCTGATTTTTATTTATTTGACATCTATAGCCTACACCTCGAATTTCTAATTTTTTCTTAAATCCTTTTGATACCCCTATAACCATATTATTAATAAGAGTTCTAGATAATCCATATAAAGCTTTTGATTCTTTGTTGATTTTAAGAGTATATAGTTGTAATTTATTATTGTCACTTTCAATATTAATAATGTTAGGTAAATTATATGACAATTTACCTTTTGGACCTGTAATAGTAATTGTAGATTCTTTTATTTCACTTTGAATACCAGGTGGTAAAATGATAGATTTTTTTCCTATTCGAGACATTTTAAATTTCCTCAATGATTATTTAATTACCAAATATAGCATAAAACTTCACCGCCTAAACCCTTGTTTCTTGCCTTTTTATCTGTCATAATTCCTTTAGATGTTGATATTATTGCTATTCCAATTCCTCTAAGTACTTTGGGTAATTCTTTGTGATTAGCGTATACTCTAAGTCCTGGTTTACTTATTCGTTTCAAGGCTGTAATTACAGGTTCTTTATTTTTTCCTTTGTACTTTAATGATATCAAAAGATAGTTTCTTAAATTTTCGCCGATCTCTTCAAATTCGTATATAAAGCCTTCTTCTTGCAAAACCTTAATAATACTTCTAGTCATTTTTGTTGCCGGTACTTGTACAATTTGATGTTTGGATAAATGGGCGTTTCTAATACGTGTTAACATGTCTGCAATTGTATCATTAACCACTTTTTATATTTTATCTCCTTTTTGTAATTTTAATTTATTTGAATGGCATACCGAAGCCTGTTAACAATGCAAAACTTTCTTGATCAGTATTTGCTGTAGTTACTATGGATATATCCATGCCTCGAACTTTATCTATACTATCATATTCTATTTCTGGAAATATTAATTGTTCTTTAAGTCCAATGTTGTAGTTACCTCTACCATCAAATTTATCTTTACTAATACCTCTGAAGTCTCTAATTCTCGGTAGTGATAAGTTTATTAGTTTATTTAAGAAATTATACATTTTATTTTTTCTTAGTGTTACTGTTAAACCTACTGGAGCATTCTCTCGAATTTTGAAACCTGCAATAGATTTTTTTGCTCGTTTAACAATAGGTTTTTGTCCTGTAATTAATGTTAATTCTTTTATACTATTTTCAAGTATTTTTGAGTTTTGTGATGCTTCTCCTAATCCTCTATTTATTGTGATTTTAGTTAACTTAGGAATTTGATGTTTATTTTTATATTCAAATTTTTGAACCAACTTAGGACAGATCGTATTATAGTATAGTTCTTTTAAAGAATTATTCATATTATTTTATGATTTCATTATTTTTAATTAATATTCTTTGCTTTTTATTTTTATTATTTTCTATATATCTAAATCTACTCGCAATTTTTTCATTAACACTATAAAGCATAACATTAGAGCTATGAATAGGTGCTTCAATTTGTATAATTCTTCCAGAGTCTTTTTCTTGCTTTGCTTGTATATGTTTAGTTTTTAAATTTAAATTTTCTACAATTACTTGTTGTTTTTTGTAAATAATTTTTGTTATTTTTCCTGTTTTTCCTTTACATTTACCGCTAATAATTTGTACATAATCACCTTTTTTGACGTGGATTTTATTTTTTTTTCTTTTCACTATACTACCTCCGGTGCTAAAGATATAATTTTTGAGAAATTTTTATCTCTTAATTCTTTCGCAATGGGTCCAAATACGCGTGTTCCCTTTGGGTTATTTTCTTGATTGATAATAACAGCAGCATTATCATCAAAACGGATATTCATTCCATCTGCTCTACGAATAGTTTTTTTGGTTCTAACTATTACGGCTCTCACAATATCAGATCTTTTAATTGGCATATTGGGAGATGCATCTTTAACTACGCCTATAATAATATCACCTATTTTGGCATAATTTGGATTACTTGTACCTAATACTCTTATGCACATGATTTTGCGTGCTCCACTATTGTCTGCAACATTTAAATAGCTTTGGTTTTGTATCATATTTTTGACTATATAATAATTTTATTAACAAATTTCCACCTTTTTGTTTTACTGATGGGTTTAGTTTCTTTTATTTTTACAATATCTCCAACTATACATTCATTATTTTCGTCATGTGCATAGTACTTTTTAGTTTGTGCAAGAATTTTCTTGTATTTCTTATGTTTTACCTGATTTTTTACAGCAACAGTAATAGTTTTTTCCATTTTATTACTTATAACTGTGCCGATAGTTTCTTTAGTGTTCATATTTATTAGCTCTTAATGTTAATAATTGTGCTATTTTATGTTTCTTATGCTTAAATTCATGATTTTTGATAGATTGCTTAGTGAATTTTTTAATTTGTAAATTTAAGATTTCTTTTTTTAGTTTGAAAATGTTTTCATCGATTTCTTTTATATTTAAAGTCTGTAAATCTTTGATTTTATTAAATCCCATAGTTATTTTGCTTTTGTTCTAATTATAAATTTTGTGTTGACAGGTAATTTATATGCTGCTAATTTCATAGCTTGTTTAGCTATTTCTTGTGGTACTCCTGATATTTCAAATAAAATATGTCCAGGTTTAATAACTGCAACCCAATATTCCGGTGCTCCCTTTCCAGATCCCATTCTTGTTTCTGCAGGTCTTGCTGTTATTGGTTTATCTGGAAAAATGCGGATCCATAATTTTCCACCTCTTTTTACATATCTTGTTATAGTTCTTCTAGTTGCTTCAATTTGTCTCGAAGTAATCCATCCAGGTTCTAAGGTTTGTAATGCATATTCACCAAAAGCTATATTCTTGCCTTTACATGCATGACCTTTCATTCGTCCGCGATGTTGTTTTCTAAATTTTGTTTTTTTAGGGCTTAACATATGAATATTAAAAAAATTATTATATTTATGATTATTGTTGATGTAATTTTTCGCCTTTAAATAACCATACTTTGACTCCTAAAATACCATAAATAGTCTGTGCTGTTTTATGTGAATAGTCTATATTTGCTCGCAAAGTTTGTAATGGTACTCTTCCTTCTCTTATCCATTCGCTTCGTGCAATTTCTGCTCCATTTAGCCTTCCTGAAATTTGTATTTTAATACCTTTAATATTGGTTTTTTGAGATCTTTGAATTCCTTGTCTGATAGCTCTTCTAAAAGCAATTCTTTTTTCTAGTTGCTGTGTTATAAATTCTCCGATTAGTGTTGCTTCATTGTCTGGTTCTGTAATCTCTATTACATTAATTCTTATTTGTTTATTAGCTAAGATTTTTTGTTTTAATAGTTGTTTGATTTCTTCTATTCCATTACCCATTTTGCCCAAGATAATTCCTGGACGTGCTGTATGTATTTCAATTTCAGTTTGATCTACTTTCCTGCTGATTTTTATTAAAGACACGCTTGCATGACTAAGTTTATATTTAATCGATTGTCTTATATCATGATCTTCTTTCAGAAGATTTGAATATTTTTTCATTGGTACATACCAAGCTGATTTATGTTCTTGAGTGATCCCTAATCTGAAGCATAGTGGATGTGTTTTTTGACCCATATTTTTTGTTTTGAGTATTATAATGCTTGTATTTTAATTGTTATATGGCATGTTGGTTTGTGTATAGGAAATGCTCTACCTTGTGCTCTAGGTTGAAAACGTTTTAATTGTGGTCCTGAGTTTGCAAAAGTTTCAGTAATGATTAATTTATTTTTATTTTGCCCATAATTTTTTGTAGCGTTGTACATTGCAGATTGTAAAATCTTTTTTATAGTTTTACATGGTTTATAGGACATGAATTCGAGTATTAATAATGCTTCATTACATTCTTTACCTCTTATTTGATCTAAGATGCGACGTACTTTGTTTGGTGATAGTCTTAAATATTTTCCTGTGGATATGGCTTGTATCTTTTCATTTTTCATATTTATTTTTTGATCATAGGTTTATCGCTTAGTTTTTTTATCACTTTTTATATGACTTCTAAAGTTTCTAGTTGGTACAAATTCTCCTAATTTGTGTCCAACCATTTGGTCAGATATAAAGACTGGAAAATGTTGTTTTCCATTGTGTACAGCAACAGTATGTCCTACCATGTTAGGTATAATAGTTGATGATCTAGACCATGTTTTAATTATTTCTTTAGTTTTTTTTTGATTTAGTATATCAATTTTACGAAGTAGTTTCGATTCTATATACGGTCCTTTTGATAAAGATCTTGACATTATTTTATTTGAATGATTTATTTACGACGACGAAGTATATAACGGTTACTATATTTATTTTTTGTACGTGTTTTTATTCCTAAAGCGGGTTTGCCCCAAGGAGTAACAGGATGTTTTCTGCCGATAGGTGATCGACCTTCTCCACCACCGTGCGGGTGATCTACTGGATTCATTACCACACCTCGTACGGTCGGTTTTTTTCCTAGCCAACGGTTTCTTCCTGCTTTGCCTATTGTAATATTGCTTGCATCTATGTTGCCTACTTGTCCAATAGTAGCGTAGCATTTTTTATGTATTGTTCGAACTTCACTTGAGGGTAATTTCAAAGTGATGAAATTCCCGTCTCTGGCAACTATTTGTGCGTATGTTCCAGCAGCTCTTACTATTTGTCCTCCTTTACCTGGATTAAGTTCTATATTATGTACAGCAGTACCTAAAGGAATTTTACTTAATGGCAATGAATTTCCTACTTCAAGATTTGCATTGGGTCCGGAACTAATTTTGTCTCCTATTTGTAAGCTTCTTGGGCATAGTATATAGCGTTTTTCACCATCATTATAGTGTAGTAGTGCTATACGTGCATTTCTATTTGGATCATATTCTATACTTACTACTTTTCCCTGAATATTTAATTTATTCCTTTTAAAGTCTATAATTCTATATTTTTTCTTGTGTCCCCCACCTTTATGCCTAGTTGTAATGACACCTTGATTATTATGTCCTTTCATCCGGTGTTTATGAATCACTAGAGATTTTTCTGGTTTTTTTGATGTAATTTCTTTAAATGTTGATACAGTTCTATTACGTGTTCCTGGTGTATATGCTCTATATAGACGAATTGCCATTTTCGATTTATTGATATTTGTGTTAAGATTTTAATTATCTGGAAATAGTTGGATACTATAGTTATCTTTTAAAGTAATAATGGCCTTTTTGTATCTTTTTCTGTACCCTACAAATTTTCCTACTCGTTTTTTCTTTGGATGTCTATTGCATGTATTAATATTTTTTACTTTTACGTTGAAAGTATATTCAATAGTCTTTTTTATATCTTCTTTATGAGTGTGATTGTCTACAGCAAAGCTATATTGATTTTCTTCTAATAATTGTGTAGATTTATCTGTAATAATTGGGTGTTTGATTATGTCTATATTGATTGATTTAGCATTATGAGTCATTATAAGCCTTATTTAAATAATTTAATGCATTTAAAGTAATAATTACTTTATGTGCTTTTAGTAGCGCAAAAATATTTAATTGATATACACTAATTAGTTCTATATGTTTTAAGTTGCGTGTAGATAAATATAAATTTTTTTCTTTTTTATTGACAATAACGAGGATCTTATTTTGTGTATTATTATTTAAGCCTAATTGATTAATCTCTTTTAATATGAGTTTTGTACTAGGATGATTTAGATTGTGCCTAAATTCTTTAATTAGTATTGTATCTTTAATTTTGTTATATAGAATATTGTTTAAGGCCAGATTTTTTTCTTTTTTATTAATTTTTATATTATATTTTTTATATTTAGGCCCAAAAATAGTTCCTCCTCCTGTCCATAAAGGTGATCGAGTTGAACCGGCTCTAGCTCTTCCTGTCCCTTTTTGTTTCCATGGTTTTTTTCCTCCTCCTCGAACATCACTTCTTGTTTTAGTATTAGCTGTTCCTTGTCTTTTATTATTTAGTTGTTGTATTAGTGCTCTATGGATTAGGTACATTCCTTTGTATTCACTAACATTTAATTTTAATATTTCACTTCTATTAGTGTTATGCAGATCGTATTTAATTTCTTTTTGAATCATAGTTATTTGAGTATCTTTAGATTATACTAATAAGATTACCAGGCTTGCCGGGAATAGCTCCTTTTATAATGACGATATGTTTATCTGAATTAATGTCTACAATTTGTAAATTTTTAATTGTTATTTTTTTATGACCCATTCTTCCAGCCATTTTTTTTCCAGGAAAAACTCTTCCAGGTGTTGTACCAGCACCGATGGATCCAGGTTGTCTATGATTTTTGGATCCATGACTCATGGGTCCTCTACTAAAATGGTGTCTTTTTTGGTACCCAGTAAATCCTTTACCAATACTATATCCAGATACATTTACCAAATCACCTATTTTTAGTTGATTGACTGTAATTATTTGCCCTATTTCAAAATTACTTATAGATTTTATTTTATATTCTTTTAAATATTTAAATGGTGGTGCGTTAACTTTATTTAGGTGTCCCAATTGTGGTTGAGTCAAATTATTTTTACTAATTGCAGAGTAGCCTATTTGAATAGCTTTATAACCATGTAACTCTGTATTTTTTATTTGCGTGATCATACAAGGACCTAATTGTAGAATTGTAACCGGTATAGCTTCACCTGTATTACTGAATATTTGAGTCATACCAACTTTTTTTCCTAACAGACCAATTGACACAATTTAGTTGCTCCAAGTTCTGAAAGATTTTTGCGCACAAACTAACAATTGATATGAATAGAATATATATATTATCTTTGAATTTTTAATTTATTGCAAGATATTTGTCATTTATGTGGTAATCACTACTTTATTAAATCATTAATTTATTGCAATATGTATATAAGTCAATAGTATAAAAAATATTTATCATAAGGTTATATATTATATGGTTAAGGTTGTTGGAATTGATTTAGGTACAACAAATTCTGTAGTTGCTGTTATGGAAGGTGGAAAACCTACTGTAATACCTAATAAAGAAGGTTTAAGAACAACACCTTCTGTAGTTGCTTATACTAAAAAACAAGATAAGTTAGTTGGTCAGATAGCTAAAAGACAGGCTGTTATGAATCCCGAAAATACTTTTTATTCTGTTAAAAGATTTATTGGCCGTAAAAAAAATGAAGTGAATAATGAAGCTAAGCAATCCTCTTACGTTGTTAAAACAGATAATAATTCTAATATTAAAATTCAATGTCCTGCTTTAAATAAAGATTTTGCTCCCGAAGAAATTTCTGCACAAGTGTTAAGAAAACTAGTTGAGGATGCAAGTACTTATTTAGGAGAATCTATAACACAAGCAGTAATTACCGTTCCTGCTTATTTTAATGATTCACAAAGACAAGCCACAAAAGATGCAGGTCAAATAGCTGGCTTAGATGTTTTAAGAATTATTAATGAGCCTACAGCAGCTTCTTTGTCTTATGGATTGGATAAAAAAAATAATGAAACAATATTAGTTTTTGATTTAGGGGGTGGTACATTTGATGTTTCTGTTTTAGAAGTAGGAGATGGTGTGTTCGAAGTTTTATCAACTTCAGGAGATACACATTTAGGGGGAGATGATTTTGATAATAAAATAGTATATTGGTTAATTAATGAATTTAAAAATGATGAAGGTATTGATTTATCTAAGGATAAACAAGCTTTACAAAGATTAACTGAAGCTTCTGAAAAAGCTAAGATAGAATTATCTAACTTATCTCAAACAGATATTAATTTGCCTTTTATCACTTCGACGGATACTGGTCCAAAACATTTAGAGAAAACTATTACACGAGCTAAATTTGAAAATTTATGTCAAGATTTAATAGATAGATGTAAAATACCCGTTCATAATGCGTTAAAAGATGCTCAGTTAGATGCAGGGGATATAGATGAAGTGGTTTTAGTAGGTGGTTCTACGAGAATACCTGCTGTTCAACTATTAGTCAAAAGTCTTATTGGTAAGGAAGCTAATCAAAGTGTAAACCCAGATGAAGTTGTTGCTATTGGAGCAGCTGTTCAAGCGGGTGTTTTAGCTGGTGAGGTGAAAGATATATTACTGCTAGATGTAACCCCTTTATCTTTAGGTGTAGAGACACTGGGTGGTATTATGACCAAAATTATAACCAGAAATACAACTGTACCAACTAAAAAATCGGAAGTTTTCTCGACAGCTGTTGATAATCAGCCTAATGTAGAAATACATGTGCTTCAAGGAGAAAGAGAGTTTACAAAGGATAATAAAAGTTTAGGAACCTTTAGACTAGACGGCATTATGCCTGCTCCACGAGGTGTACCTCAAATAGAAGTTACTTTTGATATAGATGCTAATGGTATTTTATCTGTTAATGCTAAAGATAAAGGTACAGGTAAGGAGCAGTCAATTACTATCACTGGTGCTTCAACTCTTCCTAAAGAAGAAGTTGAAAAATTAGTTCAAGAGGCAGAAAAAAATTCTGAGCTTGATAAACAAAAGCGTGAACAAGTTGATTTAAAAAATCAAGCAGATTCTTTTTGTTATCAGGCAGAAAAACAATTGTCAGAAGTTTCTAGTAAAATCTCTGCTGAGGAAAAAGAAAATATAGAAAATAAGATTTCTGATTTAAGACAAGCTATTCAAGAAGAAAATTATGAATTGATTAAATCATCCCAGCAAATATTACAACAATCATTAATGGATATAGGAAAAAAAGCTTACGGTAAAGATAATAATTCTACTCAGACAGATTCTTCTGTAATAGATACTGATTCCAGCGAAGCCTAAATATATTTAACATAGAGCTAAAGCGGGTAACGCGATTCGAACGCGCGACATCAACCTTGGCAAGGTTGCGCTCTACCACTGAGCTATACCCGCTTGACACTAATATAATGATAAAAAATAAACTGTTTGTCAAGAATACAAATAGATATTATTAATATCTATTCTGTATTTATTTATTATATAATGAAAGAGTTAAATATTCCAGTAATTATTACTAATCCTGCCCATATTCCTGCGCTAGTGTAAATTAAATTTTTAGATTGTTCCCATTGACCAGGAGATGCTAATGTAACAGGTATTCCTATCGTTAGTAAAGTTGATAAAATAATCAAAAGAAATACAAGTAATTGAACAAAGATAGTCATTATATTCTCCTTATTTAAACTTGAAATTTATCAATATATTATTACTTTTTATTTATTATATATAATAATTTATATCAACATAATTATAAAAATGAAATAAATAATATATTATAAATTGTATATCTAATATGTGTTGATTTTTACAAAACATAAATAAATAAGAAGAAAAGTTCAAAATAGTTTATATTTAGTGTACATTTTTATAAGTATAAATCTTTTATTTTTAAATTTGTATAAATCAATAGAGGTGTATTTTATGTCTACAACTATACTTTTAACGCAGTTACCAGAAGCTTATGCAGTATTCCGTCCATTAGTTGATATTTTACCTGTTATACCTGTATTTTTCTTATTATTAGCATTTGTTTGGCAAGCTGCTATTGGTTTTAGATAAAATTTATTATTTGGTTTTAGATTTTGAGTGTAATTATTTTTATTATAAGGTGGTTTAATATGGTAGAACCTCTTTTATCCGGTATTGTTTTAGGTTTAATTCCTATAACATTAGCTGGTTTATTAGTTGCAGCTTACTTACAGTACCGTAGAGGTAATCAATTTGGTTTATAATGATTTTTTATTTGCATAAATACTCTATTGTATAAACATAATTGTTGTGCATTTTATTTAGAGTATTTATTTTTTTGTAATTACCAACTAGATTTTGTTACACCTGGCAATAAACATGCATGCGCCATTTCTCTTAATGAGTGTCTCGATAGACCAAAATTTCTATAAAAACCTCTGCTTCTACCAGTCATCCAGCATCTATTTCGTTTTCTAAAAGCTCCACTGTTTAATGGCAGTTTTTGGAGTTTGTTTTGTAAATTCATTTGTTCTTGGAAGTCAGATGTTTGTTTAATTAATTTTTTGATTTCTTCTCTTTTTTTTTTATGTTGATTATAAAGTTTTTCTCTTTTAATTTCTCTTTGGATTATACTTTTTTTGGCCATGATTTAATATATATTCAATTTTTTATAAATTTTATATTATCTAATTAGTTAGTATATTGCAATAATAAGCTCATCTGTTTGATATCAAACAGATGAGCTTATTAGTAAGATTTATTTATGAAATTACCCAAATTTACCAGTTGTAGATGCTATTACAAATGCCGCATAAGTTAATATATAACCAACAGAAAAATGTGCTAGTCCTACTAATCTTGCTTGTACAATTGATAGTGCAACGGGTTTATCTTTCCATTTAATCAGATTGGCTAAAGGTGTTCTTTCATGAGCCCATGCAAGAGTTTCTATAAGTTCTTGCCAATAACCTCGCCAAGATATTAGAAACATGAAGCCAGTTGCCCATACAAGATGACCGAATAAGAACATCCATGCCCATACTGATAAGTTATTCATGCCGTAAGGGTTATATCCGTTGATTAGTGGAGAAGAGTTAAGCCATAGATAGTCTCTTAGCCAACCCATTAAGTATGTTGAAGATTCATTGAATTGACTTACATTACCCTGCCATATAGTGATATGTTTCCAATGCCAGTAAAATGTAACCCATCCGATTGTGTTTAACATCCAGAATACAGATAAATAGAATGCATCCCATGCGGATATGTCACAAGTACCACCTCTTCCAGGTCCATCACAAGGAAAGCTATATCCGAAGTCTTTTTTGTCTGGCATAAGTTTTGAGCCTCTAGCATCTAGAGCACCTTTTACTAGAATTAATGTTGTTGTATGTAACCCTAGAGCTATGGCGTGATGTACTAAAAAATCACCTGGTCCGATTGTCAAAAATAATGAATTTTTTCCACTATTAATAGCTTCTAGCCATCCAGGTAGCCATACATTGCTGCTAGCTTGATTTGCTATACTAGAATCAGATGATAGTAGTACATTAAAGCCATACAGTGCTTTTCCTGAACTTGCTTGAATCCATTGTGCAAAAACAGGTTCAATTAAAATTTGTTTCTCTGGTGTTCCAAAAGCAATCATTGTATCATTATGAATATATATACCAAGTGTATGGAAACCTAAAAATAGTGATACCCAACTTAGGTGCGAAATAATTGCTTCTTTATGATTTAAAATTCTTGCTAAAACATTGTTTTTATTTATTTCAGGATCATAATCTCTAATGAAAAATATAGCGCCATGTGCAAATGCTCCTACCATTAAAAAACCAGCAATATATTGGTGATGTGTGTATAAAGCAGCTTGAGTTGTAAAATCTTTTGCCATGAAAGCATATGGAGGCATTGCATACATATGTTGAGCTACTAAAGATGTAACAACACCTAGGGACGCAAGAGCTAGTCCTAGTTGCATATGTAATGAATCAGTAATGGTTTCAAATAGACCTCTATGACCTGTACCTAATTTTCCACTAGGTGGTCTATGTGCATCGATTATATCTTTTAAGTTATGTCCAATCCCCCAGTTAGTTTTATACATGTGACCAGCTATAATAAAAATGATGGCTATAGCAAGATGATGATGAGCTATATCAGTAAGCCATAATGATTGACTCTGAGGATGAAATCCTCCTAGAAAAGTCAAAATGGCTGTACCAGCACCTTCACTTGTACCAAAATTATGATTTAAATTGTCAGGATTTAGAGCGTATTCGCTCCATTTACCAGTAAAAAAAGGTTGTAGACCACTTGGATGTGGTAACGTATTTATAAAGTTATTCCATCCTATATCTTGTCCTCTTGATTCTGGTATTGCTACATGTACTAAATGTCCTGTCCATGCAAGAGAGCTAAATCCAAATAATCCTGATAAATGGTGGTTTAATCTAGACTCATTGTTTTTAAACCAAGATAATCCAGGTTTAAATTTTGGTTGTAAATGTAGCCAACCAGCAAATAACATGACTGCTGATAATATTAATAATAATAATGCTCCATTGTATAAATCATTATTAGTACGCATACCTATTGTATACCACCAGTGATATATGCCAGAATAGCTTATATTAACTGGATAAGATACTCCACCTTTAGTAAAAGCTTTAATTGCTGGTTGACCGAAATGTGGGTCCCATATTGCATGTGCAATCGGTTTAATTTTTAATGGATTTATAGACCATTGTTCAAAGTTGCCTTGCCAAGCAACATGAAATAAGTTTCCAGAAGTCCATAAGAAAATAATAGCGATATGACCGAAGTGAGAAGCAAATATTTTTTGATATAAATTTTCTTCTGTCATCCCGTCATGACTTTCAAAATCATGCGCAGTAGCTATCCCATACCAAATTCTTCTAGTGGTAGGGTCTTGCGCTAATGCTTGGCTAAATTTTGGAAATTTCGTTCCCATTGTTTATTTTTATTCCTTGTTTATTTTTATCCTACTGCAATTATTCGTGCTAAGAAAAATGCCCATGTTGTGCCAATACCTCCTAGTAAGTAATGTGCAACACCAACAGCACGTCCTTGTGTAATACTTAATGCTCTTGGCTGTATAGCTGGAGCTACTTTTACTTTATTATGTGCCCATACAATTGATTCTATAAGTTCTTGCCAGTAACCACGACCGCTAAATAAGAACATTAGGCTAAATGCCCATACAAAATGTGCACCTAGAAATATTAGGCCGTATGCTGATAGAGAAGATCCGTAAGATTGGATCACCTGAGATGCTTGAGCCCACAAGAAATCTCTTAGCCATCCGTTAATAGTAATAGAACTTTGAGCAAAATTTCCTCCTGTTATATGTGAAACTGCTCCTGAAGTTGATATACTACCCCATACATCTGATTGCATTTTCCAACTAAAATGGAATAAAACAATAGAAAGGCAGTTATACATCCAGAAAAGACCTAAAAATACATGATCCCAACCTGAAACTTGACAAGTACCACCTCTTCCTGGACCATCACAAGGAAAGCGGAAGCCTAAATTAGATTTATCAGGTATTAATCTTGAGTTACGTGAAAACAGAAATCCTTTGACTAATATTAGAACAGAAACGTGTATAGTGAATGCATGAATATGATGAACCATAAAATCAGCAGTACCAAGTTTTATAGGCATCATCGCTATTTTATTATTAACAGATATAATATCGCCTCCGAATGCGTAACTAGCTGTTGCTAATGCGTTTGGACTAGTATTATTCGGTGCAAGTGTGTGAATATTTTGAACCCATTGTGCAAAGATTGGTTGTAGTTGAATAGCTGTATCTGAAAACATATCTTGAGATCTACCTAATGCCCTCATTGTATCATTGTGAATATATAATCCAAATGAATGGAATCCTAAGAATATACAAACCCAGTTTAAATGCGAGATTATAGCGTCTCTGTGTCTAATTATTCTATCTAAAACATTATTGTAATTCTGTGCTGGGTTATAGTCTCTAACCATAAATATAGATGCATGTGCTCCAGCTCCAACTATACAAAAACCACCAATCCACATATGATGTGTAAATAATGATAATTGTGTAGGATAGTCAGTTGCTATATATGGATATGGAGGCATTGCATACATATGATGTGCTACAATTATGCTTAAAGATCCCATCATTGCTAAGTTAATTGCTAGTTGAGCATGCCAAGAAGTTGTTAGAATTTCATAAAGTCCTTTATGTCCTTCTCCAGTAAAGGGGCCTTTATGGGCTTCTAAAATTTCCTTCATACTATGTCCAATTCCCCAATTTGTTCTATACATATGACCTGCAACTAAAAATAATACAGATAATGCAAGATGATGGTGTGCTGTATCACTCAGCCATAATCCTCCAGTAATAGGATTTAGTCCTCCTTTAAATGTTAAGAAATCTGCATATTGATTCCAATCTAGTGTAAAGAAAGGTATAATTCCTTTGCTAAAGCTAGGATATAATTGAGCCATTAGTTCTCTATTTAATAAAAACTCATGTGGCAGTGGTATTTCTTGCGGTGATACACCTGCATCTAGTAGTTTATTTATCGGTAAAGAAATATGGATTTGATGTGCTGACCAGGATAAGCATCCCAATCCAAGTAATCCTGATAAGTGATGATTCATCATTGATTCAACATTTTGAAACCATTCTAGTTTTGGTGCAGCTTTGTGGTAATGAAACCAACCAGCAAATACCATTAAGCCAGACATAACTAAGCCACCAATAGCTGTAGCATATAATTGAGATTCTGTAGTAATTCCAGAAGCTCTCCATAACTGGAAAAATCCCGAAGTAATTTGAATTCCTTGAAATCCTCCACCGACATCTCCATTTAAAATTTCTTGCCCAACAATTGGCCACACAATTTGTGCACTTGGTTTAATATTTGTTGGGTTTGCCAACCAAGCAATGTAGTTGGAAAAACGAGCACCATGGAAATACATGCCACTTAGCCATAGAAAAATTATAGCTAATTGTCCAAAGTGAGCACTGAAAATTTTTCTAGATACTTCTTCTAGTGAAACTGTATGACCATCAAAGTCGTGCGCATCAGCATGTAAGTTCCAAATCCAAGTTGTGGTTTTTGGACCTTTACTAAGTACTCTTGAAAAATGACCAGGCTTAGCCCATTTTTCAAAAGATGTATCTACCGGGTTTTTATCTACGGTAATTTTAACTTTTTTTGTCTCTTGCTCTTGTGAGCTAATTGTCATCGAGCTTCTCCTACGTGTTTCCTTAAAAATTAAAATGAGACAAGAAATAAAACGCTCACTACTTTATTTATATTACGATGTTAATAACTCTAAATTTAATAAGTAGAGATAAATACAGAGGTGTGAGTTTCTATTATAATATATTATTATAAATATAATTAAGCTTTTGTTAAAAATCTGTTAACAATAGTTAAGATCTAATTTATTTTATGTTTATGTTGTATCTATCGGTTTAACTCTCATTAGTGCTTGACCACAATCAATTATTTCTCCATCTTTTACTAGAATTTCTACAATTTCTCCATGAATTTCTGATTCTATTTCATTCATTAATTTCATGGCTTCTATTATACATACTGTTTGTTGTTTATCAACAATATCATGTAGTTTAACAAAAGAAGGTTCGTTAGGAGCAGGTGAACAATAAAATGTTCCTACCATTGGTGATACAATTGTGAAATAAGTTTCAGGTGAATTAATGATATTTGTATTATTTTCTTTTACTTGTTTTTTATGGTTTTTTTTCTTGATTTTGGAAGGATATGTATGTTGAATTGTTTTGATTATGTTTTTTGTATTATTTAATAGATACGATGATTTATTAATACTTAACTTTAGTGTATTACTATAGATATGAATTTCATCTATATTATTTTCTTGAACAGAATATAAAAGTTGTTTTAGCTTTTTTATTTGAAATTTCATATATTTTAATTTAAGATTTTTTGTTGTTTTTTGATAATTTTTTTATTTCTTGTTTAAGCATCCAAATTCTGCTATGACTATTGAGTTCTACAATAAACACAAGAATTTGATTTTTAATTTTTTTTGTACCTACCATAGTACCAGTTTTATAAAGAAACTTCGCTACTTTGGAATTTTTGTTGCTTTTTAATTGTGTAATTTTTATAATTTGGTCAACTTCTTTGTACATGGATATTACTTGTAGTGTATTATTTTTTTTATTTAAAAGGGGTTTTATAATCACTTTTGCACTATAGTTATGATTTTATGTGAAATTATGAATAATAATATAATAAAATATATGTTCTAGATATAAAATACTTTATAAAATCTATATTAAATTTAAAAAATGTTAATAGCAGATGATCTAGATAAGCTTTTAAATATATTACCAGAGTTTATATGTAAACCTTTAAGGAGTCATCCTGATCGTAAACTATTGTTAGAAATAGTTATAGATTTAGGTAGAAAACCTGAGGCACGTTTTCCTAAGGGGCCAGAATATTTATCTAATAAAACTATTTCCTGGCAAGATTTGGATTGTTGCATTAAAAGAATTGGAAATTTCAGTGGAGATAATCGTTCAGGTATTGAAAAGACATTGCACCGTATTAGTTCTATAAAAAATAGAAATGGTAATATTATTGGTTTAACTTGTCGAGTTGGTAGAGCTGTTTTTGGTACAATCAGTATTATTCGTGATTTATTGGATAATAATAAATCTTTGCTTTTGTTAGGCAAGCCTGGTGTTGGTAAAACAACAGCTATTCGTGAAATAGCAAGAGTTTTGGCTGATGAAATGGAGAAGAGAGTAGTCATTATAGATACTTCTAATGAAATAGCTGGAGATGGAGATATTCCTCATCCTGCCATAGGCCGAGCCCGTAGAATGCAAGTTTCACGTCCAGAATTGCAACATCGAGTGATGATTGAAGCAGTTGAAAATCATATGCCTGAGGTTATTATTATTGATGAAATAGGTACAGAGTTAGAAGCTTTAGCAGCACGTACAATAGCTGAAAGAGGTGTGCAATTAGTTGGTACAGCTCATGGCAATTATCTTGCTAGCTTGATTAAAAATCCTATATTATCTGATTTAATTGGTGGTATACAATATGTTACTTTGGGCGATGATGAAGCGAAACGTAGAGGGTCACAAAAAAGTATAATGGAAAGAAAAGCAGTTCCTGCATTTCAAATGGCTATTGAGATACATGAGCGTAATAATTGGATTGTCCATGAAAAATTAGATGAGGCTGTAGATCAAATTTTACAGGGGATAGATATAGTTATACAAAGGCGTAATCTAACTACAAGTGGTAATGTTCATATAAAATCTGAACATTTAAAGTCTAATGATTTTTCTTCCAGTATCAATCAAATTTTTAATGTTAAGCAGAGATATGCAAAGCAGAATAGTATAGTTAAAGCATTAAATACTCAATCTGTGTTTTTGGGTAAGAATGAAGAATTTATATCTACAATTCAGTCAAATAATAAATATATAATAGATACTCCAGATGCAAAGAGTTATTATTATAAGCGTTCTATGTCTTTATATTCTTATTGTATTAATTTACAGCAAATAGAAGCTGTTATTAATACATTAGAATTACCTGTAGTTTTGACTAAAGATGTTCTTCAAGCAGATGTTATATTAGCTTTAAGATCAAATGTTAAGCAAAATACTAAATTAAGACAAATAGCAAAATCTAGGCAAATGACTATTTATACTATACATAATACAACGGTACCCCATATTACTAGAGCTTTAAGACAAATTTTGAATATTTATAAAGTTTCTAACTTAATTGGGTAGTAGTTGTGTATTAATAATAAGAAAATAAAAGAATATAAGTTGTTAGGTAAACCTTATACAATTGTCAAAAAATATGATAGGTAAATGTAATTTATTGTTTATACTACTTATGGTTTTGAATTTTTTTATTAATTAATTGAATTTTACAGTTTAGGCTTAAAAAGTTTTAGAGAAGAAATAAATATATTGAATTATGTTTATTTTCGCATAATTATAGTTTAATTTGGATTGTATAGATACAGGACTTAATGTAAAGGTTAAAATAAATTAGAGGTTATGAGTAATCAATCATTGTCTAACAAAGAGCAAGAAATTTTTGTAGAACTAAAAAAAATTGTGATACAAGAATTAAGTGTTAAGCCAGATCAAGTAAAGTTAGAATCAAAATTTGTTGATGATTTTGGTGCAGATTCTCTAGACATGGTAGAATTAGTACTTGCGATTGAAGAGGGTTTTGAAATTGAAGTGCCTGATAAAGAAGTTGCTAAGATTCATAATGTTGGTGAAGCAGTAGAATTGATTTATAATATTTATAATGAATCAAAATCAAGTGATTAATAATTTTATTTGTATTTTTATATTATGAAGGACGGAGAGGGTGGGATTCGAACCCACGGAACCTTGCGGTTCATCTGATTTCAAATCAGACGCAATCAACCAACTCTACCACCTCTCCTTAGATATACAATGATTCTAACAAAAAACAACTAAAAAAACAATATAAGATGTTTTTTTAGTTGTTTTTACACTATTATAACTAGTAAAAATAAAGATTTATAGACTTTTTTCAACTGTAATAGTATATAAATTTATTTGAGTAACTTTTGTTAATGATGCTAATATATATATTAGAGTTAATGTCAAACTATCAGAGTCTAATTCTGAGTTATTCATAAGTAGCTTTGCCACTAAATTTTTTGTTTACTGGGTTATCATTTTTACCAATTGAATGTTGAATATTTCCAACACCTTCACGACCAGGATTTACTTTTTCTGGAAATACACCATCTTTAGGATGCAAATATTGTACTTCTCCACTAGGAAAAATTCTATATATTTTGAAATCATTAATTTTGAATTTTTTTATTAACTGAGTCCCTAGTGCTAAACATTGTTCTTTTTTAGCTAAGTACAATAAGTTATCATCTTCCCTCATTATGGCAGCTCCACCTGTAGGCATTTCAAAGAACTGTTCTTGTTTACTAGTCCATGTAATGGCATATTTTTCTTCTATTTCTGCTGCTCTTAACCATCCGCCTGTGCTTCCTCCAAAGGTTGGAGAAGGCATTTTTAAATTTATTGTATTCATCAATGATTATTTTGATATATATTTTATATATTTATACTACATGTTTTATTGATAGCAATTGCGTATAAAGCATAAAGCTTCATAATTTTATATATAAAACATAATTTAAATATTTTAATAATATTTAATTATATTTAAAGTTAAATTAATTATTTTACACTAGACATGATTTTAGATGATTCAATTGGATTCATTAAATAAAGTTTAATTAAATTGGTAATTAACTTAATATATATAGGTAGCTTAGATATTTGTTTTTGTATTTTTATTTGTTTTGATTTATCGATTTCTATTAGTAGTTTATTTTGTACTGCACATTCATCTAAATATTGAAAAAACTCTGGTTTGTCAACATTGAGAGCTACTGGAAAAATTCTTGAAGCGCTTTCATTTGTTTTCCTTATAACTTGTATGTCATATTGTCTTGCATCTAGACCAATTGATTTATAAAAATCAGATCTTTGAAAATCGTTTAAATACATTGTCGCAAATACACTTAATAAAAAAAATCGACACCATAGTTTTGCTTGTGTGTTATTTAAAAATTGAGGTTGAGACTTAAGGAGTGCTGCAAAAAAGTCTCCATGTCGATTTTCATCTTGGCACCAGTTTTCAAAAAACTTAAATATAGGGTATATTCTATGCTCTGGATATTTTTCTAAGTGTCTATATATAGTAATATATCTCCAGTAACCAATTTTTTCTGATAGATATGTAGCATAAAAAATAAATTTAGGTGCAAAGAAAGTATATTTCCTATTCTTTGTTAAAAAGCCTAAATCTAAAGATTTGTTGAAATCTCCTATTGCTTTATTTAAAAATCCAGCGTGTCTTGCTTCATCTCTAGACATTAGTAGAAAACATTCTGCAATAATGGGATTAATATTTTGTAATCTACGAGAGAGTTCTTTATATAGTAAAAAGCCAGAGAATTCAGCTGTACAAGATCGTTCCAAAAATTCTATAAATAAAAACTTTGTTTGGTTGTCTAGTTTGTCCCAAGATTGTTCAAATTCTTCATCTCTAATAAAGTGTTGTCTATTGTAATCAGCTCTAAATTCTTTTAAGAGTGCTTTAAATTCAGATATATTATTTGATATATCTAGTTTGGCCATTTCTCTAAAGTCTGTTGTGTAGAACCTAGGTGTTAATAATGTTTCTTTAATATTTATTTCTTTCTTTTTAATTGTGCTTTGCATATTCTTTTATGATGAAATTAATTTCTTCATTTTTATTAATTTAATTTAGATGATTATTCTTATATTAGCTGTAATTATTTTGTTATTTATGATTAATTTTGAAAAATTTACATTTTAAACTTAGTTATATAACTTGTAAAACATTAAGTAAAATATTTTACATGGATATATTAAAATACAGAATAAATTCATTATATTAATATATATTATTATATAATAAGTTTTTTAAAATTAGAGATAATAAAATAAAAGGAATAATTTAGTAATGGATATTATTAGTTTAGGCTGGGGATGTTTTTTAGCTATTTTTACTTTCTCTGTTGCTTTAGTAGTGTGGGGACGAAATGGTTTTTAAAATTCATATATAATTATAAATTAAATTATAAATAAAAAGTATGACAAATTTATATATAAGTAACGAAATTATTGAAACAAGTATTATTAGTTCAACATTGATTTTATTTGGTTTAGTTTTAGGATTTGCATTATTAAAAATACAGGGTGAATAATCCTTTATTCAATATAATTTAAAATGTATGATAAATTTTTTATCATATTTTTTATTCTAAAATAGAAGAGGTATTAATATAAAGATATGAGATTTATTTGGTATTTAGTCAGTCTTATCGTTATATGTTTAGTGTTAATTAATAATCCTAAAGCAAATAACTTAAATAATTTTAGTAAACAGTTAAATACTGTTAGTTTTACGCGTAGTACTCAGCAAAGTTTAAATTGGTTAATTGCATGTAATGTTATATTGTTTTTTTTATTTACTATCTTGTCATTACTATTTATTTATGTATGAATTAGTATAATTATTAATATTATGTTTGCTCCAAAAAATGTCTGTCCAGTTCCATTTGATCAACAGCCTTTAAATGAATATCTAGCTTTAAAGAAGTCTTGTTTTTTTGCATGGTCTATTTTATCTTTGAATAAATATATAAATACAGTTCTATCGATTTTTGTTTTATTGTTAACTGTTATAATGCCTATCGTATGGATTTTATCTTATAATAAGATGACTTTATGGTATGTATTATCTTATAGCATTTTATCTGTTGATTTAATATTTGTATTACTATTTACTAGATTGTATTTAGGTTGGTCTTATATAGTTAAGCGTTTGTTGAGTGCAACTGTTTTTTATGAAGAGTCTGGTTGGTATGATGGACAAATTTGGATTAAAACAGCAGATATCTTAACTAAAGATCGTTTAATTGGTTTATATCAGATTAATCCTTATATTACAAGAATTAAATACAGTTTATTTTTCTGTATATTTTTCTTTTTATTAGAAGGCATTATCTTATATTTGATTTAGTATAAGTATTTGTATAATATATTATTATCATTTAAGCGCGGGGTAGAGCAGTCTGGTAGCTCGTCGGGCTCATAACCCGAAGGCCAATGGTTCAAATCCATTCTCCGCTATAATCGTTAACAAATTATATTTATAAATATGTTATATTGTTTAGTATGATAATTTTTATGTATTAATTTTTATATTTTGAGAGAATTTTTAGATGATTATGAAAAGTGAATGCATTAGGGTTGGTCAGAAAGCACCTGATTTTTGTTCTACTGCAGTATATGATCAAGAGTTCCAAGACATAAGACTTTCAGATTATCTTGGTAAGTATGTCATTTTACTGTTTTACCCATTAAATTTTACATTTGTTTGTCCGACAGAATTAACAGCATTTAGTGATGCATATCAAACTTTTGTAGAATTAGGGGCAGAGATTTTAGGTGTGTCTGTTGATAGTGAATATTCTCATCTTGCTTGGTTGCAAACAGATCGTGAAATAGGTGGATTAGGAAATTTAAATTATTTATTGGTTTCTGATTTGAATAAAAAAATTAGTTCATCGTATAATATTTTAACGGATGATGGGAAAGCTTTAAGGGGATTGTTTATTATAGATAAAGAAGGTATTCTACAACATTCTTTAGTTAATAATTTAGATTTTGGTCGTAGTGTTGATGAAACCTTACGAACTTTGCAAGCAATTCAGTATGTTCAATCTAATCCAGATGAATTATGTCCTGCAAATTGGACGCCTGGTGATCCTACTATTGTTAGTAATCCTACAGGCTCAAGAGAGTATTTTAGTTCTATATAATACTTTAAAATTTTTAATATAAAAATTAATTAGAAAGTTTTACTGTATTTATAATATTCGTAATATATAGGAAATAAAATATGTCTACTAATTTAGCTCAACAATTACGTATAGGTACTACTAAATCACATAGTATGGCTGAAAATGTAAGTTTTGTAAAATCTTTTCTTGGTGGTGTTGTAGATAAAAAATCTTATCGTAAGCTAGTAGCAAATTTATATTTTGTATATACAGCAATTGAAGAAGAAATGGAAAATAATAAAGAACATTATGCAGTTAAATCTATATATTTTCCGCAGCTTTATCGCCAATCAAGTTTATGTAAAGATTTATGTTATTATTATGGTCCTGATTGGGAAAATATGATTCAACCTTCTTTAGCAACAAAAAATTATGTTAATCGTATTCATGAAATTGGATCTACCCAACCAGAGTTATTGATATCACATGCATATACCCGTTATATGGGAGATTTATCAGGAGGTCAAATATTAAAAAAAATTGCTAAAAGTGCTATGGGCCTATCTGATCAAGAGGGCACAGAGTTTTATGATTTTCATGATATTGCAGATGAAAGTATATTTAAAAAACAATACAGAAATGCTTTAGATAATATTCCTATTAGTAGCAAACAGGTTACTGAAATTATTGCAGAAGCTAATATTGCGTTTAATTTAAATATGGAAGTATTTCAAGAGTTAAATTCAAATTTTATTAAAATTATGTTAATGTTGCTTTTAAATACAGTACATAATTTTCGTAAATAGCTATATCATTATATATATATTAAATTATCTACTTTATTCATGCCTAAACTTAAAACATCCAAGTCTATATTTAAACGTTTTTATATAACATCAAGTGGTCGTTTAATAAGACATTGTGCTTCTCGTAGTCATTTATTACAAAAAAAGAAATCAAAGAGAAAACAAAGATTAAGAAAAAAGTTTTGTGTTAATTCTAATGACTTAAGTAATTTTATGCATAAATTACCTTATGTTTCTTGAGAATATTGTATAATCTATAAGCTTTATGATATAAATATTAATGATTAAATATTTTAAACTATAAAAAATTTATGACTCGTGTTAAAAGAGGTAATATTGCTAGAAAAAGACGTAAGCGTATTTTAAGTTTAGCTAAAGGTTTTAAGGGTTCTCATTCGTCTTTATTTCGTACAGCTAAACAGCAAGTATTTAAATCTTTAAAATATTCTTATATTGGTAGAAAGCTTAAAAAGCGTTATTATAGAAGTTTATGGATTATGCGTATTAATGCAGCTGTTCGTCCATTAAATATGACTTACTCAGTATTTATAGCTAACATTAAAAAGAAGCAGATAGGATTAAATCGTAAGATGTTATCTCAGATGGCTATTCTGGACATTGAAGGTTTTAATATTTTATTAAAACAAATAGTATAATTATTATGATTTCAAGAGTACAAAATATATGATGTGCACTTGAAATATAATAAATTATTAATGGAATTATTTAGTGTATTCTATGTGTTATATAACTAGTAAGTAATTGAAGCGTATTACAAGCTTCAGAGTTAGGTTGATTGGTTAAAGCATTCAAGGCAGCTTGTATGTGTTCTTCTGCTAAGTCTTTAGCTTTATATATGGCCTTAGTTTTATCTATTATTTCTATTGCACATTGTGTATCTTCTTTGTTCTTGAATTCTCGGGCAATTAAATTGTATAAGTATTCGTTTTCTTCTAATGCAAAAATAATAGGGGACGTTAAATGACCATTTTTTAAGTCTGAATCAGCTGGTTTTCCTAATGAAATGTTAGAGCCAACTACATCTAATATGTCATCAATAATTTGGAAAGCCAATCCCAAATGTTTACCGTAAAGATAAAATTGGTTTTGCACATTTTCACTGCAGTTATTTAACATAGCAGCACCTTTACAACTTGCTGCTATAAGAGATGCTGTTTTATAGAAGGATTTTTCAATATAATCATCTATAGAAATTTTATAATTGAAGTTATTATTTCCTTGTCTTACTTCTCCTTCAGCAAAATCCGTAATGACTTTTGAAATGGTTTTAACAACTTCAAGATTATTTAAATTAGCTAAATACCATGAAGATTGAGCAAATAAAAAATCACCGGCAAGTACAGCAATTTTAGTATTAAATGTTTTATGAACTGTGTTAACGCCTCTTCTGGTACTACATTCATCTATAACATCGTCATGTACTAAACTAGCTGTATGTATAATTTCTGTAATTTCTGCTAATCTATGTTGTTCATGTGAAATTATGTTATACTCGTTAGTTGCTTTTGCAACTAATAAAACTATAGCAGGTCTAATACGTTTTCCTCCAGCATCAAATAGGTGTTCAGCTGCAGCATAGAGTATAGGATTTTTTGCACCTATCATTTTTTTTAAATTTTTATCTAAATGTAACAATTCCTCATAAACAGGAAGTAAAATATTTGTATACATAGTGATTGTTTGATTTTACATATTGATTTTTAATTGGCATATTATTATAGCTAGAATGAATTGTATATGCACATATATTTACTTTGAACTATTTTTATTTTTTATTTTATAAACTATTATTATGACAGTGAATACTTGTATTGATTTTGTTAATTAGTGTTTTAAATTTTAGGAGATTTTTGATATATTATGGATAATAATGTCACTTTACCATCAAAGTTGTATGATATTGATAATATGGATGTTGATACAATGTTAGATTTATATAAAGATATGTTATTGGGGCGTAATTTTGAAGATATGTGTGCTCAAATGTATTATCGTGGTAAAATGTTTGGTTTTGTTCATTTATACAATGGTCAAGAAGCTGTTTCTACTGGTATTATAAAAGCTCTCAAAGCTTGTGATTATGTATGTAGTACATATAGAGATCATGTTCATGCTTTAAGTAAGGGTGTTCCTCCTCGTTTAGTTATGGCAGAGTTGTTTGGAAAAGAAACAGGTTGCAGTCATGGACGTGGAGGTTCTATGCATATTTTTTCATCTCCTCATAATTTTCTTGGTGGTTTTGCGTTTATAGGAGAAGGTATTCCAGTAGCTACAGGTGCTGCATTTCAAAGTGTATACCGTTCTCAAGTTTTAAATAGTCCTGATCCTATGTCAGTTACAGCTTGTTTTTTTGGTGATGGTACAAGTAATAATGGACAATTTTTTGAGTGTTTGAATATGGCTGTTTTATGGAAATTACCTATTATTTTTATTATTGAAAATAATCAATGGGCAATTGGCATGGCTCATAACCGTTCTACTTCATCACCAGAAATTCATAAGAAGGCCATTTCTTTTGGTTTGCCAGGAATAGAAGTTGATGGCATGGATGTTTTGGCTATCAGAAAAGTTGCTTGTGAAGCGATTCATAGAGCAAGATCAGGAAATGGACCTACATTAATAGAAGCCTTAACATATCGTTTTCGTGGTCATTCTTTAGCTGATCCCGATGAATTGCGTTCTTCTCAAGAAAAAGCTGCCTGGGTTGCCCGTGATCCTATTAAGTTGTTTAAAAATTATTTATTAAATAATTCAATTGTTAATGAACAAAGTATTCAAGAAATAAACATAAATATCAAAGATCAAATAGATGATGCCATTCAATTTGCATTATCAAGTCCAGAACCAGAAGTTAAAGATTTAAAGCGTTATTTATTTGCTGAAGATCTTTAAAAATTTATTATATATTTTTTTATTAATAATTAAAAAGTTATGACACAGGTATTTATGTTTGATGCTTTGAGAGAAGCTACTGATGAAGAAATGGAAAAAGATTCATCGGTTTTTGTATTAGGTGAAGATGTTGGACATTATGGTGGATCTTATAAAGTAACAAAAGATTTGCATGCAAAGTATGGAGACTTAAGAGTTTTAGATACTCCTATTGCGGAAAATAGTTTCATGGGCATGGCTATAGGTGCTGCTATCACAGGTTTACGTCCAATAGTTGAAGGTATGAATATGAGCTTCTTATTATTAGCATTTAATCAAATTTCTAACAATGCTGGTATGTTGAGGTATACGTCTGGTGGTAATTTTAAGATACCTATTGTAATCCGTGGTCCAGGAGGTGTTGGTAGACAGTTAGGCGCTGAACATTCTCAAAGGTTAGAAGCTTATTTTCAGGCTATTCCTGGTTTAAAAATTGTTGCTTGTTCTACCCCATATAATGCGAAAGGGTTATTAAAGTCTGCTATTAATGATGATAATCCGGTTATATTATTCGAGCATGTATTATTATATAATTTAAAAGAAGATTTACCTGATCATGAATATTTTTTACCTCTAGATAAAGCTGAGTTAGTAAGAAGTGGAAGTCAGATAACAATTGTTACATATTCAAGAATGCGTCATCATGTTATGCAAGCTGTTAATCAGTTAGTGGCAGAAGGTTATGACCCTGAGGTAATAGATCTAATTTCATTAAAACCTATCGATATTAGGTCAATTGGTGAGTCCCTAAGAAAGACACATAAATTGATTATAGTAGAAGAGTGCATGAAAACAGGAGGCATTGCTGCAGAAATAATAGCTCAAATTAATGATGTTTACTTTGATCAATTAGATGCTCCAGTTATCCGTTTATCTTCACAAGATATTCCAACACCTTATAATGGTACTTTAGAAAAAGCAACTGTCATAAATCCTCATCAAATTATGATAGCCATTCGAGATATGGTGAAATTGTAATATTTTATATTTAAATAAGTAAGATACTTCTTACTTATTTAATGTTTTACTTTTTAGAAATTCATTTCAGCTGCTTGTACTTTTTCCCATTGTTTTTTCTTTAAAACAAAGAAAATTTGAGCCAGTGTCACAACAAAAAAGAATATAATCATGCCTTGTATTCTTACTGGACTTTGTAAAACAATTTCTGTTTCATTTTGCCCAAAACCACCAGCATTAGGATCTTTTGTTAAATTTTCATTTATTACTATTTCATTGCCTTCTTGTACGTTAATTTCTAATCCATTTGGAATATTGATTTTCGTACTTTCACCGTCATTTTTTTCAATATATATATTGTATCCATTGCTATTATCTAATGCCTCAATTTGTTTAATTTTACCATTTGCTGGGGATAAAATAGCATTGTTATTTGACTTGTTACCTGTTGGATAAACTTGTCCTCTGCCTCTGTTGCCACCAACATATATAGGGTATTTAATAAAATGTACGTTTTTATCTTTGCTAGGATCAGGTGATAAAATGGGGAAAACAATTTCTTGGTTTTTATCTCCAGGTACTGGTCCGACTACAAGTATATTAGCTTGAGAGGTGCTATATGGTTGAATATATGTTCCTTGTGTTTTTTCTTTCAATTCTTGAGATAATAAATTTTTTGGCGCTAATTGAAAGCCTTCAGGTAATATTAAAACAGCTCCTACATTTAGTGGCCCTTTCTGTCCATTGCCAAGAATTTGTTTATTATTTGTATTGTATGGTATTTTTACAATTGTTTCAAAAATACTATTCGGTAATACAGATTGAGGCGTTTCAATTTCAACTTCTTTTTGTGCTAAATGACAATTTGCACATACAATACGTCCTGTTGCTTCTCGTGGATTTTCATATGCTTGTTGTGCATATATAGGAAAAGCATTAGATTGAGTGGGTTGTATAGTATATATAATACTTAAAGGTATTAAGATGCAACTGAAAATAATTTTTCTAATATATTTTAATTTCATATTATTCTGTCTAATATAAGTAATTTAAAAAATTGTGTATCTTTCTTATAATAATAACATTGTATCTTTATTATTTTAAATAAATAATAAAGATAGAGTAGTTTTACAGAATTATTATTAATAATTAGATTGTATCTCATTTATTCATGCTTTTTAAAATTAAAATTCCACCAAGGTACAATACAATAATTGCAAGTGACATAAAAATTTGTGTTAGAGGGTCTGTTGAAGGTGTAAGAATAGCACTAAGTATAGTTGAAAGAAAAAGAATATATTTCCAGTATTTTAGCATTTGCTTGGATGATAATACATTGGTAATTCCTAAAATTATTTGAATAATAGGTATTTGAAAAGATATGCCTGTACTAAACAGTAGTAAAAAAATAAAATTAAAATATTGTTCAAATGACCATATCGGTTCGACAATGTTTTCTCCATATTCAATTAAAAATTTTAAAGCAGCAGGTACAAGAATATTATATGCAAAAATAAGACCAGAGAAAAATAAGAAAATAGATGATATTAAAGTAGGAATAAGAAAAAAACTTTCTTTTTTAGTAAGTCCTGGTAAAATGAAAATCATTATTTGGTAAATTGTGAAAGGGCTACTTAAGATAAACCCTGTATATAATGCAATTTTTATAGAAGAAAAAAAGTATTCTCCCGGTGCTAGTTGCAAAAATTTGATTCCTTTTGCTGGTTGTTGTAGCATTACTGATATATTTTTATTATATAATAGGCAAATAATTGTAATAATTATAAAAAATATTAATGCCTTAAAAACTTTTTCTCTTAGTTCTTCTAGGTGTTCAAAAATGGACATATTTGTATTATCTTTTAAGTTTTTTGTCATGATAGTATGTAAAAAATATATATAATATTGATCAATAATAGTAAATTTTTTAATAAGTATTACAAAATTTATATTTATACAAGCTAGCTTTATATTTACTTATATTATAGGGATGAGTATTTGAAAGATACAAAAAATGTCTTAAATTCAATTTTCTTTTATATTTTTATACAGTATGGAAAATTGTAAGATTAATATTCTATAACTTTTTTAAAGTTTTGATAATGATAAATAAACAATTTACATATAAGGAGATATAGTTATATGAGTGTTAAAGCAAGTGGAGGAAGTCCTATTGTACAACCGCAGCTTTATCGTACAGCATCCATATCTACTATTTCACAAGCAGAGCAGCAAGATAGATTTTTGCAACTAGGTGAATTAAATGAATTAGTTGCGTTTTTAAATTCTGGTAATAAGCGCTTAGAAGTAGCTGATTTATTAAGTAAAAATGCTAATATTTTAGTCGCTAAGTCAGCAGATAAAATATTTGTAGGTGGATCTGCTATTTCTTATTTAGAAAGACCGCAAGCTTCATTTTTATTCGGCAACTCTTCTGTTGATGTTAGTATGTTTGAAAATTTATCAGGAGATACACAAACCAATGTTTTGAAGGGAGTAGCTTCTGCATTTAGTGCTAATGATGCATTGCCACCCGGGTTTAAACCTATTAACATTGTTCGTTATGGATCAACTCGTATGAAAAAATCATTAAGAGACTTAGATTGGTTTTTAAGATATCTTACGTATGCTATCATAGCTGGTGATCCTAATATTTTATCAGTCAATATTAGAGGTTTAAGAGAGTTAATTGATAATGCATGTTCTAGTGCAGCAGCAGCTGTAGCTCTAAGAGAGATGAGAAAAAATGCTTTAAGTATTTTTATTAATGATATATATGGACAAGAATTAGTCAAGCAATATTTTGATGTAGTTATTAAAGAATTTGATGCTCCTTCTTTAAGTGATAAAGTCCGTAAAAGAGACTTTGGTTATTTACAGGGTTTACGTCTCCCCCAGGTATATTCTAAGGCTGGTTTATTAAAGCAAAAATTTGTTATGAAAACCAGTTTATCTACAGAAGAAAAAAATAGTGTAATTAGTGCTTGTTATAGACAAATTTTTCAGAGAGATATAGCTAAAGCCTATTCTTTATCTTTTACTGATTTGGAGTCTAAAGTAAAAAATGGGCAATTCTCAGTGAAAGAATTTGTACGTTTACTTGGTAAGTCAAAAATATATAGGCAGCAATTTTTTAACCCATTTGTTAATAGTCGAACTGTTGAATTAGCTTTTCGTCATTTTTTAGGTCGAGGATTAGGTTCATTAGAAGAGTTTCAACAATATTTTTCTATTTTATCCATTCGAGGATTAGATGGTTTAATTGATTCTTTAGTTAATTCTTCAGAGTATACGGATTATTTTGGTGAAGAAACTGTACCATATTTGAGAAATTTAGGTGAAGAACCTCAAGAGTCTCGTAATTGGGGTGCTCAAATTGAACTATTTAATTACAGTACTGTCTTCCGAAAAATACCTCAATTTCTTACTTTATTTAGTAATTATAAGCAAAGTTTGCCAGACCAACATCCGTACGGTTTAAGTAATGATCCATTATATATACAATTTGGAGCAATTTTTCCTAAAAATTTAGTTAATTTAAGAAAAAATTCAGCACCTTTTGGTAAAGATACACGTAGAATTTTAGTTCGTCGTGGACCAGGTATTTATAACCAAGTTGGTAATCCTTCACTAAGGGCTAAGTACACAGGATCTTTGGGGCCAAAAATTTTTCAATTAAATATAATAAATGAAGTATCAGATAATATTTCAAATTTAGATAAAGTTATTAAGGCAACTTACTTGCGTATTTTTGGTCGTCTTGTTTATCAAGAAGAACAATTATTAATCAAACGTTTTGAATGTCAACTACGGGATAATCAAATTTCAGTCAAAAATTTTGTGCGTCAACTAGCTAAATCATCTATTTTTAGGTCTTTATATTGGGAGCCATTGTATATTTGTAAGGCGATTGAATATATTCATAATAGGTTACTTGGTCGTCCTACATATGGTCGGCAAGAGATTAATCAATATTTTAATATTGTTTATACAAATGGATATTATAAGTTTATTGATTCTATCCTTGATAGTAATGAATATATAGAATCTTTTGGAGACAATATTGTTCCCTATGAACGTTATAATACTCCTTATACAATTTCTGCTAGAAATTTAAGACTAAGCACTCACAAATCTCAGACAATTTTATCTTTTACAAATAATCCTACGAAAAGTTTTGTGAATTTGGGTATGGTTCCTGAAAATCGTAGCATTAACAGTATTAAGCAGAGAATTGAACAGGGAGTAAGTTCTATAAGAGATCAGAGAGTCGTTTTTTCTATTAATAATTCAACTAAAGAAATAAAGCCACAACAAGTTTTGAAAGCTATCTATCGTCAAATTTTTGAAAGAGATTTAAATTCTTTTACTATAGGTAATGAATTTTATAATTTAGAAAAAGCTTTCATTAGTAATCAAATGACTGTACAAGAATTTATTGAACAGTTAGGTAAATCTGATTTATATAGAAAAGAGTTTTATCAACCTTTTCCTAATACAAAAGTAATTGAAGTAGGTACAAAACATTTTTTAGGTAGAGCTCCTAATAATCAAGCTGAGATTAGGTATTATAATCAAATTTTAGCTTCTCGAGGATTAAGTTATTTTGTAAGTATTTTAGTTAATAGTATAGAGTATAAATCTATATTTGGTATAAATATAGTTCCTTATCGTCGTTTTCCGACTTTGCCTGCAGCTAATTTTCCTAATACAGAAAAATTATATAATACTTTAATTAAACAAAATCAATCAATTATTGTACCTAGTTTCAAAGCTATGTCAGATAATCAATAAGTTTTATGTAGTTTATCTTTCTTGTTTACGTACTTTGCAAATAAGTATAGTACCTATGTATAAAAATATAAAGTCGTAAATTAGTAGTATAAATTATATAATATACTATTAGTATATTTATATAATTTGTTATACGTTAGTTGATATATAATAAATTTGTGATAGGAGTCATATAAATGAGTATAGTTACAAAATCAATTGTAAATGCAGATGCAGAAGCCCGCTACTTAAGTCCAGGTGAGTTGGATAGAATTAAGAGTTTTGTTCTATCTGGTCAGAGACGCTTAAGAATAGCTCAAGTTTTAACAGATAATCGTGAATTAATTGTTAAACAAGGCGGACAACAGTTGTTTCAAAAACGTCCAGACGTTGTATCACCAGGTGGTAATGCATATGGGGAAGAAATGACTGCTACATGTTTGCGTGATTTAGACTATTATTTACGTTTGGTTACTTATGGTATAGTTGCAGGTGATGTAACACCTATTGAAGAAATAGGTTTAGTTGGTGTAAAAGAGATGTATAGCTCATTAGGTACTCCTATTTCTGGTGTTTCAGAAGGTGTAAAATCAATGAAAAGCATTGCATGCTCTTTTCTATCTGGAGAAGATTCTGCAGAAGCAGGATTTTACTTTGATTATACATTAGGTGCTATGCAATAAAATTGTTTAAGAATAAATTGTAAATTGATAAGAGATATAAGAGGATAAAAAAATGCAAGACGCTATTACTTCTGTTATTAATACTGCTGATGTACAAGGAAAATATTTAGATGATACTTCTTTAGATAAATTAAGAGGATATTTTCAAACAGGTGAATTGAGGGTAAGAGCTGCAGCAACTATAGCTGCAAATGCAGCAACTATCATTAAAGAGTCAGTAGCTAAAGCACTGTTATATTCTGATATTACTAGACCGGGTGGTAACATGTATACAACTAGAAGGTATGCAGCTTGTATTCGTGATTTAGATTATTACCTTCGTTATGCCACATATGGTATGTTAGCCGGTGATCCGTCAATTTTAGATGAGCGTGTTTTGAATGGTCTAAAAGAAACATATAATTCTTTAGGAGTTCCTATTGGTGCAACTATTCAAGCTATTCAAGCTATGAAAGAAGTTACATCTAGTCTTGTTGGATCCGATGCTGGTCAAGAAATGAGTTCATATTTTGATTATATTTGTTCTGGTTTGAGTTAGTGATTTTGAAAAAACAAAAAAGCTTATAAGCTTTTTTGTTTTTTTTTAATTATTTAAAACATTAAGAGCTTGAATTCTTGCACGTGCTTTCCTTAAATTACGAGTTGCTTCTATTTTATCCTTATTTGTTTTAGCTATTTCTATGGCTTTGATAGCTTCTTGTAAATTATGTTGTGCTTTATCTATGCTTAAATTGGATGTTTCTTCTGCTCCATTGACTAATATGGTAATATTATTGTTATCAACTTCTGCAAAACCTCCCAAAAGTATAATAGGTTGCCATTCTTTATCTATGCGTACTCTCATAACACCAATATCTAATGCCGTAAGTAAAGGCACATGACCTTTTAAGATTCCTAATTGTCCTGTACTACTAGGTAGTATAATTTCTTCTGCTTTTGCATCCCATACAGTTTTATCTGGAGCAATGACACGTATATTTAACGTCATTTTAGTGATCCTTTATTTTAAAGTTTCAGCTTTGTTAATAGCTTCTTCTATATTTCCAACTAAATAAAATGCTTGTTCTGGTAAATCGTCTAGTTCACCATTTAAAATCATTTTAAATCCTTTGATAGATTCTTCTAATGATACATATTTGCCTGGAGAGCCAGTAAATACTTCTGCGACGAAGAATGGTTGAGATAAAAATCTTTCAATCTTACGTGCTCTTGCTACAGTTAATCTGTCTTCTTCAGACAGTTCATCTAGACCTAAAATAGCAATGATATCTTGTAATTCTTTATATCTTTGTAACGTTGATTTAATTTGTTGTGCAGTTCCATAGTGTTCCCCTCCCACAATTCCAGGCTGAAGCATTGTTGAAGTTGAAGCAAGTGGATCTACAGCAGGGTAAATTCCTTTTGCTGCCAGTCCTCGTGATAATACAGTAGTTGCATCTAAATGTGCAAATGTAGTAGCTGGTGCAGGATCTGTTAAATCGTCAGCGGGTACGTAAACTGCTTGAATAGAAGTGATAGATCCATCTGTAGTTGATGTGATTCTTTCTTGAAGTGCACCCATTTCTGTGGCTAAAGTAGGTTGATATCCTACTGCAGATGGCATTCTACCTAATAAGGCAGAAACTTCAGAACCAGCTTGAACAAATCTAAAAATATTATCTATAAATAATAAAACATCTTGCTTATTAATATCTCTGAAATATTCAGCCATTGTTAATGCAGTTAAACCTACTCTCATTCTAGCACCAGGAGGTTCGTTCATTTGGCCATATACTAAAGCTACTTTTGAGTCTGTTAAATTTTCAGCATTGATTACTTTTGATTCTTTCATTTCTTCATATAAATCATTGCCTTCTCTTGTTCTTTCTCCTACTCCACCAAATACAGACACTCCTCCGTGAGCTTTGGCAATATTATTTATTAATTCCATAATTAAAACTGTTTTGCCTACACCAGCTCCACCAAATAAGCCTATTTTTCCACCTCTACGGTATGGAGCTAATAAATCAACTACTTTAATGCCTGTCTCAAAAATAGAAGGTTTCGTTTCTAATTGTACAAAAGAGGGAGCAGATCTATGTATAGGCAATGAATCATTTGATGTAATTGATCCCAAGTTATCTACGGGTTCACCTAAAACATTGAAAATTCTTCCTAAAGTTGGTATACCAACTGGAACTGTAATCGGTGCTCCTGTGTCTACTACAGGTATGCCTCTTTTTAAACCATCAGTTGAACTCATTGCTACAGCTCTTACCCTATTGTCTCCTAATAGTTGTTGAACTTCGCAGGTAATTGTACTATCAGGACCTTCAACTTTAAGTGCATTAAAGACTTTTGGTAGTTGTCCTGTTGGAAATTCAATATCCAATACAGGGCCAATGATTTGAGTTACAGATCCTTTGATTTGTGTGATCATTATTGTGTTGTATTTTGATTTAGTCAATAGATAAAATTTCTCTACACGGTTTTTGCTACTATATATATTCTACTACTGTTTATTATAATATTTTAGATGAAAAGAACAAAATATTTTATTATATATCTATAGATTATTTAATTTACTAAGTAAACAAATTGATATATAGTGTTATGTAATTAATCACGGCCTGTTGTTTTAAGCCAGTTTTGTGCTTCTATATAATTATTTGGAGCTAAGTATATGGCTTGTTGCCAGTATTCAGCAGCCTTATCAAACATAGATTTAGAGGTTTCTAAATTATTTTTATTTGCAGCTTTTAAGCCTTGATAGTGATATATTACAGCAATATTATTTAATGCTTGTGGTAACTTATTATTTAGTTCTAGAGCTTGATGATAATATTCTAAAGCTTTGATATGTTCTCCATTGCTTGCATAAATTAAGCCTATGTTATATAATACATAAGACCTGTCATACGGATCTTCTTCTAAAGCTAATGCTTCATAGTAATTTTCTAAAGCTTCAGCATACTCTCCTTCTGATTGAGCCGACATGCCATCTCGATAATAGCAAAAAGCTTCTTTTTCTTCTTTACTAGTAGGTAATATTTTTAATATAATATCCGCTAGTATAGTAAAGGTTTTATCAATAAAATTGTCATTTTTTTGTAAACGAGGCATTTCAGTTAATTCTATTTAATAATAATTTGTTATAAAAATAGTTTATATATTATTTATATTTATTTTTAGAATAATTTTAAAGCTTCTATATAAAATGTCCTTTAATTCTTCTTATATCAATTTGTTTATTTAATAAGTACACTATATTATATATTTATAATAATAAAAAAAATATGATTAATAAAATATTATTTAAATATTATTTTTTTCCGGTAATAATTAAAGATTTTAAATTTAATTTTTGTCATTCTAATGATTATTCAGATTCAGTTGTTTTGCTTAAAACACCACTTGTAGTATATCATCGTTATTTAAATACTTTTCCTAAAAAACAGTTAGTTAAAGATATTATTCTCAATAATATTGAAGAAGTAGAAACTTCAGCTGTAATTAGTTTTTCTTCTAAAGATAAAGAGAAAAAAAGTAAAATTAATACTCGTTTAGATAGTAGTGAAATCAAAGGTGACTTGAAGAAAAATAAAATAAAATCAAAAAAGAAATATAGAAATAAAATAAAATTAGATAGTAAAGATATTTTGCTTGAACAAAATTTTGTTCAGGAAGATGATCACCTAGATCTTGACTTAGTCAAATCTTTAAAATTAAGTAAAAATAAAAAAAAATATAAAATTGAAAAAAAATATGATTATACTAATAATCAAGTGAATTTACAAGATAAATTATCATCTAAGCAAATTATTCTAAATAAGCATTTAACCATTAAAAAGTTATCGGATAAGTTATGTATTCCGGAGGCAGCTATAATTACCTGGTTATTTTTGCAGGGTATTTCTGTAACAATTAATCAAGTTGTTGATCTTACAATTGCAACTAAAGTAGCTGAACATTATAATTTTCATGTTATAGATAGTGAAAATATAGGTGTATCCTATGATGAAAAAAAAACAAATATAAATCAATTTTTGCCAGAAGTCTTATATCAATCTTTTCAGAGGCCACCTATTGTAACAATTTTTGGACATGTTGATCATGGTAAAACAACTCTGCTAGATAGTATTTTAAAAACTAATTTCGTGTCTAAAGAAGTTGGTGGTATTACTCAAGCCATCAAAAGTTATGAAGTTAATTTTGAGTATTTAAATATAAAAGAAAAAATAGTTTTTATAGATACTCCTGGTCATAAAGCTTTTACTAATATGAGATTAAGAGGAGCAGAAGTAACAGATATTGCATTATTGGTTGTAGCTGCAGATGATGGTTTAAAACAGCAAACTATTGAATCTATTAATTATATATTAAAACGAAGAATACCATGTATTGTTGTTATCAACAAAATTGATAAAATAGATGTAAATCTTGATAATGTAAAGCAACAACTTACGGAATATAATATTGTTGATAAAGCATGGGGTGGAGAGAGTACTATTATAGAAGTTAGTGCGTTGAAATCTCTAAATATTAATTTGTTGTTATCTGCTATATGTGATTTAGCTAAAACCCAAAATCTTCAAGCCAATACTTTATCATATGCTCAGGGAGATGTTTTGGATAGTTATTTGGATAAAAAAACTGGTACAGTAGTAACGCTTGTTATTAAAGATGGTATACTAAAGATAGGTGATATTATTGTTTCAGGTAATTTGTTTGGACGTGTAAAAAATATAGTATCTAATGATGGAATTAAATTATCTGAAGCTTTACCTTCCGCGGTAGTTAATGTTTGGGGATTCTCTGTGAATCCAAAAGCTGGATGGAAATTTAATGTTGTATCTAATGAAAAAACTGCCAAAAATATTGTTAATCATAATCAAGAAATATATAAAGATAGTTTAAGTATTTCAAATATATTAAATACTAGAGTAACATTTAGGAATTATCAAGAAGAAAAAAGTATTAAAATTATTAATATAATTTTGAAAGCTGATACTCAAGGATCAATAGAAGCTGTTATTAATTCTTTTGCAAATATTTCACAAAAAAAAGTTCAAATTAATATTATTTCTGCTAATTGTGGTTTTATTTCTAGTAATGACCTAGAGTTTGCTGTAGCAAGTAAATCTATTATATTAGGTTTTAATGTAGGTATAAGTTCTTCTTTAAGTCAAAAAGTTAAAAAGCTTGGTATTGTAGTATCTTTATTTAATATTATTTATGCTTTATTAGATTATATTCAAAATTACATGCTTAGTTTTGTTGATCCTGAATTTGATCAGCAACTAATTGGCAAAGCTAAAGTTCAGACAGTATTTAAAATTAATAAAGGTTTAGTTGCCGGTTGTCTAGTAAGTTACGGAAAATTAAAAAAAGGCTCACAAATTAGTATTTATCATAATCAAGATTTAGTGCATAAAGGTTTAATTGATTCTTTAAAGCGTCTTAAAGATGATGTTAATGAAGTTGTGGAAGGTAATGAATGTGGAGTTATGTGTTCTAGTTATCAGTCTTGGCGTTCATTTGATATCATAGAAGCTTATGAATTAATTGAAAAAGCCAAGGTTTTATGATTTTTATATATAAAATAAAGCAGTAAAATTATTAAATAAGATTACTGTTTATAATTATATTGAAGTTTTTATAAATAATAATAATTAACAATTAGTCTTTATTTAAAAAAGGTAATAAAGCAAGTATGCGTGCTTTTTTAATAGATTTAGTTAATTTTTTCTGTTGTTTTGCTGTTAATCCTGTTGAACGTCTAGATAAAATTTTTCCTTGATCTGTAATGAATTTTCTTAGTAAATCAATATCTTTATAGTCTAAATCTTCGTTTTTTGTAGTTAATGCAGGTCTCTTATTATATAAAATCATATGAATGAATTATTTAATTTCTTTAAAAGTACTATGGCAATTACAATTAGGGCAAAATTTGTTAAGTTGTAAACGATGAGGTGTATTTCTTCGATTTTTAGATGTACTATATCTAAAAATCCCGTTTTTACGTTTTATGAAGTCTTGTGGATATTTGCATTCGCACTCTAGAGTAATAGTAGTACGAGCTCCTTTATTTTTTCCCATTAATATGTTTATAATTTATTAATTAATAATTATTTCTATTATCTCACTTTTATATTTTAACTATCAAGTTTTTTTAAATATTGTCTTATTATATATTTTATCTTGTACATATATTAAGCTCATGTTATAATTATTTTTATAGAATATAATTATTGAGTTATCAAAATTTATAATTAAGATATTATTATTATTTTATCCTTATGTCTAAATATTCATCTGCAGTAAAAAAAACACAGATTTCTCGCAGAAATCGTGCAAGAAATAGATCTTATAAAGCAACTATTAAAACTTTAACTAAAAAATATATTATTAGTTTAAATAATATAAGTGATTCTAATTATAATAGTGTCTTATGTAATTTAGCTTCTGTTTATAGTAAAATAGATAAAGCTGTAAAAAAAAGAATTTTACACAAAAATACTGCTGCTCGAAAGAAATCAAGTTTAGCTCGTGTTATGAAAAATACTTATAAATAAGTATATTGTATTAAACTAATAGTTTTAGGTGTTGTTTGCTATGTTTAAATATTATTACGATCAGTTCTGTGATAATTATAAAAAATTTATATCACAAATTCTAATGTAGATATTTTATAAATAAAAATTAATAAGCATTTATACATATTATTTAGTATCAAGTGTTATAAAACAAGAATTATGGTATTTGTATTTTCAGACCTAGCTGCTATTCAAAGAGAAAGTTTTAGATCTTTTTTGTATCAAGGTTTAGGAGAAGTTTTAAATTCTTTTCCTATTATTACAGATCCTACTGGTAAGTTGGAACTACAATTTTTTGGTAAAGAATATAAATTAAAATTTCCTAGATATAGTGTTAGAAAAGCTAAGAGTAGAGATCGTACATATAGTGCTCAAATATATATACCTTCTAAACTGACAAGAAGAGATACTGAATTAATCAAAAAAAATAAAAGTACAGGTTTTTTAAATATTTTACATAACGATAAAAATAAAAAATATAAAAAAAGACCTGTATTTGTTGGTGATTTACCTTTAATGACTAATAGGGGAACATTTATTATTTCTGGTACGGAAAGAGTAATTATTAATCAAATTGTAAGAAGTCCTGGTATTTATTATAAAAAAGAGTTAGATAAAAACGATAATCATATATATAGTGCTAGTTTGATTTCTAATCGTGGTTCATGGTTGAAGTTTGAAATAGATGCTAAAAATCAAATGTGGGTTAGAATTGATAAAACTCATAAAGTGAATGCATATATCTTTTTGCGAGCAATTGGTTTAAGTTCTGATGAAATAAAAAAGAGCTTAACCAAATATTCATTTTTACTTCATGCTTCTGCTTTATATGAGACAAAAGAATTAAATAAAGAAATTGGTAAAAAATCGGTAGAAGAAGTTACAAATGAAGAAGCATTGTTAATTGTCTATGGTAAGCTTCGTCCTAATGAACCAGCTACTGTTAATGTAGCTAAACAAATGCTATATATGCGTTTTTTTGATCCTAGAAGGTACGATTTAGGAGAAGTTGGAAGACATAAAATTAATACAAAGTTGAGCTTGAAGCTTCCAAAGTCTTTTCGCGTTTTATCTCCTCAAGATATTATATCATCAATTGATTATTTAATTAATATTAGAGAACAAAATATAGGTAGATTCGATGACATAGATCATTTAGGTAATAGAAGAGTGCGATCTGTTGGTGAATTATTGCACAATCAAATTCGAGTCGGATTAAATAGATTAGAAAGAATTATTCGTGAACGTATGATGATTTGTGATTTAGATTCTTTGAGTTTGTCAAACTTAGTAAATCCTAAACCTTTAATGGCTTCTGTTAGAGAATTTTTTGGTTCTAGTCAGTTATCTCAATTTATGGATCAAACAAATCCTCTATCTGAATTAACACATAAAAGAAGAATTAGTGCTTTAGGTCCTGGAGGATTGAATAAAGATCGTGCTGGTTTTGCCGTTAGAGATTTGCATCCCAGTCATTATGGTCGTATATGCCCTATTGAAACACCAGAAGGACCAAATGCTGGTTTAATAGGGTCTTTAAGTATTTATGCTCGAGTGAATCAATACGGTTTTATTGAAACACCATTTTATCAAGTGAAATCTGGTTATGTTTTAAAAGATAAATATCCTATTTATTTAACAGCTGATGAAGAAGATGATTTACGTATTGCACCAGCAGATATATCTGTGGATCAAAATAATCATATTAATAATCAAGTAATTCCAGTAAGATATAAGCAAGAGTTTATTACAACACATGTTAATCAAGTAGATTATATAGCTGTTTCTCCTATACAAGTAATTTCAGCAGCTACTTCTTTAATTCCTTTCTTAGAACATGATGATGCTAATCGTGCTTTAATGGGATCAAATATGCAAAGACAAGCAGTACCTTTATTATATCCAGAAAGACCTATTGTAGGCACTGGTCTAGAGTCAAAGGTTGCGAGAGATTCTAGAATGGTTGTTGTAAGTAAAACAAAAGGAGTAGTGAGTTATGTTTCTGGCACTAAAATTGGTATTCAAGATGATAAAGGTTGCACTATTCATTATAGATTAAAAAAGTATTATCGTTCTAATCAAGATACTTGTATTAATCAAAGACCTATTGTATGGCCTGGTGAAATAATTGCAGTTGGTCAAGTTATTGCTGATGGAGCTTCTACTGATGGTGGTGAAATAGCATTAGGTAGAAATATATTAGTGGCTTATATGCCTTGGGAAGGATATAATTATGAAGATGCCTTTTTAATTAGTGAACGTTTAGTATATCAAGATATTTATACTTCTATTCATATTGAAAGGTATGAAGTTGAAGCAAGACAAACTAAATTAGGTTCTGAAGAAATTACTCGTGATATTCCGAATGTAGGAGAAACATCTTTAAGTTCATTGGATGATAATGGAATAGTAGCAATTGGTTCTTGGGTTGATTCAGGTGATATTTTAGTTGGTAAAATTACTCCTAAGGGAGAAGCAGATCAGTTACCAGAAGGAAAATTATTAAGAGCTATTTTTGGGGAAAAAGCTAGAGATGTAAAAGATACTTCTTTAAGGTTACCAAATGCCGCTAAAGGTCGTGTTGTTAATATTAAAGTATTTACAAGACAGAAAGGAGACGAATTACCACCAGGTACAAATGCAATGATTCGTGTATATGTTGCTCAAAAACGTAAAATCCAAGTTGGTGATAAAATGGCTGGACGTCATGGTAATAAAGGTATTATTTCGCGTATCTTGTCTAAACAAGATATGCCATATTTACCAGATGGTACGCCTATAGATATAATATTAAATCCATTAGGTGTTCCTTCAAGAATGAACGTTGGGCAATTATTTGAATGTTTACTGGGCTTAGCTGGAGAATATATGGGAAAACGTTTTAAAATTGTCCCCTTTGATGAAATGTATGGAGCAGAAGCATCACGAGCATTAGTAAATAATAAATTAAAACAGGCAAGTTTATTAAAAAAACAAATGTGGTTATTTAATTCTCTACATCCAGGTAAAATAGTTTTATTTGATGGTAGAACAGGAGAGCCATTTGATAATCCAGTGACAGTGGGTAAAGCTTATATGTTAAAGTTAGTTCATTTAGTAGACGATAAAATACATGCTAGATCTACAGGTCCTTATTCTTTAGTGACTCAACAGCCCTTAGGCGGTAGAGCTCAACATGGTGGACAAAGATTAGGTGAAATGGAAGTGTGGGCTTTAGAAGCCTTTGGTGCAGCTTACACCTTGCAGGAGTTATTAACGGTAAAGTCAGATGATATGCAGGGAAGAAATGAAGCTTTAAATGCTATTGTAAAAGGTAAACCTATTCCTAAACCTGGTACTCCTGAGTCATTTAAGGTTTTAATGCGAGAATTGCAATCATTAGGCTTGGATATTGCAGTTCATAGAGTAGAACTATTTGAAAATGGAGATAATAAAGGTGTTGAAGTTGATTTAATGTCTACTGAATTTCAGCCAGGAATTTTTTCCAATGATAAAAATAATATATCTTCTAGAGACATATTCGTTAATAAAGTTAACATTTATTCTGATTTAGATATCAGTAATGATTACTGATTTTTTTGTAGTGTGGTAAAAAATATATACATATGAGTAAATTTGAGCAACATTTTGATTATGTAAAGATAAGTCTTGCCTCTCCTGAAAAAATTAGATATTGGGGAGAAAGGGTATTACCTAATGGACAAATCGTAGGGGAAGTTACTAAACCAGAAACTATTAATTATAGAACTTTAAAGCCAGAAATGGATGGTTTATTTTGTGAAAGAATTTTTGGTCCAGTAAAAGATTGGGAGTGCCATTGTGGAAAATATAAGCGTTTTCGTTATAAAGGTGTAGTGTGTGAAAGATGTGGTGTTGAAGTTACAGAATCAAAAGTTCGGCGTCATAGAATGGCTTATATTGAACTTGCAGCACCAGTAACTCATGTATGGTATTTAAAAGGAAGCACTAGCTATATTGCTTTAGCATTAGATTTAACAGTCAAAGAGGTTGAAAAAATTGTATATTTTCATTCTTATATTGTAACTCATCCTGGTAATTATGAAAAATTAAATTATAAACAGTTATTAGAAGGTTATGAATGGAGGTCTTTGGAAGATAAATTATATCCACAATCATCGAATTTATTTGGTATAGAGGTTAGTATAGGTGCAGAAGCAATTTTGAAATTGTTAAAAGATATTAATTTAGAAATGACTGTAGAAATATTAAGAGAGGAAGCTTTAAAACCACCTAAAGTATCAAAAAATCCTTCTCCCAAATTTAATAAAAAGATGAAAAGATTAAGGTTATTAGAAAATTTTATTTCTACAGGTGCAAAACCAGCCTGGATGGTCTTTTCTGTAATACCCGTAATTCCTCCGGATTTAAGACCAATGGTTCAATTGGATGGTGGTAGATTTGCTACAGCTGATTTAAATGAGTTTTACCGTAGGATTATTAATAGAAATAATCGTTTGGCTAGATTAAAAGCTATATTAGCTCCGGAAATTATCATTAGAAATGAAAAAAGAATGCTGCAAGAAGCAGTAGATGCGTTAATGGATAATGGTCGTCGTGGTAGGACAGTTGTTGGGGCTCATAATAGACCTTTAAAATCTTTATCTGACATAATTGAAGGCAAGCAGGGTAGATTTAGACAGAATTTATTGGGTAAACGCGTAGATTATTCTGGAAGGTCAGTTATTGTTGTAGGACCAAGTTTAAAGTTGCATCAGTGTGGTTTACCTCGTGAAATGGCTTTAGAATTATTTCAACCTTTTCTTATTCATCGTTTAATTTTGCAAGGTTTAGTAAATAATATTAAGGCTGCAAAAAAAATAATACAAAAGAATGAGCCTATAATTTGGAGTGTTTTAGAAGAAGTAATTTATAGTCATCCTGTTTTATTAAATAGAGCACCTACTTTACATCGTTTAGGAATTCAGGCATTTGAACCCATATTAGTAGAAGGAAGAGCAATTAAATTACATCCTTTAGTATGTCCTGCTTTTAATGCAGATTTTGATGGAGATCAAATGGCAGTTCATATACCTTTATCCTTAGAGGCTCAAACAGAGGCTAGGTTATTAATGTTAGCTCCTCATAATTTTTTATCTCCTGCTACTGGTCAACCTATATTAATGCCTAGTCAAGATATGGTTTTAGGCTGTTATTATTTAACTTCGAATAATCCTTCTTCTCAAAAAGGTCAAGGTCAATATTTTTCTGGTTTAAGTGATGTATTAAAGGCTTATCAACAAAAAAAAATAGATTTACATGCATTTATTTGGGTACGTTTTAATGAATTTTTAGAAGTTGATAATGAAAAGTTAATCGAAAAATATATTGATCATAATAATATTACTACATATATTTTTAATAGTAGAATAGTTAAAAAGAATTATGATAATAAAATATTAGTTCAGTATATACGTACTACTCCTGGTCGTATCCTATTTAATAATGTTATATATGAATCTTTAGTTTAATTTAAATTTATTCTATACAAATATTAATTATGAAGAAAAGCTTTGCAAATCCGTTATTTATTAATAATATTGTAGATAAAGTTCAATTAAAAAAAATTGTTATATGGGTTTTTAGGAATTATGGTATTGCACGGGCTGCTAATATGGTAGATAAATTAAAGGATTTAGGATTTTATTATGCAACACAAGCAGGTATTTCATTAAGCTTAGAAGATTTACGAATACCACCTCAAAAACAAAATCTTTTACAAAAAACAATTCTATCAATTGAATGTACAGATAGTTGTTATAAAAGGGGCGAAATAACGGCTGTTGAGAGATTTCAAAAAGTAATTGACACTTGGAATAATGCTAGTGAGGCTTTAAAAAAAGAGGTGGTAATATATTTTAAAAATACAGATCCTTTAAATACGATATACATGATGGCTTTTTCTGGTGCTCGTGGTAATATTTCTCAAGTAAGACAGCTTGTTGGAATGAGAGGTCTGATGGCTGATCCACAAGGGCAAATTATTGATTTACCTATTTCTAGTAATTTTAGAGAAGGTCTGACAGTTACGGATTATTTTATTTCATCTTATGGTGCTCGTAAAGGTTTAGTAGATACAGCGTTAAGGACTGCTGATTCTGGTTATTTAACAAGAAGATTAGTAGATGTTGCTCAAGATGTAATTATTCGTGAAGTAGATTGTAAAACTTCTAAAGGTATATTGTTAGAAAATATGATCGACCATAATAAAACATTGATTAATTTAGATCAAGCATTATTAGGTAGAGTTCTTGCAGAAGAAATTAGAGATCCTGTTTCAAATATTGTTTTAGCACGTGCTGGACAACTTATTGATCCTTGGTTAGCTACTACAATTGTTAAACTAGGCTATAAGAATGTTTTAGTTAGATCTCCTATTACTTGCGACGCTGTAGGTTCAGTATGTCAATTATGCTATGGTTGGAATTTAGCACATGGTCAGATGGTGGATCTTGGTGAAGCAGTTGGTATTATTGCTGCACAATCTATTGGTGAACCTGGAACTCAATTAACAATGAGAACTTTTCATACAGGTGGTGTGTTTACTGGTGAATTAGCTCAAAAAATTATTAACCCAATTGATGGACGAGTTAAGTATTTAGATAATATGCAGGTGGTAAATACTCGTACACGACATGGCGACTCCGCTATGCTTATAAAAGAAGATTGTAAGATAGAAATAGTAAATCTATCTGGCAAAAAATGTTTTATTAATCTAGTACAAGGTGCTTTATTATTAGTTAAGGATAACCAACAAATATATAAAGGCCATGTAATAGCTGAATATCCTCTAAGTAATCGTATTATAAAAAAAGAAAAAGCTCAAAAAGCAATAATTGCAGATTTTTCTGGTAGTGTTTATTTACAAGATTTTAATTCTGGGGATATTTATTTTGATAGAAATATAGCTCACACTATATCTAGTAGTGGTGTTTTATGGATTTTATCTGGAATTGTTTATAATATACCAGATGATGCTCAGTTAATTATTGAACAAAATCAACAGATTTATGAAGACAGTTTATTAGCGAAAATTCAGCTTGTTAGTCGTTATGATGGAATTATCGAAATTTTAGAAAATCAATCTCCGTATAAAGAAGTACAAATTATAACTTCCTCTAAAACTTGTACTAATGTACAAGTTTATTTAGATAAACAAAATACTTATAGTAATTATATTCTTTCAGTAAATGATATAGATAGATTCCTTTTAAATATTGATATAGAACAAAAAGTAGTTCATGATCAAGTTATAGGTGATTTAGTGACAAGTATTTATAAAACAAAGACTGGTGGAATTATTAAATATTTAGATCTTCCGATTTCTAAAAAAAAGTTTCATAGTAGTTATGAATATTATGATATTCTAGGATCAGGATATATTTTGTGGATACCTGAAGAAACCCATGAAGTTAATAAAGATGTATCTTTATTATTAGTTAACCATGGTGATTTTATAAGTGTTGGGACAGAAATTATTAAAAATGTATTTGCAAATAGTGCAGGTATCTTAGAAGTAGTCCAAAGAGATGGAATTATTCGTGAAATAATAATTAAGCCTTGTAAGGTTTATTGCATTAAGCAAAAAAAAGTTTATATACCATTATACTTTAATAAACGTAGAGGTTTTTTAAGACCTGGCGAAAAAGTAATAGATGATATAATAGTGGATAAATTAGTTTATTGGGAGTATATGCAAAATCAAACAGAAGGTCTTATCTTAATTAGACCTGTAATTGTATATTCTGTCCCTAAAAAGGTCCTTACTATATCTTATACAACAGACTCTTTTGGACTAAATATGTTCAATTTAGAAATTATAAGGCGTACTTATTATCGTGATGGTGCTAGAGTAAAATCTATTTATGGTATTGATTTATTAAAAACACATTTAGTTGTAAAATTGAATACTTCCGTGTTTAATTTAGTAAGTAAAATTAACTTAGTACCTTGTTCTGAATCATTATTCTCTTTGAAACTAACTACTTCAGATATTTTGTCTTTTAAAGAATTTTCTGTAGAAAATAATAGAAATTTTTATACGAAAACTTTAATAAAGGTAAAAAATGGTCAATATGTAAAATATAATTCTGTTATCGCTCAAACAGATTTATTATCAAGCATATCAGGAACAGTTCAAGATATTCAAAAGAATAAGTATTCTAATCGTCGTATTTTAATTACTACTTCTATAGATATAAAATATATTCCTTTTAATAATAACCAATTAGTAAAAGTAAAAGTAAATGATTGGGTTTATGCAGGGGATGAAATAGCTTCCGATTTAGTTACTTATCATTCAGGAAAAATAATTGCCATAAGAGATAATCAGATTATTTTAAGAATAGGTCAACCGTATTTGATTTCAAAGGGCTCTATATTACATGTAGCTGATAATGATTTAATACAACGAGGAGATAATATAGCTACTTTAATGTTTGAAAGGGATAAAACTGGTGATATTATTCAAGGTTTACCTAGAATAGAGGAAATACTAGAAGCACGTAAAAAATCTGATAATTCTTTTAATCCTCATTTGATTTTAGAATCAACGTTTCGATCATATTTATGTCAAGGATTAAGTATATATGATGCAACAAGATTAAGTTTATTAAATACTCAGTTATCTTTAATTAAAGAAGTTCAATTAGTATATCAATCACAAGGTGTAGAAATTGCTGATAAGCATATTGAAGTCATTGTTAGACAAATGACTTCTAAGGTAAAAATTGAAAAAGGCGGTGACACAGAGTATTTACCTGGAGAAATTGTAGAATTACAAAAAGTTGAATCAGTAAATCATTCATTGTCTGTTCTAAATAAAGAAGAAGTATCTTATTGTCCTATACTTTTAGGAATTACTAAAGCTTCATTGAACACAGAAAGTTTTATCTCAGCAGCTAGTTTTCAAGAAACTACAAAGGTATTAACAGAAGCGGCTATTTCTGGTAAGTTAGATTGGTTGAGAGGTTTAAAAGAGAATGTCATTATTGGTCGTCTAATACCAGCTGGTACAGGTTTTAATAGTTATAGTCCTAAATTAAATAAATCTATTAGTCAATCTAATATATTAGATGCTGTAACTACAAAGTCTGATAGAGTTATCTCTAACTTTGAAGATATTATTGTGGATGATAGAAGTATCCGGAATTATAATTCTAATATTAATCAAGAGTCAAATAATATAGAAGATAATAATTGATATATTTGAGTTTTTTATATTTGCTTATTATAAATAAATATAATAATAGACTTATGTTTTTTTATCTATTATGTTATTATTTTTATAATTTGCTAGTATTTTATAAAGTGGTTTTGAAAAAGTTTATAAGTTTTTACTTTTCATATTATTAAGACTTAATTTAATTATTATGGCAGTAGTATCATTATCGGAGTTATTAGAAGCAGGAGTGCATTTTGGTCATCAGTCAAGAAGATGGAATCCCAAAATGTTTCCTTATATATATACTGAAAGAAATGGCATACATATAATAGATTTAGTACAAACAGCTCAATTATTAACTGAGGCTTATGATTTTGTTAAAAATTGTTCACATGAGGGAAAAAAAATTTTATTTTTAGGTACTAAAAGACAAGCTGCAGGTATTGTTGCTCAAGAAGCTTTACGTTCTAATTCATATTATGTCAACCAAAGATGGTTAGGTGGGATGTTAACTAATTGGGTTACTATTAAATCACGTGTTCAGAGATTGAAAACTTTAGAAGAAAATGAAAAATCTGGTCTAATTGATAATTTACCCAAGAAAGAAGCTGCAAAGACACGTAGGGAATTATATAAATTGAAAAAATATTTAGATGGTATTAAAGAGATGAAAAAAATACCAGATTTAATTATTATTATTGATCAAAAACGAGAAACCACAGCTATTCAAGAATGCATTAAGTTAGGCATTCCTACAATTTGTATTTTAGATACTAATTGTAATCCAGATCTTATAGACATACCTATACCAGCTAATGATGATGCTATTAGATCTATTAAACTAGTTATAAGCAAATTGGCAGATGCTATTTTAGAAGGCAATCAAATTAGTTAATGAATTTTAACAAGTCATTATTTTGTATATAATTTTCAAAAAAGTTTAATTTTTTATCTATTTATTTAGCTTATAATAAGGAGTAATAATAATGAAGATTCCTGCTAAATTTGTTCAAGAATTACGTAATAAAACTGGTGCTGGTATGATGGATTGTAAAAAAGCATTACAATCTTCAGATGGTAATATGGAATTAGCTATGGAAGCTTTGCGAAAAAAAGGTTTAGCATTAGCAGAAAAAAAAGCTAATAGAATTGCAGTTGAAGGTATAATAGAAAGTTATATACATGCTGGATCTAGAATAGGTGTTTTGGTAGAAATTAACTGTGAGACAGATTTTGTTGCTCGAAGATCTGAATTTCAGAACTTAGCAAAAGACTTAGCAATGCAAATAGTTGCTTGTCCTTCTGTTAAGTATGTATCATTAGATAATATTGATTATAGTATTATTGAATTTGAAACTAGAATAGAATCTGAAAAAGAGGATTTACTAAATAAGCCTGCAGATATTAAGAAAAAAATTGTTTCTGGAAGAATAGAAAAAAGGTTGAAGGAAATGTCTTTAATGAATCAACCTTTTATAAAGAATACAGATATTTCTATTGAAGAATTAATTAAACAGCATATTGCTTTATTAGGGGAAAATATTAAGGTAAGAAGATTTGAAAAATTTTTATTAGGAGAAGGTTTAGAGAAAAAAGAAGATGATTTTCTTGCTGATGTTGAAAATATTATTAATAAATAAAAGTAAATTAACTTAATAATGTTCAATAATTGTTAATATACATATATAATTATTTATGATAGTATTTTTTTATAGCGTTATAGCAAAATTAGTTTAGTGTTATTAGATACTTTAATAAATTAATAATGTATTGTTTTATATTAAAATTAAAAGATTTTTTTACTAATCATAAATATTATGGTTTCTATATATCAAAAGGGTATTCAGGACTTATCTTTAGTAGTATCTGGAGTTGAAGTCGGTAAACATTTGTATTGGGAAATAAATAGTTATAAAATTCATGGTCAAGTTTTTATTGTATCATGGTTAGTTATTTTCGTCTTATTATTATTAGCTTTTATTGGTACTAAAAATTTAGAGCGTATTCCTAGAAAATGGCAAAATTTCATGGAATTTGTACTAGAGTTTTTACAAGATATTGCTAAAAATCAAATAGGTGAACATGAATATCGGCAATGGGTTCCCTATATTGCTACAATTTTTTTATTTATTTTGGGGAGTAACTGGGCCGGTGCTTTAATACCATGGAAATTAATTGAGTTACCAGAAGGTGAACTAGCAGCGCCTACAAATGATATTAATACTACTGTTGCTTTATCTTTATTAACTTCTTTATCATATTTTTATGCTGGTATTAGTAAAAATGGTATAGGCTATTTTTCTAGGTATATAGAACCTACTCCTGTTCTTTTACCTATTAATATATTGGAAGATTTTACTAAGCCTTTATCTTTGAGCTTTAGGCTGTTTGGTAATATATTAGCAGATGAATTAGTTGTTTCTGTATTTACTTTATTAGTACCTATTTTAATACCCTTACCTGTTATGATATTAGGATTATTTGCAAGTTCAATTCAAGCTTTAATTTTTTCAACTTTATCTGCTGCATATATAGGAGAAGCTTTAGAAGGTCATGGTGATCATTAAATATATTCTTGATGTATATTATTATATTATGAAGAATAAAGAAATCTGTTAATTGTCTATTTATTATATTAAATTTATATATATTTATTATGGATTCTATTATTTCCGCTGCATCTGTAGTCGCTGCAGGTCTTGCTGTTGGTTTAGCTGCAATTGGTCCTGGTATTGGTCAGGGAAGTGCAGCAGCAAATGCTGTTGAAGGTATTGCAAGACAGCCAGAAGTTGAAGGTAAAATTAGAGGAACTTTATTATTAAGTTTAGCTTTTATGGAGTCTTTAACTATTTATGGATTAGTAGTAGCATTATCTCTTCTTTTTGCTAATCCTTATACAAGTTAATTAACTTTTTTAGCGCTTAGTTTAATGATATTAAAAACCAACCTAAGCGTTTTAATTAAATCTTATTTCGTTATATTATTTTATAAATTAACTAAAAACAAAAATGATAAATTTACCTCTTTTATTTGCTTTACAGGCATCCAGCAGAGAAGTTGAAGGAGGTCTTTTTGATTTTAATGCAACTTTACCATTAATGGCCTTGCAGTTCGTTATATTGACTTTTATATTGAATTTCATTTTTTATAAACCAGTTAGTCAAGTTTTAGATGAGAGAGATGAATATATTCGTAATAGTTTAACTACTGCTTCGGCATCTTTACTTAAAGCAAATGAATTAACAAAAAAATATGAGCAAGAATTAGCTCAATCTCGAAAAGAAGCTCAAAATATTATTAAAATATCTCAACAAGAAGCACAACAAATTGTTTCTATTAAAATTAAAGAAGCTCAGTTAGATGCTGAAAAACTAATTTCAGAAGCATCTTATCAATTAAATATTCAAAAAGAACAAGCATTAAAAACTTTAGAAGCTCAAGTTGATGCATTGAGTGATAAAATTCAAGATAAGTTATTAGAAAATCAATCACTAATATAAAAAAATATAGTCATAGTAATAATTATATTTATAATAGGAGAATATTATGAGTAGTATTATTCGAATATTTACTATATTTGCTAATGAAGGTAATCATTCAGCAATAAGTTTAAATTCGAATTTTTTAGAGGCTAATGTTATTAATATCTTGTTTCTTCTTAGTGGTTTAATATATGTATTGAGACAGTTTTTAGGTTCAGCATTGTTAGTAAGGCAAAATAAAGTTTTATCTGCTATTCAAGAAGCTGAAGAACGTTTACAACAAGCAAATCTTCGTTTAGAAGAGTCTGAAAAACAATTGGCACAAACTCAAATAGTTATTAAACAAATAGAGGAAGAGGCCAGTATAACAGCTCAAAAAGTTCGTGAATCCATATTAGCGCAAGGAAAACTTGATATAGAACGTTTAACATCCGCTAGCAAGGCTACTTTGTCTATCGCTGAAAATCAAGTTAGACAAGAAATACAGCAGCAAATTATAACTTTAGCAGTTAGTAAAGTTACTACACAATTGCAAAGTCGAGTTACTCCTGTAATTCAATCAAAAATTGTAGACTATAGTATTATGCAGTTGGGAGAAAAAATATGAGTTCTCAAGATGCAAATGATAAAATAGCTTTGCCATATGCAGAAGCACTGCTAGAATGTGCCCATAAGAATAACATTGTAGATGATATGAACAATGATGTATCTTCTATTCAAAGTTTATTAGCTGAATCTACAGATTTCAGAGTTTTTTTGAATAATCCGTTGACAGGTATAGAAGCTAAAAAGAGTGTAATTAGTAAATTATTATTAAATCAAGTTAATAGTTTTTTATTAAAATTCTTATTAGTATTAGTGAAACGTCGTAGAATTAATTTAATCAACTTAATTATTGATAAATATTTTGATTTAGCATATAAACTAGACTCAATTACTATTGTTACTGTATCTACGTCTGTTGCTTTAACTGAAGCACAACAAGAAGCACTTATCAATAAATTAAAAGATATGACAAGTAGTCAAACAGTAAAACTTGAAATGAATATAAATACTAGTTTACTAGGAGGTTTTATAATTCAAATTGGTTCAAAGGTAATTGATACTAGTTTAGCTGGTAAATTGAAAAATATGGCATTTTATTTAAGCAATAAATAAAAAAGAAAATCATATAAAAATTTTTATAATTTTGATAGTACCACTAAATAAAAATAAATAATATATTATATACAGTATTAATGATATGGTAAATATTAGACCTGATGAAATTAGTAATATTATACGTCAACAAATTGATGATTATGATCAGCAAATAAAAGTTGCTAATGTAGGAACTGTTCTGCAAGTAGGTGATGGTATCGCTCGCGTATATGGGTTAGATGAAGTGATGGCTGGTGAACTGTTAGAATTTTCGGATCAAACAATTGGTATTGCTTTAAATTTAGAAAGTGACAATGTTGGTGTTGTTTTGATGGGTGATGGTAGAGAAATTTTAGAAGGAAGTTCTGTAACAGCAACAGGAAAAATTGCTCAAATTTCAGTTGGTGATGATTTTTTAGGTAGGGTAGTTGACTCTTTAGCACGTCCTATTGATGCGAAAGGTACGCCCAATACATCAGATACACGTTTAATTGAATCATATGCACCAGGAATTATTGGTAGGCAGTCTGTTTGTGAACCTTTACAAACTGGTATCACGGCAATTGATTCTATGATACCGATCGGTAGAGGTCAAAGAGAATTAATCATTGGAGATAGACAAACAGGTAAAACAGCTGTTGCTTTAGATACAATCATTAATCAGAAAGGTCAAGATGTTATATGTGTTTATGTAGCAATAGGGCAAAAAGCATCTTCTGTAGCTCAAGTTGTATCTACTTTAGAAGAAAAAGGAGCTTTGGACTATACTATTATAGTTGCAGCTAATGCTGATGATCCTGCTACTTTACAATATATTGCACCTTATACAGGAGCTGCATTAGCTGAATATTTTATGTACAAAGGTAAAGCTACATTAGTTATTTATGATGATTTAACTAAGCAAGCACAAGCTTATCGTCAAATGTCTTTATTGTTAAGAAGACCTCCTGGTCGAGAAGCTTATCCAGGTGATGTATTTTATTTACATTCTAGATTACTTGAAAGAGCAGCTAAATTAAATGCTGATCTTGGAGGTGGTAGCATGACAGCCTTACCTATTATTGAAACACAAGCTGGAGATGTATCTGCTTATATTCCAACAAATGTAATCTCCATTACAGATGGTCAAATATTCTTATCTGGTGATTTATTTAATTCTGGTATTAGACCAGCCATTAATGTTGGTATCTCTGTATCTAGAGTAGGGTCTGCTGCTCAAATTAAAGCTATGAAGCAAGTAGCTGGAAAGTTGAAGCTGGAATTAGCTCAATTTGCTGAATTGGAAGCTTTTTCTCAATTTGCTTCAGATTTAGATAAAACAACACAAAATCAATTAGAGAGAGGACAAAGACTTAGAGAAATTCTGAAGCAAGCACAAAATTCTCCTATCCCAGTTGAAGAACAAACAGCTGTAATTTATACTGGTATTAATGGATATCTGGATGATATTGCATTAAGTCAAGTAAAAGATTTTATTATTGCATTACGAGAAGATTTAAGAAATTCAAAACCAGAATTTGGAGAAAGTATTCGAAATACTAAAAAACTAAGCCCTGAGTCAGAAGAATTATTAAAAAAATCTATAGAAGATGTAAAACAAGCTTTCTCTGTAGTATAAGTTTGTGAAATATATTATCCATATATATATAATCTTTGTATAAATAATAAAAATAAACAAGATCAATTGACATCTTGTTTTATTTTTATTATTTTACTCTATAATAATGTAAATTAGGCAATTATTTATTTTGTATGATACTTTGGTAGCCATATGTTTCTATTTTTTTTGCTGTATCTGCATTACCAGTATATATAATTTTTCCCTTTTCCATTATGTGAATATAATTAGGTTTTATGTAATCTAATATTCTTTGGTAATGTGTAATAATCATTATAGATTTTTCTTGTGTTAATGTAGAATTAATATTATGGCTTATATTTTTTAATGCATCTATATCAAGACCTGAATCGATTTCGTCTAATATGCCAAGTTTACTATTTAATAGAATCATTTGTAAAATTTCATTTTTCTTTTTTTCTCCTCCAGAAAATCCTTCATTAACATTACGTGATAAGAACTGTTTATCTATATCAATTTTTTTAATTTGTCGATTTATAAACTCAAAAAAAGATAATGGGTCTAATTCGGCTTTATTATATGCTTTTTGTTTTGCATTATATGCAAGACGCAAAAAATCCGCATTACTAACTCCAGGAATCTCGATTGGATATTGAAAAGCTAAAAAAATACCTTTGATGGCTCTTTCCTCTGGTGTTACATTAATAATACTTGTTCCATTAAATTTAATATCACCTTTATTAATATTATAACTAGGATGTCCTGCAATTACTTTGGCCAATGTACTTTTCCCTGAGCCATTTTTGCCCATGATAGCATGTATTTCACCAGGTTTAATGGATAAATTGACTCCTTGTAATATAGGTTTATTATTAATGCTTACATGCAAATTATTAATATTAATTAAGTTATGATTCATATTGTTTTACCCTATTGTTCCTTCTAATTTTAAATTAAGTAATCTATCTGCTTCCATCGCAAATTCCATAGGTAGTTCGCTAAATACCTCTTGACAAAAACCACTAATCATTATAGATAATGCTTCTTCTATTGAAAGACCTCTTTGTAAAAAATAAAATATTTGCTCTTCACCAATTTTAGATGTGGATGCTTCATGTTCAATTTTAGAAAGAGAATTTTGAGCTTGTAGATATGGATAAGTGTTGGCTTTAGATCTATTACCTATAAGTAAAGAGTCACAAGATGAGTAATTACGAGAATAGTTGGCTTTTGGTCCAATTTTGACTAAACCGCGATAACTATTAATTGATTTACCTGCAGATATGCCTTTTGAAATAATTTTACTTCGTGTATTTTCACCTAAATGAATCATCTTACTTCCAGTATCTGCTTGTTGATAATTGTTGGTTAATGCTACAGATGCAAATTCTCCTATTGATTGTTGACCTATTAATATACAACTAGGATACTTCCAAGTGATAGCAGACCCAGTTTCAATCTGTGTCCATAAAATTTTAGAATTATTGCCAATACATAAACCTCTTTTTGTTACAAAATTATAAATACCTCCCTGTCCTTTATTGTCACCAGAATACCAATTTTGAACAGTAGAATATTTAATAGTTGCATTATCTAAAGCAATTAATTCAACGATTGCAGCATGCAATTGATTATTATCAAATTTAGGTGCTGTACAACCTTCTAAATAGCTTACATAACTATTTTTATCGGCAATTATTAATGTTCTTTCAAATTGTCCAGATTCCTTATTATTGATTCTGAAATATGTTGATAATTCGAGTGGACAGCGTGTATTAGGTGGTATATAACAAAAAGAGCCATCACTAAATGCAGCTGAATTTAAAGCAGAAAAATAATTATCTCCTATTGGTACTACAGACCCTAAATATTTATTAATTAAGTTAGGATACTTGTATATTGCTTCCGATATAGAACAAAAAATTACACCAACACTAGCTAATTCTTTTTTAAATGTTGTAGCAATAGATACACTATCAAAAACTGCATCTATAGCAACATTAGTTAATCTTTTTTGTTCATTTAATGGTATTCCTAATTTTTCAAAAGTTTCTAAAATACTTGGATCTATATCATCTAAACTGTTAATTTGTTTTTTATATTTTGGAACAGAATAATAAACAATATTATTATAATCAATTTTTTCATATTGTAATTTACCCCATGTTGGTTCTTGCATTTTTTTCCATTTTTTGTAACCTCTGATTCGAAAATTTAATAGGTATTCAGGTTCTTGTTTATTTACACTAATTAATTTAACAATGTCTTGTGTTAAACCTTTAGGAAAACTTTGTGATTCTATATTAGTTTGAAATCCATATTTATATGGTTGATTTATGAAATTATTTAGCTCATTTTTTGTACTATTATGATACTCTTGCCTGTTCATATATATATTTTTTAATTCTTTGTTTAGTTCCCATTATAAGAAATGTCATTAATAATAAGTTTTATTCTTCTAAATGAATAATAGAAAAAGTACTGTAATTAATGTTTTTTATTTGTATGATATATGATATTCTTACAATTTGAAAATAACTAAATTCTAGGAGATTTGTGTAGAAAGAACATAGAGTATTGTTTATATTGAATTTTAATATGTATGAGTTATTTTTGATAATAATAGTCATATACAGCAAAGAAATTTTTTGTGATATTAATAAAATTAATTGAGAAGATAAAGCTAAAATAAATCCTATTTTTTTATTTTGTATAAAAGATAAAACATATAATATTATCAGTTCATATTTTGCTGTCAAAAAAAGTATTTTTAGCCATAGATAGTATGTGATTGGAATTAAGATAGATCTTGTAAAAAATTCTGGTATTATTATTGTTATATTTTTTTCTTTTAAAATGCTATATATATCATCTTTGTTTTTATATTTAATATATAAAACTATATTAATAATAAAAAAAAACTTATTACTGTATTATTGAAGGTAAATATGAATTTTTTACTTGGTACAGGTAAATTAATTAGGATAATCAAGGATATAATTGTAATAATAAAAATATATATAGTATGAACATAATAAAACAAAGATAGACAGATTAAAACTATAAATGCTTCATGATAATCTTTCAAATAATGCAACCATGTCTTAGGGGATATGATATATTCGTTAAAAAATGTAAGAGGAATAAAGTAAGTAAACATAATTAAATTTATTTTTTAATATTTTATTGTTATAATAATATCTATATAAAAAAAATCTTGACTATATTAAGAGGGTAGATGGCGAAATTGGTATACGCATCACACTCAAAATGTGACAACTATAGTTTTGAGGGTTCAAGTCCCTCTCTACCTATTTACTATATATTAAATATTACAAAGAATGATGAGTTTATTAATTTTAGGTGGTACTGGTACATTGGGAAGACAGATTGTAAGACGTGCATTGGACGAAGGTTTTCAAGTTAAATGTCTCGTAAGAAATTTTCGTAGAAGTTCATTTTTAAAAGAATGGGGAGCTGAACTAATTTATGGAGACTTAAAAGATCCAGAAACAATTCCTTTAACCTTAATTGGGATTACCGCAATCATAGATGCTTCGTCTGCTAGACCTTCTGACCTATATAGTACAATTCAAATAGATTTATATAGCAAATATATTATAATTGAAGCTGCTAAAAAAGCAAATATACAAAAGTATATATTTTTTTCTATATTAAATGCTTATAAATATCCGGATATTCCTTTAATGAATATGAAGTTAAGAATAGAAAGATTATTAAAAGAATCGGGATTAAATTATACCATTTTTCCTTTGGCAGGTTTTTTTCAGGGCTTAATTACTCAGTATGCTTTACCAATTTTAGAAAACAAGTCTGTATGGATTACTGAAAGTAAAACAACCATTGCTTATATGGATACTCAAGATATAGCTAGGTTAACTATTAAAAGTTTATCAATTGAAAAGTGTAATAAATGCATTTTGCCGTTAGTTGGCAATTATGCATGGAATTCATTAGAGGTTATCAAACTTTGTGAAAAATTATCTGGTCAAAGATCGAAAATTATAAAAATTCCAGTTTATTTATTAAAGTTTACTCAACAATTTACTAAATTATTTCAATGGAGCTGGAATATTTCTGATAGATTAGCTTTTACAGAAGTTATTAGTAGGGGTGATGATTTTAATTCTTCAGTCAAAGATGTTTATAATGTGTTAAATATTAATAGTCAAGAAATTATAGAATTAGATATTTACATGCAAGAATATTTTACTAAGATAATGAAAAAACTAAGAGAGTTAAATAAGAAAGAAGTAATAGAAGTTACAAAATTTTAACAAAATTAATTTTATGAATTTATTTATTGGTACAGTAAAAGTAATTCGCAACCCAAGGCTATATCGTATTAAACAAAAAATATTCTTAAAAATGAATATAGTATTATTGAAAAGAAAGAAAAAAGTTTACTTACGTTCCGTAATTTGTGTTATGAAAGGTAGGTTAGCTATTCATATATTTAATATATTAAAAAAAAATGATGTTATAGTTATGGAAGGATATATTAAAATTAAATCTTTTCAAATTAGCAATAATTATAAGAATATAAAGATAGTAACTATGCAAGCAAAAAAAATATATGATTTAAGAAAAATGGTAGAAGGAATAGTTTAACTGTCTGTTAATTAAATTATTTTAAATTATCATTTTTAGTGTACAATATGATTTAATGTCTGTGTTTTGTTATAGTTTTGTATAATTTTAAGGAAATATATTATGTTTACATTAAAGATTTTTGTTTATACAACAGTGATATTTTTTATTTCTCTTTTCTTTTTTGGTTTTTTATCTAACGACCCGTCAAGAAATCCAAATCGTAAAGATTTAGAATAAGCATTTTTTACTAATAGCTAGTTGAATCTACGCTATTAGCCTTATTGATGGAAAGTTTGATATCAGAGGTAAGACAAATAGCCTTATATTTATTATGTATTTTTATGATTCCAAATGATAATTTGAAATTTGTGTCAATAAAATAAATATATTCTATATATCTAATATTATTTATAAAATTTGTTATTTTTAGAATTTTAGTAGAATTAAAAAGATATATATACTGTTTTATTTTTTTATTTTTAGTCTTATTAATAAAACCCTGTTTTTTATTTAACAAGTTCGGGAAAGAATATTGATAAGCAGTATATTGATTATCAGTTTTTGTAACACATATGATATTTTTCAAATTAATATCGTTCAAAGTTTTTAATGATGGTATCTCCGTAATAAATTTATTATTGTCTATTTTTTTATTTTTTAGATTATAAATAGTTTGATTAGATATCCATTTACCTTCTAAATAATTTGTTAAATTTTCCAATGTTAATGTCATAAAAATAAATAATTAATTATTATTAGTACAAGATGAAAATAATCTTATTTGATAATGATTTGTTTTGTGTTTATTAATTTTATATTCAAAACGAATTTTAGGTAATTTTTTAATAGGTAAATTTATCTGTATTCCTGAACCTATAATATAATTATATTGAAAAGCTTTATTATTATTATGAAGTTTATTATTAATACGACTAAATATGTAATAAGAATAAAATTGACCTAGAAATATGTGGTATTCTAATTGATACAAGTATTTTGTATTATACTTTATAATTCTTTCATACTTTTTTTGAAAATACATTTGTAAACATGTATGATTAATTTTACTTAAAATATTGTCATGATTCTTTTGAATAATGAAAGAATTAATATTTATAAAAATATTAAGTGTGTTTTTTGTAATAAATTTTAAATATTTAGGTAATAAAATTATCTGATAGTATTTAAGATCTATATTGTTAGATTCACTTATATTTATAATATTTTTTTTTATAATTTTTTCAGGTTTGAGAAATAAAAATTCTAGTATTAACATTCTTCCTGTTTCTAAAAATTTGCTATATTCCAAATGGCCATACTTTATTTGAGTATTTACTAATGTAATTTTTTGTTTAACTATCTTATTATAGTAATTGAACTTGTTTGACTGATTGAATGATCTTTGTAAATATAAAAATTTTGCTTTAAATGTATTATAAATATTTATATATTGTAATTGATAATTAAAGTTTTTGAAGATTTTTTGATTAACTACCGTATAATTACCTATGGATTTTATATCAATATTCTCTATTATTTTACTTTTTTTTCTCTTTTTATTTGGGCATATTTTTTTAGTATTGTATATTTTCTTATATAGATTTGATTTTATAAAATTAAGTACAATTTTATTGATTTTCATGTAGGGCACAAATATTGCAAGTTCGAATTGAGGAATATTGTTGATAGTTTGTATATTAATTTTGTAGCTATAATTTATGTAATATAAATAATATTTAAAATTAAAGATTTTTATCAAATTATTTTTGTATTTTAAATAAGTAATGTAAACTTGATTTATTTTTGAAATTTGATGAATAAATTGTTGTAAAATATTCGGTAGTAAATTAAAATTAGTTGAAATTATGAGAGGATAACTATAGTTTATAATATTATATAATACTGGATGGTTTGTCTGTATATTTAAATCGTAATTATAAATATAACCATTAGGTTTAGTAAATATAGAATATTCAATATTTAATACTAAGCCTTGTTTATATTTTTTTATTTTATAATCGCATGTTTTCAATAATTGTATATTTTTCAGGTATATAATTCCTTTATCAATTGTTTTTTTGTTAAATATGGATGCTTTTGATATATTTAATTCTTTTATTAATATGCTATCTATTTTATTAACTATATTTGAATTTAAAACAATATTTGGTTTGTGTATTAAATGATTTTCAATAATTTGTCCTTCAATAATTTTTAAATACAGGCTTTGTGTTGGTCTTTTATAGTTTAATTTAATATATATATATGTAAAACCTCGATATATATACCATCTATAAATTCTATTTATAGCATTGTGTATTTTAGAATAGTGGATTGGAGAACCCAATTGAGGCTTCAAGATCTTTATAAGTAATTTTTTAGGTATTTTTAAATGTTTATAACTTTGAATTTCTATTTTTTTTATATCATCATTTAAATAAAGATGTATAATATAATACTTAAAGTTATTTATATTAAGAATAAAATAATCCAATTGATGTAAAATACCTATATTTTTCAAATATTCTAAAACTTTTTTTATATTTATTTTATATTTACAACTTGGCAAAATTTTTGCAAAATATTTTTGATCATGCCTATGCAAGTTATTAATCCGAATTTTTTTTGTATGCACCGTATATGTCTGAAATGCCAGTCTTTTATTATAGCTTTTATTTTGATTTATAAAAATAGGTAATATAAAATAAAAAAGAGGAAGTATTTTATAAGTTTTTTTTAATATATAATATATTATAGTAGTAAAAAATTTATATTTTACATACATATTGTTAATTATTCTTTCTATCATTATTTTATGTTTACATTTTGACTAGATGGTAAATAATAATTGGTTTTATCATATTTTATTATTATTAAAAAGACAATGAAGTATTGGAATTTAAAGAAAATTAATAGGTCAGCATTAGATAAAACGGGTCTTATACCTAGATCTATTAGTAAATTATTCGAGAAATTTAAAAAAGAATTAGATCCAAATGCTGAAACAGAATTATTAGAAGAATTTAAGGTATCGCGTTATCAAACCGTAACATCTGTTAAATATTTACTTATTTTGTTAATTATACCTATACTTGTAAATCAAATATCCAAAAGCTTTATTTTTGGGCCTTATGTAAATTATTTATGGAATCAAAATGAGCATAGCATCTTTTTAAATGAGTCACAGGAAGAACGAGCATTTGCTGAATTACAACGTTTTGAAGAGAAACTGCATTTTGATATATTAGTTGGTGAAACAAAAAATCCTTCTAGTATTTTTATAGATAGTCAAATAACTCAAAAAGCATTAGAAATAGCAGCAGAATATACTAATGAAAGTTCTACTGCTATCAAAAATATTCTAGCAGATGTTTTATCTGGAACTATTTTTTTATCATTATTAATTATTAATAAAAGACAAGTCTCAATTTTAAAATCTTTTGTCAATCAACTTATTTATGGTTTAAGTGATACAGCTAAAGCTTTTTTGATAATTTTATTGACCGATATGTTTGTTGGTTTTCATTCTCCACATGGATGGGAAATTATTATAGAGGTTATTTTAAGACATTTTGGTTTACCTGAGAGCAGAGATTTTATTTTCGTATTTATATCCACATTTCCCGTGATTTTAGATACTGTCTTCAAATATTGGATTTTCAGATATTTAAATAGAATATCTCCTTCAGCAGTTGCTACATATCATAATATGAATGAATAATTGTATAAATAACTAAGAAAATATAGTAAAAATCTTGCTTTTAATAAGAAATCATTTTAGAATATCTAATAAGCATCTGTGGCCGAGAGGCCGAAGGCAGCGGACTCATGTGTGATCCGTTTGTGTTAAAGGTTCAATAAGAGTAGTAAAGACAGAACCACAATACATTAAATACTTTTGATACTCAAAACTTCTAAAGAATTTAATAACTATATTTTCATTGTTAGTATAATAACTAGCTATTCTGAATCATGAATATACTCAAATGATCAACTTTTATTTATATTAGCCTTGATTATATAAAAGTTTAAGCAGATTATTTGGATTATTGATAGGGTTAGGAAAACAAACCCTTGTTTAAAGTACTAATTATAAATTTAAATAGTAAAATAATTTAAATTATTGAACCCTTAAGCACAATTATTATGAGTTAATATGTGCATGATTTTTTATTGAGGTTATTAGTATATAAAGAGGAACCTAAGTCAATTAAAGTTTTGAAAATATGGAACGGAGTAACTAATAAATATTATTGTTTATAATATAAATTAAAAAACTAAGTTAAGGCAACGATTAATATATATTAGTAAGAAGCAATAAGAAGCAAAAAAAATGCAGACGTATTGCGCCTATTTATCATATAAGATTTAAAATTAAATCTACAATAATGTAATGACTGAAATAATTTTGAATTCTTTAGTACCTTGGAGATTATTACCTTGGATAAAAATATCGCAAAGAATTTTTATACTTCAACAAAAAGTTTATAAACTTTCTAGACGTTGTGATCAGTATAAAGTTCATAAATTTCAAGATTATATAATGAGCTCTAGTGACATAAAGCTTTTCTCTATACAAAAAATTATTAATAATATTAACAAATATTACAATGATTATAATAAAGAAAAGTATAAAATTAAAGATATGGAAAAATTATATATGTATATAAATTTGTTCAGTATTCAGAAATTTGAAAAAAGTATAAAAATAATTTTAGAATACGTTAAACAATATTTAATATATATATGCTTGAAACCAGAATGGGAAGCTAGATTAGAACCTGCATGCAAATTTGATATAAGTATATTTAATCAATCTCCTTATATAAATCATATTAGCAATTTTTTATATGATAAAAAATATATTTTTTCCTTGTTAATTAATAGAAAGACACAATATTTAGTAATAGTATATTGTATTAAAAGAATTCAATCGTTGCCCTCTATAAAATATTATGTAAATAATTGGCTTAATTGTCAAAATATAAAAAATATTTATCATCATTTATATATATCTATATTTAATTGTTTATATATACTAATTAGTTGTATTATCTTGAATGGATTAGAGTGGTATTTAGTATATATACTTGATATCTTTCAAAAAAAATAATCAAATATTTATATAATGTTTAACCATTATGATATGAAAATAAAAAATAGGTAGTAGCCGTATGAAGTGAAAGTTTCATGTACGGTTTTGTAAGAGAGGTATCCATGATATCGACTCTAATAATCCGCCATCCTTAAAAGGACGTCGCTGGTTCGAATCCAGCCAGATGCATAATATAATGAAATAAAGCCAAAAATACCAAGCGGGTAGCGGGAATCGAACCCGCATCATTAGCTTGGAAGGCTAAGGTTTTACCACTAAACTATACCCGCTGTACACTAAATGTATCACAAATATATTAATTAACTCAATAGCTTATTATTAAAATATTGATAAATTTATTAGTCCATACCTTCCAAAATAACATTTAAAAATTTTGCTAAAAATGTTGCTTTTTCTTCAATTTCAGAGAGTAATAGAGGCTGTCCAACAGATGTCAAAGGAATTTCTCGATTGTCCTTTGTTTTCAAATAAATTTCTCTTTTAGGTGAAATCCCTTCCCTAATATTTACTTTAATAGCTTCAATATCTTTAATATCATATTCTAATTTCAAAATACGATTTTTTCCAGGAAATCCTAATCTAAAAATTATAATTTTTCCTTGATCATTATTAAATTCATTGTATCCCGATCCTATATTCCAAAATATACTTAACCATAAGAATAAACTAATTAATATAGCTATAGTACCATAGAAAATCATTATTATACCTTGTGGTATAAACAAAATTTCTGAAGATCTTGTGAAGGGCAATAGTTCTATGTTTAAATAACTAGATAAACCTACTAAAAAAAAACTGGATCCGCCTAACAATATACATATAGCCCACCAATAATTACTAAATCTACGAGAACCTACAATTTTATCAGTTTTAACATTAAACATATTATATATTCGAATTTTAAAATAAATATACAATTTATATAAATAATAATACCCAGAAAAGGTATTCCTATCTGGATTATCAATCTTCAAAATTTAATTGGTTTTTATTTAATTTTAAATTAATTTTATAGCTTGTAAGCCATAAAATAAACTTAAAGCTAATGTAACGAAAATAGTCATAAATAATAAATAGCTAAGAGTAATAGGCATAACAAAAAAATCCTTTTTTACAAAAATATATATTTATTAATAATTATTACATATATATTTAAGATATATGTAATAATTATAACCAAAATATATAGATCTTGCTATCGTATATATTATTATATATCTTGTGGAGTATAAACTTATGTTAGATTTTATTCAACCTTATAATAATGATCCTTTTGTAGGAAATTTATCAACACCAGTAAGTACCTCAAGCTTTACTAAAGGCTTATTAAGTAACTTACCTGCTTATAGACGTGGCTTATCTCCTCTATTAAGAGGTTTAGAAATAGGTATGGCCCATGGATATTTTTTAGTAGGGCCTTTTGATAAATTAGGACCTTTACGAAATACAGATGTTGCTTTACTGTCAGGTTTTTTATCTGCAGTTGGTTTGATTATTATTTTGACAACTTGTCTATCTATGTATGGCAATACTTCATTTACCATAGACAATTCTAAAGATTTATTACAAACAAAAGAAGGTTGGAGTCAATTCACGGCCGGTTTTTTAGTAGGTGCAGTTGGTGGTGCGGGATTTGCTTACCTATTATTAGCAAATATACCTGTATTACAAAGTGTAGGCCTAAGTTTATTTTAGATAAATTTCATAAAGCTAGTAAAGGGACTTGAACCCATAACCTGCTGATTACAAATCAGCTGCTCTACCAATTGAGCTATACTAGCAATGATAAATAAGATGCTACTTTATCTTAGCATCATTAATGTAAATTTCTGATTTTTCAATATTCTAGTCTGTATTTATCTGATTTTCTTCAAACTCATGATCATTATAAATCGAATTATGTTCTATGTAATAATTTAATGTTTGATTAAAACAAACGGATGACCATCCAACAGGTTGATAATGTATCATTTCATCATTGTTATAATCGTCATCATTAGTTAAGAATAGTTTATCTATGTATTCCATTTTTTTCTCCCAGAATAATCTTAATTTGTACTATAATCTATGATACCATAACTTTTTATAATTGTCACTACTTATATGAATATATATTATATTTTGTTTAGTTTTAGGCCTAATTTTTTTTATAAAAAGATTTCAGAGCTTTTGTTGAAATTCTTACTTTAATCCATGTATTTTTCTTATAAGACCAAATTTTTTTATTTTGTAAGTTTACTTGCTGTATTTTTTTAGTTCTAGTATGGGAATGTGATACGGTATACCCGTTATTAGATTTTTTTCTTGTAATTTGACAAATTTTAGACATAGATGCTTATTTTTATTATGAATATTTTTTTATTTATTGTTTATGTAAATATTTTTCTAATGTATGTGATAAAGTTGTTTGAGGCACAGCACCAATAATAGTATCTATTCTTTTACCATTTATAAAAATCATTAATGTAGGAATACTTCTTATGCCGTATTCTGTTGCTGTTGTTGGATTTTCGTCTGTATTGATTTTAACAACTTTTATTTCATTTTTATATTCTTCTGCAATAATATCAACTACAGGTGCTACCATTCGACATGGACCACACCAAGGAGCCCAAAAATCAACTAAGACTAATTGTTTAGTATATATAACTTCTTGATTAAAAGAAGAATCATTTACTTCAATTACAGGCAATATACAATCTCCACATTTTTCTTCTCTCTGTACAAATTTTATCATACAGAGTCTTACATTTTCTATGATTGTTCTCTTTATTTAGTCTAATTTTAAATAAATATTTCTGACATTAAAAAAACTTATTAATATTATAAATAAGCTTGCAATTATTTAATGCAAATATAATGATAAATTTATTAATAAGGTTAAACTAATATAAATTAGGATAGTCTATTTTATATTCACAGTTGTGATTGAGATAAATAATTATAGTTATTATTTTATATTTATATCTGTAATCACTACTGTACTAACCATAACCTAATGATACTGCCTTAAATTCAAGGAGGAATACATGTCTCAATCTGTAGAAGAACGGACAAGAATTAAAAATGAACGTTACGAATCTGGTGTAATCCCATATGCTAAAATGGGATATTGGGATCCTGAATATGTAGTTAAAGATACAGATGTATTAGCTTTATTTCGTGTAACTCCACAACCAGGGGTTGATCCGGTTGAAGCTTCAGCTGCTGTTGCTGGTGAATCATCTACTGCAACTTGGACAGTTGTTTGGACAGATCTTTTAACTGCTTGTGACTTATATAGAGCAAAAGCATATAAAGTAGATGCTGTACCTAATACATCAGATCAATATTTTGCTTTTATTGCATATGATATTGATCTTTTCGAAGAAGGGTCTATTGCAAATTTAACAGCTTCAATTATTGGTAATGTCTTCGGTTTTAAAGCTGTTAAAGCTTTACGCTTAGAAGATATGCGTATACCAGTTGCTTATTTAAAAACTTTCCAAGGGCCAGCAACAGGTATTGTTTCTGAGCGTGAACGCATGGATAAGTTTGGACGTCCATTCCTTGGTGCAACTGTAAAACCTAAACTAGGTTTATCTGGAAAAAACTATGGTCGTGTAGTTTATGAAGGTCTTAGAGGTGGATTAGATTTCTTAAAAGATGATGAAAATATCAATTCTCAACCATTTATGCGTTGGAAAGAAAGATTTTTATATGCTATGGAAGGTGTAAATAGATCTGTTGCTGCAACAGGTGAAGTTAAAGGACATTACTTAAATGTAACTGCTGCTACAATGGAAGATATGTATGAAAGAGCTGAATTTGCTAAACAGCTTGGAAGTATCATTATTATGATTGACCTTGTAATTGGTTATACTGCTATTCAAACTATGGGAATTTGGGCGCGTAAGAATGATATGATTTTACATTTACACCGTGCTGGTAATTCTACATATTCTCGTCAAAAAATTCATGGTATGAATTTCCGCGTAATTTGTAAGTGGATGCGTATGGCTGGTGTTGATCATATTCATGCAGGTACTGTAGTAGGTAAATTAGAAGGTGATCCTTTAATGATTAAAGGTTTCTACAATACTTTGTTATTACCATACTTAGAAATTAATCTACCTCAAGGAATTTTCTTTGAACAAGATTGGGCATCTTTACGTAAAGTTACTCCAGTTGCTTCTGGTGGTATCCATTGTGGTCAAATGCACCAACTTCTTGACTATTTAGGTAATGATGTTGTACTTCAATTTGGAGGCGGTACTATTGGACATCCCGATGGTATTCAAGCTGGTGCAACAGCTAATAGGGTAGCTTTAGAATCAATGGTTATGGCTCGTAATGAAGGTCGTGATTATGTTGCTGAAGGCCCACAAATTTTACAAGATGCAGCAAAAACATGTGGTCCTCTACAAACAGCATTAGATTTATGGAAAGATATTACTTTCAACTATACTTCTACAGATACAGCTGATTTCGTAGAAACTCCAACAGCTAACGTTTAAATAATTTTAGTGCATTATTGACTAAAAGTTATATAACAAAAACGAGATGAAAAATCTTATATAATTGCTTAAATATTCAAGGAGTACAAGTAGTGAGATTAACACAAGGAACTTTTTCATTCCTACCAGATTTAACTGACGAGCAAATTACTAAACAAATTAATTACGCAATATCTCAAAATTGGGCAATTAATATAGAATATACTGAAGATCCTCATCCAAGAAATAGTTATTGGGAGCTTTGGGGATTACCTCTATTCGCTATTAAAGATGCTTCTACTGTAATGTATGAAATTAATAGCTGTCGTAAACAACACTCAAATATTTATATTAAAGTAAACGCTTTTGATAATACTAGAGGTGTTGAAAGCTGTGTTTTATCTTTTATTATTAATAGACCAGCTTATGAGCCAGGTTTTGAATTAATTAGATCAGAAGACATTTCTCGTAACCAAAAATATTGCTTCCGTAGTTATGCTACATTTAAGCCTGAAGGTTCTCGTTATTAATATCTTGAATTCATAAAGATAATATATAACATTATAATTATACTAAAATATATGGAAAAAATTACTATCGTAATCTTTTCTATATATATATTTCGATAAATATATTAAAAATTTAATCTTTTTATGACAAAATATTTTTCAGATGATACTCTTGTAAATTTACAAGAAGAATACGACAAAACTCAAATACAAGAAGTAATTGATGAGTTAGAACAAGAACTAATAGGTTTAAAACCAGTAAAAACACGTATAAGAGAAATAGCAGCTCTTTTATTAGTAGATCGTTTAAGAAATAATTTAAATCTTGTTTCAGGCAGTCCTGGTTTACATATGTCATTTACTGGTAGTCCTGGTACAGGAAAAACAACAGTTGCAATGAAAATGGCGGATATTCTAAACAGATTAGGCTATATTCGTAGAGGACATTTATTAACAGTAACACGTGATGATCTAGTAGGACAATATATTGGACATACTGCACCAAAAACAAAAGAAGTTTTAAAACAAGCTATGGGTGGTGTTTTATTTATCGACGAAGCATACTATTTATATAAGCCAGATAATGAAAGAGATTACGGAGCGGAAGCTATTGAAATTTTATTGCAAGTAATGGAAAATCAAAGAGATGATTTAGTTGTAATATTTGCTGGGTATAAAGATAGAATGGAAAAATTTTATGAATCAAATCCTGGTTTATCTTCTAGAGTAACTAATCATGTAGATTTTCCTGATTATACTGCAGGAGAATTACTTGAAATAGCTAAACTTATGTTAGAAGAACAACAGTATAGATTTGCACCAGATGCAGATAAAGTATTATTAGAATATGCAGAAAGAAGAATGAAACAACCTCATTTTGCTAATGCAAGAAGTATTCGCAATGCTATAGATAGAGCAAGAATGAGACAAGCAAACCGTATTTTTATTAGTGGTGATAAAGTGCTAACTAAACATGATTTAGTAACTATACAATCAGAAGACATTTTAAAAAGTAGATTATTTACCAATTAATCTATTGAATCCATATATTTCTTGACAAAATTAAGTATTTTTAAATATTATTAATTGTACTAAGTACTAAGGTGGTATAGCCAAGTGGTAAGGCAGAGGATTGCAAATCCTTTATCCCCAGTTCGAATCTGGGTACCGCCTAGTAAATATAAAAAATATGTGGGGGTGTGGTGGAATGGTAGACACAACAGATTTAAAATCTGTTGATCTATAATGATCGTGAGGGTTCAAGTCCCTCCACCCCCAATAAATAAAAAAAGAAAAAAATGTGTATATGTATTAATTGTCAACATGTAAAAAATTGCACAACATACAAAATTATTCTAATACAACATCATCAACCAATATCAAAAAGACATCATACGCTATTTAATCCTAATAATACATTGATTCAAGTTAGTATAAATCAAACTTACTATGATATGAAATTAGAATGGGATTTAGTCGAATGTTCATCTTTTGTAGAAAAACCTGGTTTCTGGCTAACTTGATAAGTGTAACCTAATTATATGTTATTTTGGTTTTTTGTAATGTATTTCTTAGAAATTCTGTATCTACATTAGAAGCTCTGGTTAAAGAAATTTTTCCAGTACGTGCAATCTCTACAATACCATATTGACTCAATAGTTGTTCAATAGCAACCATTTTTCCTGGGTCTCCAGTTACCTCTAGAATTAAAAATTCATGAGCCATATCAACTATTTTAGCCCTAAATATATTTGCTATTTCTAGAATAGAAGATCTTGTGACTGCAGAGGCTTTAATTTTTATTAAAACTAATTCTCTCTCAACACATGGAATATTAGTAATATCTTGAACTTTCAGAATATTAATAAGTTTATATAGTTGCTTAGTTAATTGTTCTATTGTTCTATTATCTCCAGGAACTATCATGGTTAATCTAGATATGCCAGGTTTTTCAGCAGGCCCCACTGCAAGACTTTCTATATTAAATCCACGCCTGGCAAATAAACCAGCGATTCTAGAAAGAACACCAGCTTCATCTTCTACAAGAACAGATAATGTATGTTTCATAAAAAATTGCTTTTGCTTATAGTTAGCTTAATGTTATTATTTATGTAATGGTATAATAATTTGCAGATATTTGCCAACTTTTTATATAAACTTATATATTTTATTATTAATCAGTGTTAGAAAAATCAAACAAAATAAAAAAAAGAAACAATGATTATCCTCTTGTAAATGAAGAAATTAAAATAGGAAAAATTCGCTTAATTGATGTAACAGGAAAACAAATGGGAATTTACACATCCACTGATGCATTAAATCTTGCCACAGAACAAAACTTAGATTTAGTAATGATTAGTGATAAATCTACCCCTCCAGTTTGTCGCATACTAGATTATGGTAAATACAAATTTATTCAAGAAAAAAAAGCTAAAGAAGCTCGTAAAAAACAACACCATATAACTTTAAAAGAAGTTAAAATGCGTTATAAAATAGAAGAACATGACTATAAAGTACGTATAAATCAAGCTTTGCGTTTTTTACAATCGGGAGATAAAGTAAAAGCCATTATTATATTTAGAGGTAGAGAAATTCAGCACATAAATTTAGCTATAGAATTATTAAAAAAAATGGCTCAGGATCTAAAAGTCATAGCAGATATACAGCAACCACCATCTAAAGATGGTAAACAAATGATAATGATATTATCGCCGAAAAAAATTATAACTAAATAAGTTTTATATAAAATTTTATTTATAGTATATATTGTACTTAAATAATAAGTAGTAAATAAAATAAGGAATAATTATGTCTCGTTATCGAGGACCGCGTTTAAAAATTTGTCGTCGCTTAGGAAATTTATCCGGATTGACAAGAAAAAAATCTAAAAAACAATCTTTACCTGGAGAACATGGAGATCAGTCACGTAAACCATCAGAATATTCATTAAGACTAGAGGAAAAACAAAAGATAAGATTTAACTATGGCTTAAATGAAAGGCAACTTCTAAGATATATTAAAAAAGCTAAAAAAGTACAAGGTGCAACAGGTCTTATACTACTACAAATTTTAGAAATGAGATTAGATAATATAATTTTTAGATTGGGTATGGCACCTACTATACCTGCAGCTAGACAATTAGTAAATCACAATCATATACAAGTTAATAACAAAAATGTATCTATTTGCAGCTATCAATGTAAGCCAGGAGATATTATTCAAGTTAAACAAAAAAAATCTTCACAAGTTTTAATAAAAAAATATCTAGATTTTCCAGGTTTATTAAGTATACCTAGTCATTTAGAGTTAGATAAGAATCAATTGACTGGGAAAATAAATGGAATAGTAGAAAGAGAATGGGTAGCAATCGAATTAAATGAATTACTAATTGTTGAGTACTATTCGAGAAAATAATACTCATAAACGAAATTATTAATTATTATATATTAGTTTGATTATATTTTACATTCGCAATAAAAACTATAAATTTACAGGTTGTTTACTAGTTAAAGACCAAATAATTCTGTTAATTATTGTTTTTATTGTCATTAAATTATACGCAAAAGTTTCGTAAGTAGTTTGTTGTGATTTTAAAAATAAATTCGATGTTAGAAAATCAAAAGATTCTTTTGAAGGAATAAATATACAGTTTCTTAAATATGCATTATTATTATATTTATTACTACTATGATTTATAAAATCTTCTAAATTATATACAATTACAGGCGGTTGACTTGGTAAATTATAATGCATATTATCTTTAATAAATTTCTTCCAAGCAAATAAAACAACATTGTAATTTAGAAAAATATAATCATTAATTTTTTGATCTGTTTTTTTCTTGAAAGAATAATTATATTTGATAGCCTCTATTTTTTTAGTTCTTTTATTTTTTACTATTAATGGCTTAATCAAATATATTGGTTGTCCTTGAAATGAAGATAAGCTATGTTTTTGTTTTTTATGAAAAGAAACATTATTTTTATGCTGATAAATATTAATTAATTCCCCCAATTCTTTTAAATCAGGAATTAAATAAAATTGTATTTTTAATGATAATTTATAAAGCAATTGATAATAAAAACTCAAATTACATGGTAGAATACTTATATTTGACTGCTTATTTATCGACTTATGCTTATATTCAATATATTGTTTATATTCTACAGCATCATTAGGATTGATAAAAAATAAACCTTGGTATACAGGCTTATTTTTATTATTTATAGAAAATCTATAAAAATACCATTGATATAATTTATCTAAAAAATGTTTATTATAAATTAATTCATCAGATGGTTCAGAAATAATGATCTGAGATGAATTATTAACAACAGTAAAAAGAGGAAAATACTTAAATTGTAAATTGTTTAGTAATTTCAATCTTTGATTATTAAAAACTCTAATTTGATGATACTCAAGGAATAAATGTAATAAATTTTGTGTTATCAAACCATTAAGTCCTTTTCTCCATATGTATTTAACATCATGATTGAATAAATTATTAACTTGATCGTCTTTGTTATATTCATTAAAAGCAACTTCTATTCTACCAAACGATAAAGCTTTACTAAAATCCGATAAGAATTTTTTATATTGATTTTTATATATGGTTAATCCATCTGATTTTAACTGATTACTATAATGAGTAGATAATGAATTCGATTTTGAAACAAAAATAGTTTCTTGCCAATACATATTTAATAATTTGATCATAAAATTACGAGAAATTAATTTTTTATTTGCCAAACTTTTTCTATCCTGATAGAGATCATCATAATTTTTTTTAACTCTAAATAAACCTTCTATATTATCACTGATACCTGACATGGCAAGATAATTATGATAATTATGTTTTCGAGTCGTTATACTAGAGATAAAATTAATATTATTTACGTTAAAAGAGTGATATTTTAATAATTGATAAATGATCATTAGTAAAGAAGTTAATATTTATTGATACTATAATAATATAGATATTCATGAGCCAAATATATTATATATTTATTTAAGAAATCAAATAAAAATATACAGAAATATATATTAAAAAATAAAATTTTATTTTTCTTACTTAATATCTCAAATATAATATAATTAATGTTATTCTTTGCGTAATAAATAAATATAAATACTTAAAAATATTTCATGGAACTGGTGAGAATTGAACTCACGTCCATATAAATATAGTATGCAAAGCTTACTTTAATAAAATAAAATTATTTGGTATAAAAGTGAGAGACATATAAAGAATTAATATTCATTTACTTAACTTAAAATCTAAAAGAAACTAAGAGTAACCATAATTTACAAATTAAAAAATGTCATGATAATATTTTTTAATCTTCCAAAAATACATAACAGACTAAGATATAAAACTATGCTGGTATTAAGTTTTTAGATAAAGAAACTATTTGATGCTTTGCATTTATTTTAAATTATATATAAATTTAAGTTTCATTTTTGTCTCAACTTTCAACATACTATAATACATGTAGAAGCCTAACAGTCCCTGTATTTTAATTGTAACTTAAAATTTCAAACTACCGATAGTATAGATTATATAATAAGTCAAAATATTATATGAGCAAGGAAGGATTTGAACCTTCGACTATCAGAATCGGAATCTGATACTCTATCCACTGAGTTACATGCCCTTAATTATACTTTGACAATATACTTTAGTTCCTAATAATAGTCAATTTTGATAAATATCAGTTTTGAATATACTCTTGATTAAAAATCAAAGCTAATTCTGCTTTATATAACTCTTTTCCTAAATAAAGATAATGTTCTAGAGAAAAAAAGTAAAAATAATTATGTAGAGACATCAAAGCATACATACTATTAGATGTTTTAGCTGTAATACAAATAGGATGGTTATGCTTTATAGAAAATAAACATAATGAAATATTAAAATTTTTGGTAATACTAATTAAACAATAATTACAGTCCATAACAAAACATATTTGTATAATAAATGCTTCTTAAATTATTATACAATATCAATATATTGGAGACTAAATAAATACTATAAAATAAGAATTATCTTATTTCAAATTATATAATCAAAAAAGAAAATATCTCAATATCATTTGAATAACAAACAAATATTTATTTGGAGACATAGACCATGAAAGATGCAATAACAAATATATTAAGCAGATATGATGTAACAGGAAAGTATTTAGATAATTTTGCATTACATACAATACAAAATTACTTTTCTAATGCTTCTAATAGAATAAAGGCTATAGAAATAATTAATAGTAAATCATCAAAAATAGTTCGAGAAGCGGCAGCAAGATTATACAATGAACAGCCTGAATTGCTTAGACCAGGAGGTAATTCATATACAACTAGAAGATATGCAGCATGCTTAAGAGATATAGAATATTATTTAAGATATGCTAGCTACGCAATAATAGCTGGAGATACGAATATTCTAAATGAAAGAGTTTTAGATGGACTAAAAGAAACTTATAATTCATTAAACGTACCTATTGGTCCAACTATAAGAAGTATAAAAATATTAGAAGAAATTATACAAAATGAATTGCAATTTAATACGACTGCGCTAAAATCAATAATTAATGAGCCATTTGAACATATGGTTAATTGTTTAAGTGAAGAAAACATATAGTAATATTATGATACTATGTATTATATGTTTACAACAATAATATCTTCAAAGTATTTAAATGACCAGTTTAGATATATAAAATGTAAAATAATTTGTTTATTATTTGGCTTTTTTATTGCAACTATACTTTCTACTATATCTGCACAAACAGGGGATTGGAGTATTATAGCAGCAGCTATTATTATAGCATACAATGAAATTATTAGTAAAATAGTGTATAGAAGTAAAAATAATAATTTTATTATTTTTACAATTATTAATAATCTAAAAATAGGTATAATATACGGTTTGCTAGTAGATGCATTTAAATTGGGTAGTTAATTTTATCGAAAAGGAGTTAATAATATATATTATAATATTAACTCCGTATAAATTAAATATATAAAAACTATTTTATACCAATAGGAGATACATCTAGTACCATGTTTAAAAATAATGCTGGATCTCCAGCTTTAGGTCTTTGCTCTTGTGGTCTAAATGTTCTTACTGATCCTGACCATAACAGTTGAGGCATAACTTGTTTTGTTAAAAAGTCTTGACCCATGCGTGGAGTTTTTAAATTAAATGGTATTTCACCTTTACTTCTTTGGGCAATAATACGTCTTCTCTGATAAGGAACAGTATTATCTCCAAAATTTTCATTATATTCATCACTATTTAGTAAAACATCAAAAAAAGCTTCTAATCCTTCTGAAGCAATAATAATAGAAAAAGCTAATTTTTCTCTTTCATTATATATGTCACGACCAAGTACTCGTTGAATACACATTTCTACAAATCGATAATTATTATTAAAATTAAAATTTAAATCACGAAACGATTCAGATAATAATAAACCCTTAATAAAATCTCTGACTTTGATTTGATCAAACCTTAATTGAGATTCTAAAAAAGGTTCCGCATTACTACTTAAAATCTGATGCTCGCTAAATATTTGTCGATATGCTGCCCATATGATTTCATCCATTTCATAAGCTGTAGGCAAATTTTCAGTTGTATAAATTTTAGGCTGTTCTTCTCCAGGGTAATATTCAAAACCATCAACTCTTTGATTTTGAGTCGAAAATGAATAATTCAGTACAGGTATAGACATATTTATCTCCAAATTTATTTATGATTTCTATAATTTTAAAAGTTAATTTTAATACATACTAATTATTTATCTATAAGCATTATCATAAAAAACTTATAAATAGACTATAAATGCTTTATATCTATTTATATATAAAATAATATTATATATAAAAATAATCTATTAACCCACAGTTTTTTAAATATATTAATTATTAGAATTCAATAATTTAAGATAATTAAATACAATATAAATTATATTACAAATCTGTAAAAATTGTATGAACAATAGTAATAATCTAACTCTTGAACAAGAATTTAAATTAACTATTTATAAACAAAAAGTATATAAACTAAATGATACAAACACTAAAAAACATTTAATTGCTATATTAAAACAAATGATGATAAAAGATAATATCATTAAGTATTTTATTAAAAATTCTACCGTATAAAATATTAAAAAATATTAATTTGTTTTTCATTCAAGCTTGTAAATACAATATATTATTATGTTGATACTAATACATCAGCTGACATAAAAAACAACAGCTGAAACAACCAAATCCTTCAAAAAATAAGGAAAATTCTATGATTGACGCATTTTCTAGAGTTGTATTAAATTCAGACGCTAAAGCTGCTTATGTAGGTGGAAGTGATCTAGAAGATCTTAAAAAATTTATAGCAGATGGTAATAAACGTTTAGACGCTGTTAATTCTATTGTTTCTAATGCAAGCTGTATTGTTTCGGATGCTGTATCTGGCATGATTTGTGAAAATCCAGGATTAATTGCACCAGGTGGTAACTGTTATACAAATCGTCGTATGGCTGCTTGCTTACGCGATGGAGAAATTATTTTACGTTATGTCTCTTATGCTTTACTTGCTGGTGATTCTTCTGTTCTAGAAGACCGCTGCTTAAACGGTTTAAAAGAAACTTATATTGCTCTAGGTGTACCAGCTAATTCTTCTATTAGGTCTGTAACAATTATGAAGTCAGCATCAGTTGCATTTATTAACAATACAGCTTCTGAACGTAAAACTGAAACTACAAGTGGAGATTGTTCTGCATTGGCAGCAGAAGTTTCTAGCTATTTTGAAAAAGTTTCTTCTTCAATTAGCTAGGCTAATTAAATAAAAGTATAAAGAAATTTTATATACTGCAAAAAATACAAATACTTAGATATTCATTAAGGAAATAAAAATGAAATCAGTTATCACTACCATTATCAGTGCAGCGGATGCTGCTGGTCGCTTTCCATCTAGTTCTGACCTTGAATCAGTACAAGGTAATATTCAACGTGCCTCTGCAAGACTAGAAGCTGCACAAGCACTTTCCGAAAATTATGAAGCTGTTGTAAAAGAAGCCGGAGATGCTTGCTTTTCAAAATATTCATATTTAAAAAATCCTGGAGAAGCCGGAGATACTGAAGAAAAAGTTACTAAATGTTACAGAGATATTGATCATTATATGCGTCTTATTAATTATTCATTAGTAACTGGAGGTAGAGGACCTCTTGATGAGTGGGCAATTGCTGGTGCTCGTGAAGTTTATGCTACTCTAAATCTTCCTATAGCTCCATATGTTACTGCATTTGTATATACTCGTGACAGATTATGTGTACCCCGTGATATGTCTGCTCAAGCAGGTGTAGAATACACAGCAGCATTAGATTATGTTATCAATTCGTTCTTTTAATTAAATTTAAAAATATAAACTCATTAAAAAAAAATAAGTTTTAAATCTATGAAAAGAAAATAAGATTTAAAATTTATTTTTTTTATTTTCTACTAAAAATTTAATTCTCCTTAGTAGGATATATTATGTATATAGAATATATTAAATCTTTATAAACATTTTGGAGAAAAAATATGAGTTGGAACTTAATAGAAAATAGCTTAATTAACCTATCTTTCGCCATATTATTAATAACACTAATAATATATTGGTCCAATATTACAATCAATAATAATAAAATACTATCTAAAATAGGTACTATATGTACCATCATTATTAACTTATCCTTAGGTACTTCACTACTTATAAGGTGGATTAATAACGGGTATTTTCCTTTAAGTAATTTATACGAATCATTAATATTTTTAACATGGGCTTTAACTTTTATTCATTTAATTATTGAAAAACAAAATAATAGTAAACTTATAGGAGCTATTAATATACCCATATCTTTATTTATAATTGCTTTCTCCAGTCTTGTTTTACCGCCTGAAATTAAAGAAGCATCTCCATTAGTTCCAGCACTAAGATCTAATTGGTTAATGATGCACGTAAGTATCATGATGTTTAGCTATGGAACACTTATACTTGGATCATTATTATCTATACTATTTTTAATTATTTCTATAACAAATAAATATAAATTAAATAAAACGAAATTAGTGTATGGTAATAATAAAACATACTTACTTTTTAATAGATTAAATCTATTACAAAGTGTTGATAATTTAAGCTATAGAATCATTAGTTTGGGATTCCCAATGCTAACAATAGGTATTATTGCAGGTTCTGTATGGGCAAATGAAGCATGGGGATCTTACTGGAGTTGGGATCCAAAAGAAACATGGGCATTAATTACATGGATAATATTTGCAACATATTTACATGCTAGATTAAGCAAATCATGGCAAGGTGAAAAACCAGCTATTTTAGCATCTCTAGGCTTTATAGTTGTATGGATCTGTTATCTAGGAGTCAATTTTCTCGGTAAAGGCTTACATAGCTATGGATGGATTTAAAAAATATATATATTAATTGTTGTCTACTTTTTTTTTATATAATTTAAATTTAATTTAATATATAAATATATAAAAAAATTAACATCAAATTAATAATGAATATAAATACAACTATCCTATTAACTATAATACCAAATACTACTACATGGTCGTTACAGCATGCTAGTGTAATGATTATATGTAATCTAATTTGTATAGGAATTGGAAGATACGCTATCAAAATTAGAGGTTTAGGACCTGAAATCCCAATTGTTGGGTTAAAAGAATTTGGATTACCAGAACTACTAGCAACTACTAGTCTTGGTCATGCTGTAGGAGCTGGAGCAATTATCGGACTTAGTAGTATAGGAATATTAACTTAAGCATATTTAAATGGCTTTATAAAATATAAAGCCATTAATCTTAGTTTACGTCAAAATTCTCTCGTAAAACATACCTATACGGCGAAATTTTTTATATCTTTCTTCTTTTCTCTTTTGATAATTCAATTCATCTAATTTTCTTAATTCTATTAACAAATATTTTTTCAAAGTTTCTGCAGCAAACAGAGGATCTGCTTGTGAACCACCAATAGGCTCTGGAATAACTGTGTCAATAACATCTAGAACTCTTAAATCAGAAGAGGTAATTTTTAAAGCTTCTGCTGCTTCTAACGATTGCTTACTATCTTTCCATAAGATAGCAGCACATGCTTCTGGTGTTGCAACAGTATAAACTGCATACTCCAACATTAAAATTCTATCTCCTATACCAATACCTAAAGCACCACCTGAACCACCTTCACCAATAATAGTACAAATAATAGGGACATCAAATGAAAACATCTCTCGTAAATTCACTGCTATTGCTTCACCTTGACCTAACTTTTCTGCATCTATACCTGCCCAAGCACCTGGTGTATCAATAAAGGTTAGTATTGGAAATTTTAAACGATTAGCTAATTGCATTAATCTTAATGCTTTCCTGTATCCACCAGGAGATGCCATACCAAAATTTCTAGCTATATTTTCTTTTGTATCTCTACCTCTTTGATGACCAATACACATAACTGCAGAACCATTTAATTTTCCAATTCCGCCAATAAGAGCTAGATCATCGGTGCCTCCTCTGTCTCCATGTAGTTCAAGCCAATTATCTAAAATTAATGGTATATAATCAAGTGTTGTTGGTCTATTAGACTGACGCACTAGATGTAAACGCTGTAAAGGAGTTAAAGACTCAAACACTTGCTTTTTTAAAAAATTCAAACGTTTTTTGAGTATACTGATTTCTGCATGTATTGGCAATTTATTTGAATTAACTATTTTATTTAATTGTTGTATTTGATATTCTAATTCAATAACTGGTTTTAAAAAATCCAAGGACAAAGCTTTTCTACTTATCATAAGATCAATAGTAGTGAAAATAATAATTTTAAATTCTAAAAATTTTATAAATATATAAGATATATTCGCACTAAGTATAATTAAATAATATATTTTTCAAAAAATTATATAATATTACAATAAAATCAGATGCATTTAAGGTTATATTTAAAATATCATCCGATAAATCAATACTATTTTGCAAAAATAAATAAAATATGTTAAAAAAACTAGGATCATCAAAACGCTGAGAAATACGCGTAGCTGCTCTAACTAAATCATCATAGTTTAAACCTCTTTCCCCTTGTACATAATTTAAATGGCAAACTATACTAGATGTGTAACATTCTTTAGAAAATACATTAACTTTGTGAATAAACTGATACTTCAATACATCTAGAGGAACTATATCTATAACAGTTTCATTTAAAAGACCTGTTTGATTTGTTTCTATAATAGAGTTTCTAGGAATCACAATATTCGTAGATTTAACAAACACTAATAATAAAATAGAATTTAAATCTATTTTAATTTTTTTTACATAACCTATATTCACTCCTCTCATTCTAATATTGGTACCCTCACGAATACCATAAGCGTTTTTAAACTCAATAAAAACTGAATAACCAGCTTTACCTATATTAATATTAATTAAAAAACATAAAGATACTGTCAAAATCACAAAAACAAACAGTAATATAATGCTCTGTATATGTTTCCATAAATTAGCTGATTTTATCATTATATTTAAAGCATTTCATAAGTAATAAATATATAGTATTATGTCATTCTTTAAATTATATATTAATTGTTTTTTAAAACAAGGTATTTATAGAACTATTTTAATGATAAAAACATAGAGATACAATAGATTTATTCATATAATAATTGATAGATAATAAATAATTTTAAAGCTATTCAATTAATTATTGAATAGCTTTAAAATTCAAAATCTATATAGTTAATATAAATTTAATAAGCAAGACCCATGCTTCTAGTTGTTTCTGAACCTAAATAAACTCTAACACTCAAAAAATCTGTTGGACAAGCTGTTTCACATCTTTTACAACCAATACAATCTTCTGTTCTTGGAGCGGAAGCTATTTGTTTTGCTTTACATCCATCCCAAGGGACCATTTCTAAAACATCACAAGGACACGCGCGAACACATTGTGTACATCCAATACATGTATCATAAACTTTAACACTATGAGCCATAAGGGAATAACTTTTAATATTTATCCAATTTTAATACTATCATATAAAAACAAAAAACGTATTACATACTCTTAAAATTTATTCTAATATATAATAATATGATTGATAAAAAACTTCATAAAAAGTCATAGTTTTACATTTATCTTGAAATAGCACAAAAAGATGAATATTCAATATTAGTCAAACGACTCAAGCTCTCTGAAGGAGGGACCATTTGCCAAAACATATTTAAATAATAACCCCAATTATTTAAAATATTTTTAGCTTTATTACTTTTAGTTTTTATTTCATATAATTCAATAATATTTTTTAACTGTTCTTCCGCTTCTTGGGTCATTATTCTTTGAGGATTAATTATTTCATGATTAACTTTTGATAAAATATCATTATCTTCATCTAAAAAATAACATAAACCTCCTGTCATACCAGCTCCAATATTACGACCTGAAGGGCCTAAAACTACAACTAAACCTCCTGTCATATATTCACAAGGATGATCGCCAACACCTTCTATTACTGCTTGAGCTGCTGAATTTCTAACAGCAAACCTCTCACCTGCTTGACCATTAGCAAATAAATAACCTCCTGTTGCTCCATATAAACATGTATTACCAATGATAACTTGATTACTAGGGTTACTATATTGATTATTTGGAGGAGAAATAATTATTTCTCCTCCGTTCATTCCTTTTCCAACATAATCATTTGCTTCACCAACTAAATTTAAATGCATTCCTTTTAATATAAAAGCACCAAAGCTTTGACCGGCAACTCCATCAAAATTCAACTGTAAATTACCTTTAAAACCGTAATTGCCATACTGTTTTGCAATTACACCAGAAATTCTTGCTCCAACTGCTCTATCTGTATTTTGAATTTTAATTTTTTTTATGGTATCTAATTGATTGTTAATAGCATTTAAGATGTTCACATCGCTTAATAAATCATTATCTAATACAGAACCATTCGTATGAACTACTCGATGAAAACTCTGCGAAGTATTTTTATTACTATACCATAATAATGTTTGCAAATTTAAATTATTAGTTTTATCTAAATTTTTAGGATTATAAATTAATAATTGTCCTAAACCAATAATTTGCTTCAAACTAGAATAACCTAAAGAAGCCAAAATTTCTCTTACTTCCTCAGCAATAAAAACAAAAAAGTTAACCAAGTCTGATGGAATTCCTGGATAACGATTTCTTAAATCTTGTCTTTGAGTAGCAACACCAACAGGGCAATTATTTGTATGACAAATTCTTGCCATGACACAACCTGTCGCTATCATTGCAACTGTACCAAAACCAAACTCTTCAGCTCCCATTAAAGATGCTAAAACAATATCTCTACCAGTTCTCAAACCACCATCAACTCTTAATATTACTCTTTCACGTAAACCATTTTCTACTAAAGTTCGATTAACTTCAGTTAAACCTAACTCCCATGGACTACCAGCATGCTTAATAGAACTTAAAGGTGATGCTCCGGTACCACCATCATGTCCAGAAATTTGAATTATATCAGCATTTCCTTTTGCAACTCCTGCTGCAATAGTTCCTATGCCAACTTCTGCAACTAATTTCACAGAGACATAAGCAGAAGGATTTATTTGATGTAAGTCAAAAATTAATTGTGCCAAATCTTCAATTGAATAAATATCATGATGAGGTGGCGGAGAAATTAATGTAACACCTGGCTTACAATTTCTTAAAGAAGCAATATAAGAACTAACTTTTTTTCCTGGCAACTGACCTCCTTCACCAGGTTTAGCTCCTTGTGCAATTTTAATTTCTAACTGTTTTGCATTAACTAAATACTCAGGTGTAACACCAAAACGACCTGAAGCAATTTGCTTAATAGCAGAACTCGCAGTGTCATTAAGCTTTAGTCCTTTAAGATGTCTAAAAGACTTAGACGTACCAGAATCATCAATATCATCTATCATTTTAAAACGACTAGGATCTTCCCCTCCTTCACCAGAATTTGATTTACCACCTATTCTATTCATAGCTATAGCTAAAGTTTCATGAGTTTCTCTAGATAATGCACCTAAAGACATACCACCTGTGCAAAAACGTTCTAAAATTGATTCTATGGATTCAACTTGCTCTAAATCAATAGAAGACCTATTACTTTTAAATTTTAATAAATCTCTTAAATTAGTTGGCGGACGATCATTTAATAAAAGTTTATATTTAGAATAAAGTTTTTTATCTTTATTACGCACAGCTTTATGTAAAGTTTTAGACATTTCTGGATTATTAATATGATATTCGGCACTTGGTCTATACTGCACATAGCCTAAATTTGGTAACTTCTTAGGCAAAACAGAAATAAAAGCTGAATTATAAGTCTTCATAGTATGATCAAACAATTCATCTAATGTAATTCCATTTAAACGAGATATTGTACCAAGAAATGCTATATTAACTAGTTGACTACTCAAACCTAAAATTTCAAAAATTTGAGCACCATGGTAACTTGAAAGTAAGGAGATACCCATTTTAGATAAAATTTTCAATAACCCTTTTTCAATAGCAACACGATAATTATCTTGTGATTGTGTAATTGTAAGTTGTGGCAACTTTCCTTTAGACATTAATTTTTGAGTTCTAGAATTATGCCACCAACTTCTTACAGTTAAAAAAGCAGCATAGGGACAAATAGCGCTTGCTCCATATCCAATTAAACAAGCAAAATGATGGGTATTCCAGCATTGCGCTGTTTCTACAACTAATGAAACTTTATGTCTTAGTTGGTGATTAATTAAATAATGATGTACTGAACCAACCATTAATAATGGAGGTATAAATACTTGCTCTTTTATTAATTTATCTGTACGATCAGTAAGAATAATGATTTGAATACCAGAAAGCACATCATTTGCACACTTTTGACAAATTTTATTAATAACTTCATTAATGATATCTCTATCTGACTGTTTAACATAAGTACTAATAGAAGAAACTTTAAAACCATAATTATATAAACTTGCCAGTTCTTGCTCATTAAGAATAGGTGATTCTAATTTGATAGAACTGGCCATATAATCCTCAGGCATTAATAAGTTACCTTTTGGCCCTAAACAAACATTTAAAGACATGACTAAATTCTCTCGCAATGGGTCTATTGATGGATTTGTTACTTGAGCAAAACGCTGCTTAAAGTAATCATATAATAAATGTGGTTTCTGTGATAAAACAGCTAAAGGTATATCATCACCCATGCAAAATGTTGGCTCCTTAGCAGAACTAGCCATATGTTCAATTACTAATTCGACATCTTCATTTGTATATCCAAAAGCTGTATGTAGACGACTGATATTAATAGAATCCAATATTAAATTGTCAAGATACTCTTGAGACTCAAAAGGTTTTTGATACTCTTGTAACCATTTTTTATAAGGAAATTTACTTGCAATAACCTGTTTAACAGTCCAATTATCTAAAACTTTTTTATTAACCATATCAACACACAAAATTTGACCTGGACCTAACCTACCTTTTTGAATAATTTCCTTTTCACTAAAATGAGATACACCAACCTCAGAAGACAAACTAATAAAACCACTATTTGTAATAAAGTAGCGAGCTGGCCTAAGACCATTTCTATCCAATATTGCACCAACTGTCTTGCCATCACTAAAAACAACTAAGGCAGGACCATCCCAAGGTTCTTGTAAATTATCATAATATTCATAAAAATCTATGATTTCTGGAAAATTTTTTAATGCTGGTTGATTTCTATAAGACTCAGGAATTAAAATCATTAATGATTCTTGAGGACTTTTGCCTGATTGTACGAAAAGTTCTAAAACAGCATCTAAATTAGCAGAATCACTGTTTTCACTATTTGTAATAGGTAAAAGAACTTGTTGACATGCATCCCAATATTTATGACTTAATAAAACTTCTTTAGACTTCATCCAATTTAAATTACCTAAAAACGTATTGATTTCACCATTATGTGCCATAAACCTCATGGGTTGAGCCAAAGGCCATTTAGGCATCGTATTAGTGCTAAATCTTCTATGATATAAAGCAAAATTACTTTCATACATTATATTGGATAAATCTAAATAATAATGTGATAAAACTTCTGAACGAACCATTCCTTTATATACTACAGTCCTGGAAGAAAAAGAACAAATATAAAAATGTTTATTAAAATCTGATAATGTTTGAGCAATTAGTTTTTCTATTTTTTTTCTGGTGATATATAATTTTCTTTCTAGGTTATCACCATTGAATTTAGAAGATACTATTAACTGCTGAATAAAAGGTTGAGTTCTATTAGCGTATTCACCTATTACACATGAATCCACTGGAACATCTCTCCAACCTATTAAAGATAATTCCTCTTCCTCTAAAACCCACTCACATATTTTACGTAAAGACTCAAAATTTTCGTTAGGAAAGAAAATGTTTGCAACAGCCATATAATCAACATTATAATCAGAATTCAGAAAAATATCTTTTAAAATTATTTTCCATGGTATCTGCGTCATAATACCTGAACCATCACCTGAAACACCGTCAGCACTACAACCACCTCGATGCTCCATGCAAGTTAAAGCATTTAAGGCTTGCAAAACTAAAGCGTGTGATGGTGAATAGTTGATTTGAGCAATAAAACCCACACCACAAGCATCTCGTTCAGTAATAAAAGAAGGATAACCTGGATATTGACCTAGTTTATTAGTAAAGTTTTTAGATATTTGCATACAATAATATTATTTATATTAAACTAAAATATATCAAGATTTTTTTGTTTACATATTAAAGAAAAATATTTCATGCCCATAATTTATTAAAATACAGAATTAAAAGATAAAGCAATAAAAAAATTCATAATATATAATAATCAATGCTAATTTAACTCACATTTTATTATTTATTAAATTAAAAAAATATCATAAATATTAGATAAATACTTACAATATACATCAATCAAAAAAATATGATGCACCTAATATTACATATTAAAGAAAAAAAAGTGCACTAAACAATGTGTTAATTATTAATATATATATCAATTTTTTTTCAATGAATGAATATAAAAAAATTAAATCTAGCCAAATAATATATAAAACAGAAGAATTACTAGAGTTATCAAACAATAGATATAGAATGACAATTCAAATTGCCAATAGAGCAAAAAGAAAAAAATATGAAGATATAGAAACTATTGAAAATCCACTTATTAAACCTATTATAAGAGCTATACTAGAAATGTTAGATGAAATTACACAACCTGAAATAATCATTGACTAAACTAAGTATAGAAGAATATCTTTGTAATATTTTTTTTTAAAAAATAATAAATAAAACTGTATAATAAAATTATAAGAAATAATAGTTAAACAAAAAATATCTATTAGTTCTTGAATCGTTATTATAATTGCTAATAAAGTTCAAGGAGAAATATAATATGCTAGATGCATTTGGTAAAGTTGTAGCACAAGCTGATGCTCGAGGAGAGTTCTTAAGTAGTCAACAAATAAGTGCTTTAGAATCCATGGTTTCAGAAGGCAACAAAAGATTAGATATAATAAATAAGATTAATTCTAATGCTTCTGCTATTGTAACAAATTCTGCTCGTGCTCTATTTTCAGAACAACCTCAACTAATTCAACCCGGCGGCAACGCTTATACTTCTAGAAGAATGGCAGCTTGTTTACGAGATATGGAAATTATTTTAAGATATGTAAGTTATGCAATGGTTGCGGGAGATTCTAGTGTATTAGATGATAGATGCCTAAATGGTCTAAGAGAAACATATCAAGCTCTAGGAACACCTGGGTTATCTGTAGCAGTAGCCATACAAAAGATGAAAGAAGCTTGTATTGCCTTAGCAAATGATCGAAATGGTGTAACATTAGGAGATTGTAGCTCTTTAACTGCAGAATTAGGTGTTTATTTCGATCGTGCAGCAGTTGCAGTTACATAATGTCTTAATATTTACTAGAACTTATATACATCATATTAAATAAATTAAGGATATAATTAATTACTATGAAAACACCTATTACAGAAGCAATTGCATCAGCTGATAGTCAAGGAAGATTCTTAAGCAACGGTGAACTGCAATCTATTAATGGAAGATATCAAAGAGCTACTGCCAGCTTAGAAGCAGCAAAAATACTAACAAGTAATGCACAAAAATTAATCACAGGTGCTGCACAAGCTGTTTATACCAAATTTCCATTTGTAACCCAAATGCCTGGTCCTACCTATGCCTCTAGTGCAGTTGGTAAAGCCAAATGTGCAAGGGATATTGGCTACTACTTAAGAATGACAACTTATTGTTTAGTTGTAGGTGCAACTGGGCCAATGGATGAATATTTAGTTGCTGGTCTAGAAGAAATTAATCGTAGCTTTGAATTATCACCTAGTTGGTATATAGAAGCATTACAATATATTAAATCTAGCCATGGCTTATCTGGCCAATCAGCAATTGAAGCTAATACTTATTTAGATTATGCTATTAACGTATTAAGTTAAATTTTATTTGTAACTAGAAAACTGGAAAAGTTAAATATAATTAAGTCCTATAATTACTTTATTTCTAGTTTTCTATTTTCTATGTATATTTTAAAAGGATCAAGACTTGACTTTAAAAAGAAAAACTGTTAATTATACCCTTGTCAATCAAGATACAAATATAATATAAATAAACAGTATTCTTTTATCCTATTTTATAATAAACCCACAATTTGACTTTTTAATTTAATATTATGGAAAACAAAACTCTTCATCCTATCATTTTGACAATTCTTGATGGTTGGGGATATAGCAGTAACTCACATGGTAATGCTATAAAACTAGCTAATACACCTATTATAGATTACTTATGGAATAGTTATAAACATACTCTTTTAAATGCATCTGGAAAAGACGTTGGTTTACCGGATAAACAGATGGGTAACTCAGAAGTAGGACATACTACCATAGGAGCAGGAAGGATTATAAACCAAGACTTAGTAAGAATTAGCACCTCTATCCAAGATAAAAGCTTTTTCAAAAATTCAATATTAAATGATATTTGCCAAAAAACTAAATCAAACAAATCAAAATTACATCTTATTGGTCTTTGTTCCAATGGTGGTGTACATTCACATATTTCACATTTACTAGCATTAATTGAAATAATAAAAACTTACAATATTCAAACTTGTATTCACGTTATTACTGATGGAAGAGATACGAAACCTAAAGAATCTCAACTATTTATCAAACAAATTATGCAAAAAATTCGGAATATACAAAATATTAATATCTGCACAGTTAGTGGAAGATACTATAGTATGGATAGAGATTGCAGATGGACAAGAACACAGAAGGCATATGAAATTTTGACTCATGATGAAACTTATACTAGCGTCGATCCTACAACTTTAATTCAAAATAATTATGACAACGGTATTTTTGACGAGTTCATTATACCTACTAGAATATACCCAGGAAAAATCAGTAATAATGATGGTATAATTTTTTTTAATTTTCGCCCAGATAGAATTAGGCAATTAATTCACTGTTTCACAAAAAAAAATTCCAAAAGTTTTCCAACTTACCCTGCAAAGAACCTAAATATAATTAGCTTTACTCAATACGATTCTAGCTTACGCATCCCTGTAGTATTTCCTCCACAGCATAAAAACCATTTTTTAGGAGAAATCATTTCTCGACAAGGTCTCAAGCAATTTAGACTAGCAGAAACAGAAAAATATGCACATGTTACGTACTTCTTCAATGGTGGTCTTGAAGAACCATTTCCTGGAGAAGATAGAGAATTAATATCCAGTCCTAAAGTTGAAACATATGATTTAGCACCAGAAATGTCAGCTTATAAATTAACAGAAAGCATTATTAAAGCAATAAAAAAAAAATACTATCATTTTATAGTAATTAATTATGCTAATCCAGATATGGTAGGACATACCGGTAACCTATCTGCTACTATAGAAGCTATTAATACAATAGATAAGTGTATTGGAAAATTATTTGAAGCAGTTCAATCAGTAAATGGCAATCTAATCATTACATCAGACCACGGCAATGCAGAATACATGTTAAATGAAAATAATGAACCATGTACTTCTCATAGTACTAATTTAGTACCATTTATACTTATAAGCAATAATAAACAACAAAAAATGAAAAAACTACGTGATAATGGCTGCTTAGCAGATATTGCACCCACTATATTAGAAATACTTAACTTACAAATTCCTAAAGCAATGAATGGTAAATCATTATTAAAAAAAATATAAAAGTAATGAATAAAAATAGAAAGTAATATAAAGATATGTATTCACATAAAAATGAACTTTATAAATGTATCATTCTAAATAACTATAAGATCAAAAATCAGTCTTATATTAACAAACTAATACCAAAAGCATGGCAATTGATCTTAATGAATGATGGATCTTTTACTAAAACTCTAACATCTTTAACAGGTCAAAAAATACAGATTAATATATTAAAACAATATACTAAAAAGCTCATTAGTAGTAAAAAAAAAGAGAAGTTTGGTTAGAAGATTCTCAATATCAAAAGTTAGCTTTTGCTAAATCTTTATGGTCAAATAAAAACCTTATTAATTTACCAATATATAAACCGATAGGTGAATCTATAATAAAATATAAAATTGATATACATAAAGATATTCACGAAATCTATTTCGGGTATTCCAAATACTTAGAAGATCAATTTCAATGTAATGGACCTATATGGGGTAGAAAATATACAATGTACTATAAGCAAGAAAGCTTAGTAACTTTACAAGAAACTTTTTCTCCTCAAATAACTGGTTTTTTTTATTAATAAATAGTCTCATTAAACAAAATTTAGATATAAATGCATATGTTCAATTTCATAAAAAATCACAATAATGATAAATTCTATAAAACAATAAATAAAATAAAAAATCTCAGTAATCTTTTGAGTGAATATTCAGATAATGAACTCAAAAAACAAACTCAAAAATTACAACTAAAAATAAAAAAAAATGAAAACCAAGAGGAAATTTTAGTTGAAGCATTTGGAACAGCAAAAGAAGCTATTAGACGAGCGCTCGGACTAAATTTGTTTGATGTACAAATTTTAGGAAGTTTAGTAATTAACGAAGGAAAAATTGCAGAAATGAAAACCGGTGAAGGCAAAACTATAGTTGCTATTTTACCTTCTTATTTACATGCACTTCAAGGAGGACATGTACACGTAATTACAGTTAACGATTATCTTGCTAAAAGAGATTCAGAACTAGTTAAAAAGGTTTACCAATACCTAAATATCAGCATTGGTTTAGTTCAGCAATCCATGACCAGTGAGGAAAGAAAACAAGAATATAACAAAAATATTACTTATATAACAAACAATGAATTAGGCTTTGACTATCTTAGAGATAATATGGCTATTAACATAATAGATATTGTACAATCTCCTCTTGATTTTGCAATTATTGATGAAGTTGATTCTATTTTAATAGATGAAGCCAGAACACCATTAATTATTTCTGGACCTTCTGAAGCTCCCATCAACAAATACATCATATCATATGATATATCTAAAAAATTAGATAAACATATTGACTATGAAATCGATGAAAAAGCTCGAAACATCATTTTAACAGATCAAGGTATATTAAAATGTGAAAATATACTAAATACAAATAACTTATATAACTTAGATAATCCATGGATTCAATATATTCTTAATGCATTAAAAGCTAAAGAACTATTTTTAATTAATATACACTATATTATCAAAAAACAAGAAGTAATAATAATAGATGAATTTACAGGACGTATTATGGAAGGTAGAAGATGGAGTGATGGATTACATCAGGCAATAGAAGCAAAAGAACAAGTTGAAATTAAACCAGAAAATCAGACTCTTGCATCTATTACCTATCAGAATTTATTTCTACTTTATAGAAAATTATCTGGTATGACAGGAACAGCCAAAACTGAAGAAACAGAGTTAGATAAAATATATTACATGGAAGTTCAAGAAATACCAACTAATAAAAAATGCAAAAGAAAAGATCTAGCCGATTTAGTTTATAAAACAGAATATAGTAAATGGAAAGCTATTGCCAATGAATGCTATGACATGTATATATTAGGAAGACCAACTTTAATTGGGACAACTAACGTAGAAAAGTCAGAATTTTTAGCTAAAATTTTAGATGAATTTAATATACCTTATAATCTACTTAATGCAAAACCTAAAAATATTGCTAGAGAAGCAGAAATTATTACGCAAGCAGGAAGAAAGTCAGCAATTACAATATCAACTAATATGGCAGGAAGAGGTACAGATATTGTACTCGGAGGTAATCCTGAAATAATGACTAAAATTGTGATATGTAACCACTTATCTAATATCCTTAATTTAAATAAAGAATACTATTTAAAAGAAATTGAGCCACATATTAAATTTCACTTAGATAAAATCAAAAAAAAAGATATTAAAATAAATGTTGATATCGAAAAACATATAGAAACACAAATTAATTCTATAAATAGTGACAAAGAAAAAAACAATAAGATACAAAATATTTACTTAGAAATCTTAAATGAATATAAAGCTTTATTTACTAAAGAAAAACAAGAAGTATTAAAATTAGGAGGTCTACATGTCATAGGAACAGAAAGACATGAATCAAGAAGAATAGATAATCAATTAAAAGGACGTGCAGGTAGACAAGGAGATGTAGGATCATCACGATTTTTTTTAAGCTTAGAAGATAATTTATTAAGAATTTTTGGTGGAGACAAAATAAGAAATCTTATGCAAAGCCTTAATATCGATGACAATACTCCCATAGAATCAAATATTCTAACTAAAAGTTTAGATTCAGCACAAAAAAAGGTTGAGTCTTATTTTTATGATGTACGTAAACAATTATTTGAATATGATGAAGTAATTAATAATCAAAGACAAGCTATTTATTCAGAACGGAGAAGAATTCTTAAATCAAAATCCACTAGAGATTGTATACTCGAATATGGAGAAAACACAATAGATGAAATATTAAATTTATATAAAAATGAAGATACAAATGAGAAAAAAATGCTACTTATTCAAAAAATAAAACAACTACTCAGCATCAATGATAAGTTTCTAATAAATAATATATTAAACATGAAAATAGAAAAAATGAAATACTTTTTATATGAACAATTAGTCATTACATATGATCTACGAGAAAGTTATATGGAACAATTAAGACCTGGTTTAATTAGACAACTTGAAAAATATTACTTGTTACAACAAATAGATAAAGCTTGGCAAGAACATTTAGAAAAAATGATTATCTTAAGAGAATCTATAGGATGGAGAAGTTATGGCCAACAAGATCCACTAATCGAATATAAAAATGAAGGTTTCCAAATGTTCATCAACATGGTCACTTATATAAGACAAACAGTTATATATTTAACCATGAGATCACGTTTAATTGTAAAAACTGAATAGACAAATTAAAAGGTTGACATTCAAAATAAAATTAGTTAATGTGTATTCTATATTGTTACTTGATACGATATACTTAAAATTCTTTGGCCCCCATCGTCTAGAGGCCTAGGACATCTCCCTTTCACGGAGGTAACGGGGATTCGAATTCCCCTGGGGGTACTTTAAATTACGCTCTATTTTATAGTACTTTTAATTAGATTACAAAAATTTCCTACTGACTCAATGGACTTTGAAGAAGAACTGTTAAGCATAAGTTTCATAAATGCACTCCCTATTACTATTCCATCTATACTCCATTTAGATAGATCCTTGGCTTGTTCTTTATTAGAAATTCCAAAACCCAACATTATTACTTTATTTGTTTGAGTCTTAATATCCTTAGCCAAAATATTTACTCTACTACTTATTTCATCTCTAAGACCAGTAACGCCACAACTACTAACTAAATAAATACATCCTCGTGATTTAGATATAATACGCTTTATTCTATTGCTTGAACTTGTTGGTGCTATGAATAAAATCAATTCTATATTACATGCATCACACAATTTCATTATATAATCGGATTCTTCTAAAGGTAAATCCGGAATAATTAATCCTGATGCACCAGCTGATGATATATCGTAAATAAAATCTGCAATACCTTTTGCCAAAACCGGATTATAATATGTAAATATAATAATAGGTGCATTTAAACTTGGGGTTACTGACTTCAACATTTTAATTATATCATCTAAATGAATCCCTTGATCTAAAGATATCTTAGAAGATTTCTGTATTATCGGACCGTCAGCTAATGCATCAGAATAAGGTATACCTAATTCAATAACATCTGCACCATTACTATCCAAAGCATACAAAGTATTTATAGTTGTTTTAATATTCGGAAAGCCAGCTGTGATAAATGGAATTAAAGAACAGTTTGGACTATTCTTACGTAATGTATCATAAATTAAACTCATATATTAACCACAAGTATTAATAAAAAAGAAATAAAATAATAATAATTATATTATATATATAAAATCTCACTCAATTATACTAAAAAGTATAAATAGGCTGCCCGGGACTCGAACCCGGAACTAATCGGTTAAAAGCCGAGTACTCTACCATTGAGTTAGCAACCCTATAACTGGAAGTATAGATCATAAATCTAAAAATAGACAAGAAGATAAAAAATATTGAACAGTTGTAAATATTTTTACTTATACAATACTTATGAATGCATACATAGAAAAAAAATTTAATCAAAAATTGGATATATTTTTATCAAAAACTAAGTTAAAAACAATACTTATAGCAATTTCTGGAGGTCAAGACTCTATATGTCTTATTAATTTAATTGAAAATTTCCAAAAAAAATATAACAAAGAACTCATTGTTACATATATATATATAGATCACCAATGGACAAACAATAGTCAAAAACAAATTAAACATTTAATTAACATAATGAAAAAAACAAAAAAGAAATTTATTATTTATCAAATTAACCAATTAACTCATTCTGAACTGAAAGCAAGAGAAATAAGATATAACATATTGATTAAATACTCAAAAGAAAATAAATATACACATATAATAACTGCACACACACAAACAGATAAAACAGAAACTTTTTTACAACACATAATACGAGGAACTAGCTTAAATGGCATTACAAGCTTTAATGAATACAGAAAGTTCAATGAAACAATACAAATTTATAGACCTTTACTAGAATTCAAAAGAAAAGAAATTAAATGGTTGTGTCGTAAGTTATACTTACCTGTTTGGTCTGATATTACGAACTATAATTATACCATTAATAGAAATCGATTACGTCATGAGCTGATACCGTATATTCACAAATATTTTAATAATGATATAGATAAAAAAATCAATTACTTTCTTACTAATTCAAAATTAGAAAATGAATATATAAACCAAAATGCAATTAAACTATATTTAAATAGTCGACATAACATTAATGTAGCTTTAAACTATCACTTAATTCATAAACAACATATTGCTTTACAAATCAGAACATTACAAATTTTTTTTTTCATAATTCAAAATACAATATTAATCCAGAATTAATTAAAATAATAATTTCCTATATGCACAATAATAACATTTATTATAAAATAATGCAGTGGAAACATTTTTATATAACTTTATTTTATCAATGGATATATATCAAATAAATATATAAAAAATCATGCAAAAAAACTTCAATACAACAATAGAAACATTAATTAAACAATATCCCATTGTCTTATTTATAAAAGGTGATAAATATTCTCAAAAATGTAATTTTTCTAAACAGGCAGTAGATATTCTGAATAAATTCAATATTGAATACCATACAATCAACGTCTTAAATAATAAAAAATTGAAAGATCAACTTAAAATTCATTCTCAATGGCCCACTATACCACAACTTTACATCAATCAAGAATTTATTGGAGGCACAGATATAATAATAAATCTTTACAAAACATTAAAACTGCATGAAATATTAGAAGTACACGTAAATTCTTAAATATTAAAACGATTATTAATTTTCATAGTTATCAATAAAATATCATATAAAAATAAAAAAAAAGGTATAATTAATACATATATAATATTTACTAAATTCAAGAAGGAAGATCAAATATATGATTAATTGGCAGGTAATTGGTCAACTTGTATCACTAGGTATTATCATCTTAGTTGGTCCAGCTGTTATAATTTTGTTATCATTCAAGAAAGGCAACTTATAAAACCTATATTTTATTATAAAAACATATATAATGTGCAGGTACTATAAATATATTTATACCTGCGTAATAAAATTTATAAATTCAAACTACCTATTGAATATGTTGTAATAATAAGTTTTTATCAATTTCTTGATAACTACCAGCAAACTCACTATCTGGATTTAAAAATAACATACAATGACATTCTTTTCTTTCTCTCATAGGGACACAAGGACAATTCCAGTAAGCATTCATAACTTCTTTTGTTTTATCTTCATAATGACGACATGGACATAAAGGAGAACCATATACATCTTTATGTTTTGCCAAACCTTCAATAACTACTGCTGTTACACTAATGTCTGAACAAAAATAAGTACCTGTTCTTTGTGCATATACTTCGGAAAATTTACGCATTGCTTCTAAATTAGACTGCTTTAATTTAGATAAGTGATTATTCATAATAAAAACATCCTACATATTTACTATGTATATAAATTATTTATATTGCAAATATAAAAATATTAAATTTTACAATATTTCAATAAATAAATAAAAAAGTCATACTATACTTTTAACATTATCAAGCTTATAAATACAAATATATATGACTGCATCGTATTTACCATCTATACTAGTGCCCTTAGTAGGAATTATATTTCCTGGTTTAACAATGGCATTACTATTTTTATATATTGAAACTGAAAATATTGGGTAATTTATTTTATAAATTACATTTAACTTATAATCTTAATTAATAAAATGAATCAGTCGCCTATCAAAGAAGCGACTGATTTGAATAATTTGTTACACAATTTTTTAAAATTTAAAATAAAACTAAAAATTTAAAAAACTATAAAGAAGAGCCAATACCAGAATAAGAACCATAAATAAAAATTCCTAATACAGTAATAGCAGCTATACCACCTACTGTAGCAACTAACCACAAAGGAACTCTACCTGTACCTGTCATTGTTATAAATCTCCAATTATAAATGATAAATATTAAAATTATACGTTTAATAAATACTTTGTCTCAACAATAAAATTATACTGCATTCAATTAATTAAAGAAATAACTAGAAAACAAAACTGCAAGAACAAAAATCAATAACAAACCCCAGAACAAAGATGTACGATTTAATTCTACAGGTTCTTTATTTGGATTAGGACCACTCATAAAAATCTCCTATCGTTGAATAAATTGCATAGATGTAATTGCACCTAAAAAAAATATAGTTGGAATAGCAAGACCATGAATTGCCAGCCATCTAAATGTAAAAATGGGATATGCTATAGGTTGATTTAAATTGCTTCTACTCATAATAACTTTTAAAACCTCCTTTTTAGATTCCTTTAGTTAAATCTTCTAATTCCTGTTTTGCACTAAAACGATCATTAACTAATGGTACTTGCTGTCGATCTTGTGTAAAATACTCATTAGGTCTAGGAGTTCCAAAAATATCATATGCTAAACCTGTACTAACAAATAACCAACCAGCAACAAATAATGCTGGGATAGTTATACTATGAATAACCCAATATCGTATACTGGTGATAATATCAGAAAAAGGACGTTCACCAGTTGATCCTCCTGACATAATAACTGCCTCCTAAATAATATATAATATGAAATAAATTACCTTTATAAATTATAATAGCTAATTATATACTGAAATATAATAATCAAATGCTTTTAATATATATCTATTACAAATAATATAATTATAATACTTAACTAACATTTTTGATAAAAATATTAGTTATTATGTAAAAAACATCAATATACTTTTTTATTATCAATTCTACTATTAAAAAGATAACTTATATAAACCTTTGATATATATAATATATCACATTAAATAAAATCAATACTTAGAGCAAAAATCATCTAAATATCAATCAGCTCTTATTAAATCAAACCATAAACTTGTACCAACAAATGGTTGGCTTTGGAGCATGATTTTCGTTTTATGTTTACTCAAAATATCAGTAACAATTGACAGACCTAAACCAGTACCTTCTAAGATATGTACATGATTTTCAATTCTTACAAATCTCTGAAAAACATTTTTTTGATCTATTTTATCAATACCAATGCCTTCATCAATAATTTCTACTCTTACTCTCTTCTTCGATGAAGTATCCAAACATCTTTTATGAACAGAAGTACTTGTAAGAACGTATAATCTTAAAATAATATTTCCGTTCAAAGGAGTAAATTTTATTGAATTACTAATAAGATTTGCAAACACTTGTAATAAAGAATTTTCATGCGCCCAAACACATTTAATACTTGGATCATATTCAAATATGATCTCTATATTATTATAATTAGAAATTAAATAAGATGTATTAATTGAATCATTAATAATTCTAATAATATCAACCGGCTTCAAAACATAACTAGATACTGATTCTAACCTAGAAAGGTTCAATATATCATTGACTAAAGTAGATAATCTTTTAGTTTCATTATTAGCTATTTTTAAAAAATGCACTTTTTGTTTAATAGTTAAAATATTATCATAATCTAAGAGTGTTTCCAAAAAAGAACTAATACTAGACAAAGGAGTTCTTAATTCATGAGAAACATTTGATATAAATTGATTCTGAGCATCATTTAACTGAACTTCACGACTAATATCTTGTACAATTATAGCTACACCGGTGAGTACATTACTTCTATGTTCTACAACAGTTGTTAATAAAAAACGAAAAGTTTTCTTTAAATCATAGTCTAAATTAATACATACTTCTTTTGTCTGATATTTCGTACCTTGTAAATAATGAGATTTAATAAGATTATTCAAAATAGGTAATAATGCTTCATTAACATGTGAAGGTAAATGGAAAAAGATTCTTTGACCAATGATATCTGGATTAGACCAATTAAATGCCTTTATTGCTATCTGATTTACAAACAATATACGTAATTCTGTATCCACTAAAATAGCTCCATCAGCTATTGTCGAAACTATTGTTTCTAGTTTCATCTTTTCTAACATTAATTTATCAACATTCTTTTTTTCATAAGATTCTAAACGCTCAGCCATATCATTAAAACCTACAATTAAATCTCCCAATTCACCATCAAAACTTAAATCTATTCTCTGACTAAAGTTACCAGAGGAAATATTTTTAAGACCTAATAATAATTGTTTAATAGGCTCCGTTAAAGTCAATATATTAAACGCTATGCCAATTATAACCATAAGCCAAATAGAAACAAAAATAGACATACTAACGCCTCTAATTAATCTTGAAGATGAAACAAGAATCGGATTTAGATTTATACCTAAATCAAGACTTCCAAAATTTTTACCATTTTTTGTTAAAGGTATAGTTATATCTATAATATAATTGTTAAATATACTATTATATTTTACTAATGGAATACCAAAAAAAAAATTTTGTGTTTCAAGTTGAAATAGATTTCTATGTAGCTGCAATAAACTTTGAACCTTATTATTGTAAATAGGCAAACTAAAAAACAAACTTCCATCTGTATGAAATAATAAAATATATCTAATACTAGATGTATTTAAATAAATTTTTTCTACAAAACTAGCAAGTTCTTGCTTATTATTAGTCTCTACAAAATCTATTATATTTGATGCAAATAATGTACCTAAATCTTGACAAAAACGAGTATCTGTGATTATTGAATCTTCTTGAATAATAGTTAAAGAACAGAATGTTAAACCACTCATAACTAATGACACCAATAATGTCATAAATACCATAACACGTGTTTTCAAATTAGTATTATACCACCACCTAGAAACATGTGAAATAAATTTCATATATATCATAATCATATAATTTTTAAAGAACTACCTAAATCACTAAACATATAATAAGAAAGTAAAAAATTGAAAATAAATATAGATAATAAAGATAAAACAACCGATGAAGTAGTAAATTTTCCTACGCCTTTGGCACCACCTTTGGCCAGTAGTCCCCATAAACAACTAATAACAGATATCAGCAAACCAAAAAACATTGACTTAAAAGAGGATTTGAATAAATCAAGCAATAATAGAGAAGAAAAAATAGAATTAAAGAAAATACTAGGCGTAATAGAATATAAAGTAAAACAAACAAATGCACTACTAGCTAAACTTGTTATAAAAGAAAGAAAATTTAAAGCAGGCAATAATAAAATACAAGAAAGGATTCTAGGAATAATTAAATAAAATAAAGGATCTGTATTTAATACATATAAAGCATCAATTTGTTGAGTGACTTTCATAGTGGCTAATTCAGCAGTAAAACATGAACCAATACGTCCAATAATAATAATAGAAGTCAAAACAGGAGATAATTCACGAAGAAAAGCCATATTTACAACTGCACCTATCAAAGCTGTAGCATTCAAATAAAGAAATTCTTTAGCTATTTGTAAAGTAAATACAATACTTACAAAAAAAGCTGTTATTAAACTTATAGTTAAAGATTCTGGACCAACTATAAACATTATCTCTAACAGAATTTTAAGTTCTAAATCTGATGCTTTATAATTTATTATTTGATAATAAATTGCTTTACTAATATTGACAAAATATTTATATAAATAAATACTCAAATGAAAAACCATTTATATACTTAATTTACTTCAACTATATAAAATAACAAAAAATATTATATTGCATAAATAAAAAGTTTAGACTAGAATTAAATCATAAGGGCGGTTAGCTCAGTGGTAGAGCGCCTGCCTTACAAGCAGGTGGTCACTGGTTCAAATCCAGTACCGCCCAATCAAATAACATTAATAAAACATAACTGGGCTCATCGTCTAAGGGATTAGGACAGAGACCTTCTAAGTCTCTAATGTAGGTTCGAATCCTACTGAGCCTATTCAGTAAAATGTTTAAAATGTCAATAAAAAATTGATTCGACGACTTGTTTCACTTTAGAACCAGAATCAACTGTTTCTAAAGGATCTTTACGAAGTCTATGACGTAAACATAAAATAATTACTTTTTTAATATCTTCTACTTCGACATTTTCCCGTGAATTATAAGCAGCATATGCTTTAGCAGCTCTATTAGTAACAATATCACCACGTAAACCATCTACGTCTAATTCACCACAAACCTCCGAAATCTTAACTCTCAAATCATAATCAATAGTTGTTTTAGGTAATATTCTTTGAGCATTAATAATATTACTTTTTAACTTATTTTGCTGATCTTTAAATTCAGTTAAACACGACTGAGGATTACTATCAAACTTGTTACGCTGCTCAACAATTTTAACTCTTAACGAAGGTTCTCTAACTGTACGAATCTCAGCATGCATACCAAATCTATCTAATAATTGAGGCCTTAGTTCACCTTCTTCAGGATTACCAGAACCAACAAGAACAAATCTAGAAGGATGACGAATAGAAATACCTTCTCGTTCAACAGTATTCCAACCTGATGCTGCAGAATCAAGCAATATATCAACTAAATGATCATCTAAAAGATTAACTTCATCTACATATAGAATACCTCTATTAGCTTTTGCTAATAAACCAGGCTCAAAAGTTTTAATACCTTCAGTCAATGCTTTTTCAATATCAATTGTACCACAAACTCTATCCTCTGTAGCTCCCAAAGGTAAATCAATCATGGGAACTTTAGTAAAAACAGTATTAATATTTTTTCCTTCATATAATTTTTGCTTTACTGCATCTGTCATTAACTCAGAATCAGAAATATGTGAATTACAAATATCATCTTCAACTACTTCTATTTTAGGTAATAAATCAGCTATCGCTCTAATTGTAGTTGATTTACCTGTACCACGATCTCCCATGATCATTACACCACCTATTTTAGGATCTATTACATTAAGAATTAATGCTAATTTCATTTCTTCTTGGCCAACTATAGCAGTAAAAGGAAAAATTGGTCTTGTTATATTTTTTGCAATACTCACGATAATAATTATATTATTCTTAAAAATAAAAAGTAAAAAAATAAGTAACAATAAAGAAGATGTAACGCCTTATTGAAAAGCTACATCTTCAAATATTGATCTTGATCAAATTCAAAACTCACTATTGGTATAAATTTGTACCTATCTGTATTGCAAGCACAGCTGAAACCAAAGCAAAAAGTAGAGCTACAAAAATTTGGCTATCACTAATCATAATAATCCTCAATAATCTATAATTATATAATATTTTCTATTTATTAGATATTATACATTAAACAATATTTATAATTATAGGAAGTAAATAAAATAAAGTATTAATAATAAAACAAATATAAGATTAAAGATATAAATTTATTAAAGTACAAGTGTCAAGAATGATTATTGATACTATTATGATGCTAATCTCACTTTACCTAATTTAGCCCATTCTTGCATAGACTCTATTTTAACATGATCTGTAAATGCTAAAGGTATAATATCAGAAATAGCATTAATAATATCATTATTATTAAAATCTCGTTTTTCATAAAAAGCATTATTCATTGCTTCTATAATAGACTGTTGTATTTCCGAACCAGAAAAACTTTTAGTTAATTTACTTAACTGGTCAATATTATACTGTTTCCATGTTAATGGCCTTACTTTCATGAGATGAATTTGAAAAATCATTTCTCTCTCTTGTAAATTAGGCAAATTTAAAAAAAATACTTCATCAAATCGACCTTTTCTTAACATCTCAGATGGTAATGATAACGCATCATTAGCTGTAGCAACTACAAACACTTGCTTTGTTTTTTCAGATAACCAAGTCAATAAAGTACTTAAAACTCTATTGCTAGTTCCACTATCACCATTATTAGTAAAACGATTAAATGCTTTATCTATTTCGTCTATCCACAAAACACAAGGGGAAAGATCTTCTGACAGCTTAATTACTTTTCTAATGTTTTTTTCAGATTCACCAACAATACCACCAAAAATTTTACCAACATCCAATCTAAACAAGGGTAAATTCCAATGTTGAGCTATAACTTTAGCACTCAAAGATTTACCTGTACCTTGAATACCAACTAACAATAAACCTTTAGGAATAGGCAGTCCATAACTTTGAGCCTGCTTTGAAAAAGCATTAGATCTTTTCTGCAACCATTGCTTTAAAAAAAATAAACCACCAATGTCTTGTATTGTATTACTAACGGAACAAAAATGTAAAATATCCGTTTGTTTTATAAACTGTTTTTTTTCTTCAGTAATAAGATGAAGAATATAAGATGTAGATTTTTGTGTAAAAACTAATTTAGCTATCAATTTTCTAATAAAATCCATTGACATTCCTCTGCAAGCAAATGCTAAATTATCAAGATCCAATTTATACTTTATATTAAGCACACTAAATAAACGTTCTAATTCTGAACTAATCTCTACTATATTAGGCTTAGGAAACTCTAGCAAAGAAATCCTATCCTTAAGAAGAATAGGAATACTAACTTCAGAGGAAACTATGATAATATTAAAATTAATATTCTTTAATTTTATTGATAGGTTTTTTATTTTACGAATTATACTAATATCATTCATGAATAAATGAAAATCTTTTAAGATAAAGACTTTCGTGAGACTAAAATCTAAAGTTTCAATAAACTCTAAAGCAGCTAAAGGATTACGTTTAGCATGACCTAAATAGTTAGGATTACTTGTATATCCATCTATAAAATCCCAAGAATAAATATTGCTATTAAATTGTTGACATACCAACTTACTAATTACATATTCTAATCTTTCTTCTTCATTTGTTAAAATATAGATTAATAAATGTCTTGATGATATTAATAACTTTAATTTTTGCTCAAAACGCATACTCTCTTAATATATAATTCAATAAATAAATCCATTATCTCAAACTAAAATATTTAGACATTAATTTTCTTTCTTCCCTTTCTACGTTTTTTATTTAGAATACGTCTACCGCTTGAAGTTTTCATTCTTGCTCTAAAACCAGATTTTCTGATTCTTTTACGATTACTACCTTGTAAAGTACTTTTACTCATATATAAATAAAACCAAAAATGTATAATAATATTTTATAAGACAATAATTAATAATAAAGTTTATTCCGACCATTCACATAATACCATAATGATAAAGATATATTTAAACTTGTTAATACTAATTTTATCTACTGCTTGCCTTATAACAACCCTTGAAATATATAGAACTTTCAAAAACTATAGTTTTTTATACTTGAAAAGTAACAAAAATCACAATGAATTTGTTGAGTTATTACAAGTTCATATCAGACAAAAAAATTGGCTAGCTTGTATTTTAGAAATAGAAGAAAAAATTAAACAAGAAGAGAACTTACAAATAGAATATTATAATATTATAGGATATTGTTACTATTCAATAAACATATACAACCTCGCTGATTATTACTATCAAAAAGCCTTATATAAAGAATCCAACAACATAATTACACTATTAAGCTTAGGTAAAATCTATACAATTACCAAAAAATACCAAAAAGCTTACAGTACTTATTATAGAGTTAACATGATAAAACCAAGCAATATAGCGCAAAAAAAACTCAAAAAATTAGAAAAATATTTAGAATCGGGATAGCAGGATTTGAACCTGCGACATCCTGCTCCCAAAGCAGGCGCGCTACCAAACTGCGCTATATCCCGCATAATTAATATAATAAAAATTATATAATATAATAAACTTTATGTCTACTATTACAAAATATTACCTTGGATACCAAAACATACCTTTTACACCATCAGGATCTGCAATAAAACCTACATTATGATAAAAACTTACAACATGAGGGTCCGCAAATAATGTAATAGTACTAATATCAGCATATCTTAACTCAACTATAAGTTGATTCATTAATATTTTGCCTAATCCTTTTCCTTGAAAATCTGGATGAATAACAACATCCCATATAGTAGCATGAAATACCGCATCAGATGTGGCTCGAGCAAAACCTATTAATTTTTTATATCGATCTTTTTTATAAAAAAGACATATTGTAATAAAACTATGATCAATGGCAGCTTTTACTTTTTTCAATGGTCTACGTACCCATCCAACTGCATCACATAATTGTTCTAGTTCATATAAATTAATGTTTTTCTCTGTAGTTAAATAAATATCTACAAACTCACCATTGTTTTCTAAGTGCTCTACTAATATAATATCTTTCAGCGAAGACTTAATATCTATACTATTATCTCCTTCAAAAGTAGGATTAACTTTAAAAAATTTTTTCCAAAAAGTCATAATGATATTATTATTTTCACAAAATTTACAATAAATACTTATAATTATTACTTATAAAACATTTCAATTAAATTTTGTAATTCAAATTTTCAATAAATGTTACTATGTGTATAAAAAAATGTATTTATAAGCTATTGTTTACAATATAAACAATTATCATATATTACTTCATATATAACCCTTTGTTATATTAAAAATTATTGCATAAGGAAGAAAATTTAAATTATGAAACAAATATTTATCACTATATGGATGATTACATTAATAACATTGACAAGACCTATCAATACATTTGCAGAAATCTCTAATTTACAACCCTGTAAAAACTCTCCAGCATTCGCTAAAAGACTAAACAATAGCATTAAAAAACTTGAAAACAGAATGCAAAAATATGACCCTACAACACCACCCGCTCTAGCAATTCAAGAACAAATTAAAAAAACACAAATAAGATTCGATAAATACAGTCAATCAAATATATTATGCGGAACAGATGGATTACCTCATCTAATAACTGATGGACGATGGAATCATGCAGGTGAATTTATGGCCCCTGGTCTTTTATTCATATATATTACGGGATGGATAGGATGGATAGGAAGAAAATATATACAAGAAATTTCTACAACTAACAAACCTACCGAAAAAGAAATAATTCTTGACGTGCCTCTTGCACTTAAATTCTCCGTTTCTGGATTTACATGGCCATTGGAGGCAATCAAGGAGTTTACAAGTGGACAATTATTGGCTAATGATAACGACATTACTGTATCACCACGCTAAATAAATAAGATTACAAATATCAATAAAGGAAATTTATGAATAAAAACTTATTAACATATCTATCGACAATCCCAGTAATAGGAGCTATCTGGATTACATTTACAGCTGGCTTTATCATTGAAATCAATCGTTTCTTTCCAGACATTTTATTCTTTTCATTATAAGATCATAATATAACTAACAAGCTATATATCATAAGCTTGTTTTTTTTTATTTTACTGATTATTTTTTATTAATATTTTTAATATTAATAAGATAATTTATAAAAAGTAACATGAGTTTAGTTAGTCAAATAATTCTAGAAGCTGATAATGAACTAAGATATCCTAACATAGGTGAATTGCAATCTATACAAGACTATTTGATAACAGGCGAAAAAAGAATACAAGTAAGCAGAAAATTACGCGATAAAGAACAAGAAATTATACAAACAGCTAGTAAAAATATTTTTCAAATTCACCCAGAATATATTGCACCAGGTGGTAATGCAGAAGGAGCACGTAAAAGATCTTTATGTCTAAGAGACTATGGATGGTATTTAAGACTAATTACTTATGGTATTTTAGCAAGTGACAAAACATCTATCGAAAACATAGGAATTATCGGTGTAAGAGAAATGTATAATTCATTGGGTGTACCAATCTTAGGTATGATAGATGCTATTGAATGCTTAAAAAAAGCAACTATAGAAACACTAAATAATGATGAAAGTGAATTAATATGTCCTTATTTTGACTTTATTATACAAGGTATGTCACAATAAATATCAAACAAAAAATAGTTGATTAAAAAACATCTGTAATGTTATAATTATAATATACTCGGAAAATTACACAAGTAATAGCTAAAATTTGTCAGAACTGGAAAGTAGCAGCAATCAAGCTAAATTACACAGGTAAATTTTCCGGGTTTTACTATTTGATATATAATCAAGAAGAAAATATCAAATATTAATTTAAGATTCAGTTAAAAATAAAAGCCTAACTGAAAAATAAAATAAAAATATGAATATTGATCTTAAATATTCAATGTAAAATATTGATTTTTTATAATTCAACTGAATTTTAAAAGTAATATGGTATTATCAATTCTACAAGGAGCAAGAATTCTTGCAACAGGCTCTGCCGTTCCAGACTTGTGCATAAAGAATGAAGAATTAAGCCAAATAGTTGACACATCAAATGAATGGATTATTAATCGTACCGGCATACAAGAAAGAAGAATATTACATAAAAAAGAAGAATCTATCATAACTTTAGCTTCTCTAGCATCAATCAAAGCATTAAAAAGTGCTTCAATGAACCCATTAGAAATAGACTTAATAATACTAGCAACATCTAGCCCTAACGATCTTTTTGGAAGTGCAGCACAAGTTCAAGCAGCGATTGGAGCCCATAATGCTGTTGCCTTTGACTTAACCGCAGCATGCTCAGGCTTTGTATTAGGCGTTATCACTGCAGCACAATTTATACAAAATGGTAGTTATCACAATATTCTTGTTATTGGTGCAGATGTTTTATCTAAATGGATAGACTGGTCTGATAGAAATACATGTATTTTATTTGGCGATGGTGCAGGTGCAGTCATTATACAGTCATGTCCTAAAGAAGATAATGGTATACTTGGTTTTCAACTTAACACAAATGGAAAAGAAGCACACCAATTATCTATACCCTATAAAAAAAATTATATAGTTAAGACAAACAATGACATACTAAACATTAATCAAGGTCAATTTAAACACTTAAATATGAATGGAAAAGAAGTTTATAAATTCGCAGTATCTCAAGTTCCTATTAGCATATCAAAATGCTTAAAATCACTCAATATATTACCCGAAAATATACAATGGCTTCTATTACATCAAGCAAATAAACGAATTTTACATGCTGTGGCTAATAGATTATCAATAAACTTTAGTAAAATCATCTCTAACTTAAATAAATATGGTAATACATCCGCAGCATCCATTCCACTTGCTTTAGATGAAGCACTAAAAGATAAAAAAATCAAAAAAGACGATATTATAGTTATATCAGGTTTTGGTGCTGGACTTACGTGGGGAACAGTAGTAATACAATGGAAATGTTAATAAGTAAGTAAAAGATTTAAAACTCATATACAAATTAGCTTTAAAATATTGGTATATAGTCAATAAAAATATAATAATATATGTAAATAAAGATTAAATTATAAAAGTTTATTGATTAATAAATTAATCTTTATCTTTAAAATATATAAACAAGGATTTAATATGACATCATCTTTATCTAGTTTTTTAAATAGCTTAATTTTAGGCGCACTTATTGTAGTTATACCTATTACCCTAGCATTATTATTTGTAAGTCAAAAAGATAAAACATTAAGAAATTAAAATATATCTAAGGAGAACATAGAAGTCAAATTTTTTGATAGATATGTCATCTCCTTAAATTAAAAAAAAATAAAACTTTTATTCTATATTATACTTATATCAAAAATTATGTCTTTATCTGAATGGCTAGCTATAAAAAAAAATATATCTATTAAAAATAATATAAAAAAGATATCTTCAGAAATTCCTGAAGGTTTATGGATCAAATGCAATAGTTGCGGATTACTAATGTACTATAAAAACTTACATAAAAATCAAAAAGTATGTCCAGAATGTCAAAATCATTTTCCTACTTCTAGCTATGATCGCATTGAACAAATAATTGATAAAGATACTTGGCTACCTATTAATGATAATCTTGCATCCACAGATCCGCTCGGCTTTTATGATAAAAAACTTTATGAGAAAAGACTTCATGATATGCAAATTAAAACAGGCTTATTAGACGCAGTACAGACTGGCATAGGCAAGATAAAAAATATTAGCATAGCATTTGGTATTATGGATTTTCGTTTTATGGGTGGTAGCATGGGATCTGTAGTAGGAGAGAAATTAACAAGATTAATTGAAAAAGCAACTCACATGAAAAAACCCGTTGTCATACTTTGTGCTTCAGGAGGTGCTAGAATGCAAGAAGGCATGCTTAGTCTAATGCAAATGGCAAAAATATCTTCTGCCTTACAAAAACATCAACAAGCAGGACTACTTTATGTTCCTATTTTAACTTCTCCAACAACAGGTGGAGTAACTGCCAGTTTTGCTATGCTAGGAGATATCATAATAGCAGAACCACATGCTCTTATAGCATTTGCCGGTAGAAGAGTTATAGAACAAACTATAAGAGAAGATTTACCTAAAAACTTTCAAACTTCTGAATATCTTTTTAAACATGGTTTTATTGATCTAATTATTCCAAGAAAAAAATTAAGAAATACCTTACATCAAATACTATCTTTTTACTACAGTGAATACGAATAAATATATAATAATATTAAGAAAACTTGATTAAAGATATTTACTTTAAAAGTAACACTACAATAACTATAATTAAATAATTAATTTTAATTACTATTGATAAAAAAATCAAAAAATATATACTTTACAAGTATTTTTTAATTTGTTTATTTATTATAAATATTATTACGAAAAATATTAAACACTATTTAGATATAATTATGAAACAACAACGTATTTGGCCATTTTTTATATTTATCTCTTTAGTTTCTAGTCTATTATGTTTTTCAGCGAACGCAATAGAACTAGACGAAACTACTAGAACTGTACAACTAGAAAATTCTGGTAAAACCACGCTTTTGACTCCAGAGCAAGTTAAAAGAGGAAAAAGGCTTTTCAATAATTCATGTGCTCAATGCCATAATGGAGGAATAACAAAAACAAATCCCAATATTGGTCTTGAACTTGAATCATTAAAACTAGCTACTCCACCAAGAGATAGCATTAATGCTCTAATTGATTATATGAAAGACCCAAAAAGTTATGATGGAGAAACTTCTATTGCAGAATTACATCCTAGCATTAAAAGTGCAGAAATTTTTCCTAAAATGAGAAATTTAACAGATGAAGATTTATTTGCTATTGCAGGTCATATATTAGTACAACCAAAAATAGGAGCAGAAAAATGGGGAGGAGGAAAAATTTATTACTAATAAAAATATTCATCAAAACCTATTAAAATTTTTATATAATATATACTAAAATCATATACTCCCTAGGAGAACATCCAATAATGAAACTTTTATATACATTATTTTTTATTTCTAATATCTTCTTTTGTTCAGGACAATGCTTTGCTGCAGATCTTGAAGCTGGTGAGCAAATTTTTATAGCTAATTGTTCAGCCTGTCATGCAGGAGGCAATAATGCTATTATGCCAGAAAAAACTCTAAAAGAAGACGTACTAGAAAACAATGAAATGAAAAGTGTAGAAGCTATTACTACACAAGTTAAAAATGGCAAAAATGCTATGCCCGCTTTTGGTGGACGTTTAGCAGATGAAGATATAAACAATGTTGCTAATTATGTATTATCACAAGCTGCAAAAGGGTGGTAGATAACTATAATAAATCCTATTATTACTAAAATTATAGATAGTTTAATTAAACTATCTCTTTTACAACTTTACAATATATAAACTAATTCAATCAAAAAAAATGAAGCGTAAGCATTATCCGGCTATACTCTTACTAGAAGATGGTACTAAATACTATGGATGGTCTTTTTCTAATTCTATTAAATCCACCGGTGAAGTAGTATTTAACACAGGTATTACAGGATATCAAGAAATTATGACGGATCCTAGTTATGCGGAACAGATTATTACATTCACATACCCAGAAATTGGTAATACTGGAATAAATGAAGAAGACAATGAAGCTAATAAGATATATATAAGAGGTATTATAGCTAAAAATATATCAAACAAACCAAGTAACTGGAGGCAAAAAAAAAATCTTATAGACTATTTAATACAAAAAAAAATTCCTCATATATTTGGAATAGATACACGTGCATTAACAAAACATTTAAGACATTATGGTGTAATGAATGGATGCATTACAGATAATATACTCAATACTGAAATGATACAAGCAATAATTGAAAATACCTCTAAAATGACAGAAAATAGATTAGTTAATAAAGTAACAACTAAAAGACTATATCCATTTCTACTAACTAATAAAAACTCTGGAATATATTCTCACCTAAATCAGAAAACTCCGTTTGAAAATCACTACTTATTTCATATTGCAGTAATTGATTTAGGTGTTAAAAATAATATATTATCACGATTAATAAACTATAACTGCAAAATAACTGTATTACCAGCTAACAGCAATTATTACACAATTAAACAACTACAAGTTGATGGAATATTATTATCCAATGGACCGGGTGATCCATCATCTATGACTGATATTATTAATAACGTAAAAAATATTATTGATTTTTGCAATATACCTATTTTTGGCATATGTATGGGCCACCAAATTCTAAGTCTAGCACTTGGTGCTGAAACATTCAAATTAAAATTTGGACACAGAGGTATTAATCATCCAGCAGGCATGAATCAACAAGCTGAAATCACTAGTCAAAACCATGGATTTGCAGTTAAATTAAACTCATCATTGAACAAAAAATTAGCAATTAGTCATTTCAATTTAAATGATTCTACTGTAGCAGGAATTATACATAAAAATAGACCCATCTTTTCTGTACAATATCATCCAGAAGCAAGTCCAGGTCCACATGATTCAGACTATTTATTTAAACACTTTATATACCTAATAGAACAATCAAAGATCAATCATTAACACACATTAATTTGTCCAAGCTGTATGATGAAATAAAGCAGACAAAACTTGTACACCTCGTAATTGATTAAATAAAGGTAAGTGCCCAGAAGGAGCATTTAAAGTCCAATTAAATTCATTCGGATAACGAAGTGGTTGACTTTTATAAGTCCAACCTATATTTTGCCATAATCTATTCCAATTACAATTATTAGCCAACCATATCTGTCTTTGCTTAGAAAAACCAAACTTTTCCATAGAATATACTCTCCATAATAAATCTATCATTAATAAATCATCTGAAGGTATCTTGTATACATCTGTAAAATATAACCAATTTCTTTTATCATGATCATCCAGGCCCACTAACTTACATAATTTTTTATGTGTTAAACGATCTGCCTCTTGATAGTGATAATTTTGTAATAAACTTTGTAAATCTCTATAATCCAAATCAAATGATGGTTCAAGTTCAATTAAACCATTAGGAAAATAATTTCTTAAACCTTGCTGAATTATATGAAACTTAGAAGGATGAAGAATTTGAAACAAAGCACCATCTAAACAAGATATATTGACATTTATAAGTATACGACGACGTATTAGTAAATCTAATAAAGCTTCTTGACCTACTAAACCATAAGAAAAAATTTCTTGAATTAGACTTAATTGTTTTTTTAATGAAGTATTAAGTTCTAATTTATTGATTTTTTTTGAAATTTCTAGATTACTATTTAGCTTTTGACTCATTTGTAAAAAATAAAGAATAAAGAATACATATAAACATTATAATCATAACTATCTGAAAACATTAAACTATAATAAATAATCGAGCAATATATCTTGCAATATAAATTATTTATAACCATTATAAACACTGCTTAGTATAAAACGTATACAAAATATTACACTATTACCGAAAAAACTTACTAAAACGTATAACAAAATTTTACTTATAACAAAAACAAATTTTTCTACTTGAGGAACTATTAAATCTTGTATTTCGACTAAACAAAATATGACCAATTGCCATTTAGAAAGCAAATAAACATCATCTAATCTAGAAACATAAATATATTTTACAACGAGACCAGAAGAACCTAATAACCATACTTTATATCTAGAATTATAAATATATTTAGGCTGATTAATATATAATTGAATAACATTCTGAATTAACAAAGTATTAAGAAATAAAGCAATAGATCTAATCGAAAAATAAGAAATATTAGATAGTTTATTATTTTTTATAAAATCAATAATATTAAATAAAGAATTCATCTTACTAACAATACAATATATAACTGCATCACTTACTTGAACGAGTAAATTTTCAAATAAAATATATACATGACTTATAGGTGTTTTCTCATAATCAAAAACAAAAACTCGACTCTGCATTTTAGAAGAACCATGTGTCATATAAATTAACAAATACTCAATAATTATATGATATTCATTCATAATATTTTTTAAATATACGGAAAAGTCAGTGGAAAAGTCATCGTAATGATATTTTGAATTAGGTACAAATTTCTTCAAAGATTTATAAATTAAATCAAACAAAATTTTAGAACTCAACAACTTAAGACTTTCAATTGTTAAATCTAATGCAATAACATCCAAAATGATTATCTCTAGTTCTATCAAAACATTAGAAAATAATCTTTGTTTATTATTATTATCTAATAAATCAATATATAACATGCAATTTGTACTATTTGATAAATTATAATATATTTTTTGTCGTGTATTATAGAATAAACTTACAACTTGTTTATTTAATTCAAGACTTTGATAATGTGGCCAATATTCAATCATAATTTTAATAAGATTCTAATAACCAATTTTACACATACTTCAACAATCTATCATAACATATATAATTTTCTATATATTATTCATTTATTATAAAAAACATATTAAATTGATTAATTTAATACTATAATAAATATGAAATCAACAACTAATATTAAGTTAATTACTCATATGAATAACTATTATTTTGCTATTGCAAGCAAAAAATTTTTGGCTGAAGAAGAACCTATTGAAGAAATTTTAAGAGAAAGAACAAATTATTACTTAAATAATAAAAAAAAAATAGACTTTTGGTTTGTTAATAACCCCTCATTTATTTATAAACCAGAATTTAAAGATCTGAAAAATAAAATTAATAGCACACCTGCTGCTATAGTATCTTTAGACAAAGACTTTATTGAATGGATAAAACTAAGAATAAGCTTTGTATTGACAGGAGAATTCAAATCTAAATCTTTATAAAAAAATAACTACTGAATCTTCAACCTTCAATAAAAATTTTATCTTGCGCAGGTGTCACAAATAAAGTTAAAATTTCTTGACTAAAAGTTTCAGCTGCTTTAGATTTATACCTATTAGGATTTACAATAATAGACAACATTCTTTTAATAGTTACATTCTTAATTCTTGCCCAATGCAATATACCTAACTCTAATTCTTTTGCAATTGCAGAAACTGATACAAAAGCAGCACCCAAACCAGATTGTACCGCGTTTTTTATAGCTTCTATAGAATTTAATTCCATTTCTATCTTAAATCTACTACTGTCTATATCATGCTGATTTAATACTTTATCAATTACCTTTCGAATCGTAGACTCAGTATCTAAAGCAATAAATCTTAAATGATATAAATCTTCTTTTTGTATATCAGATAATTTAGAGAATGTATGAGAAGTTGGTAAAATCAATGCTAATTCATCTTCAGCATAAGAAGTTACCTGCAAGACATCTTTCAATTCACTAGGTACTTCTCCACCAATCACAGCTAAATCAATCTGTCCATTTGCAACACTCCAGGATATGAGTCTTGTAGAATGTACTTGTAACTGAACATTGACTTGAGGATATCTTTGTCGAAATAAACCTATTAATCTCGGCATTAAATAAGTTCCAGTAGTTTGACTAGCACCAATTACAAGTGTACCTCCTTGCAAATTTTGTACATCCTCTAAAGCACGACAAGTTTCTTCACACAAAGCAAGAATTCTATTACCATACCTAAGCAATAAATTACCAGCTTCTGTTAACTTTGCTTGTTTATTAGTTCTTTCAAATAAAGGAATACCTAATTGCTTTTCTAAGTTTTGAATCTGTAAACTAATAGCAGGCTGAGATACATACAAACTATCCGCTGCACGTTTAAAACTACCTTCTTTAATAATAGCTTTCAAAATTCTTAATTGATCTAAATTAAAAGGTAAATCTTGCATATATAATAATAAATCATAAAAAAATATAGAATTTACATAAATATTATATAACTATTATAATTAATATAAAACTCTTATATTAATTTTAAATTAAAATCTCTAATTAATTATACATTAATATAACATTATCTAAAAAATCGTATTAATCATTTAATTACAATTATAATATAATTTAGTTATTCACGAATTTTAGGAAAACACTTATGGATATACGATTAATTATAGTATTAATACCATTATTAGCAGCTGGTTCTTGGGCTTTATATAATATTGGCAGAGTTGCAATACAACAATTTCGCAGTATGTAATCTAACGAATACAAAAAAATATTAGAAATATCATTAATAAAGAATACAAAAATATATAATATTTTGTATTCCTTAAATATAATCAAAAACTTATAATAAAAAATTTAAATTTTTTCAAAAGCAATACAATTATGGCTGTTCCTAAAAAAAGAACTTCAAAATCAAAATCAAAATCACGAAAAGCAAATTGGAAACACAAAGCTTATTATAAAAGTCAAAAAGCTCTTTCTCTAGCAAAATCATTAATTAATGGAAAAAACAGTAATTTCATCTATATTGATAGTAACAATCGTAGTGAAAATAACATATAAAATAAAAAAATACAAGGTGAAAATTATAAATTTAACTCGTAATCACCCATCTATTATAAATATAAAAGCAAGTTTTATTTTAAATTTTCAATATTCAAAAGATATTTGGATATTAAATTGTAGTCAAGGGTGTCAACACTTAATAGAAAAAAAAAATTAAAAATTAATCAAATATCTAATATAATTATTACAGAAAAAAATATTGAGAATATATCTGGATTATTAGGACTTCTATCTAGCTTAAGCCTCATTAATAGAAAAAAAAAATTAAACATATATATATCTAAAGGAATAGAAAAATACATAGTTTTAGGCAAAAAATATGCCAAAACTAATTTTGGCTATTGTATATGCTTGCATATATTAAAAACAGGTTTGATAATCAAAAATCAAGAATATCAAATTTATACATTTAACAATAAATTAAATTTCGAATTTTTACTTACTGCAAAAAACAAATATGGACAATTCAAGTTAAATAAAGCTCAAAAATTTCAATTTCCTGTAGGCCCAATATATGGAAAATTAAAAAATGGCTATAGCTTCTTATTGCCTGATGGGATTATTATAGAAGGATACAAATTTACAAAAATCCATTATTCAGGAATCAAGAATAGCATCTTAATCAATAAATACCACACTAGAAACAGTATAGAAATTAGCTATAAATCAAAAATCATAGAACATAAATTTATAGTATAATTATAAATAAAGAAGTTAGAAATAATATAGAATTAACTTTTTAATATTTTTACAAAAATTAATATGAATTACGCCATTATTGAAGCAAGCGGCAAGCAATTATGGATTGAAGAAGGAAAATTTTACGACCTTAATTATATTCCAAGTGAACCAGGAGACTTAATTCACCTAAATAAAATATTATTAGTAAATGACAATAATAAAGTACAAATAGGAAATCCATGCCTTAAATCAATCAGAATAAAAGCAAAAATCTTAAGACATGTAAAAGGCAAAAAAATAACTGTTTTTAAAATAAAACCGAAAAAGAATAATAAATCAAAAAAAGGACATAGACAAAAACTTACGAGATTATTAATACAAAAAATCTTAACATAACATATAATTAGTAAAAAACTATGGCGCATAAAAAAGGAAGTGGAAGTACTAAAAATGGTAGAGATTCAAATTCAAAGAGACTAGGAGTAAAAAAATACGGAGGAGAAAATATTACTAAAGGATCTATCATTATAAGACAAAGAGGGAGTAAATTTAAGGCTGGACAAAATGTAAAAATGAGTAAAGATTATACTATATTCGCAACTATTGATGGCATAGTTCAATTTCAAAATATACAAAAAAAAGTTAAAAGAGTAAATGTGGTTAACAAGAATCATAAAAATTAACAAATTAATCTTATGAAAAACAAATTATAAATATCTAAAAACAAAGTTTTATGCAAATTTATTTTTTCTATAAATCTTAGAAGCTATATATTAAAAATGGTAAAAAAAATAATAATATCACGTTTTAATAATATAGCAGCTATTTTACAAAATAATAAAATACAAGAAATTATCCCTATAAATAAAACGTACCAAGTTAATGATATCTATATAGGTATAGTCCAAAAAATTTTTTCTAGTATCAATGCAGCTTTTATCAAAATAAGTAACCATGGAAAAAGTGGCTTTATACATGTAAACGATATTAAATATTTAAAAAAAAATAGATATGTAAATCATATTAACGATATACTTACAATCAATCAAAAAATTTTAGTTCAAATAATCAAAGAACCTACTCCAAACAAAGGACCTAGATTAACAACTAACATTAACTTATATGGCAAATACACTGTATTAATGCCTTTCTGTAATACAATATATATCTCACATAAAATATATGATCATAATGAACGTATTCATTTACATTCATTAGCTATTCTTTTGAAACCATCTATGATGGGAATATTAATAAGATCTTCTTCAGAAGGAAAAACAACTAAAGCAATAATAGATGACTTAAATTATTTAAAAAAACAATGGTACTCAATAGAAAAAATCACTTTATGTTCACCTAGTCCTAACCTAATCTATAAAGAAAAAAATTTAATTCAAAAGATCATTAGAGATTACTATAAATTTAATTTTGATAATATTATAATAGACTCAGAAGATGGGCTACAACAAATTCAATACTGTATACAGAAATGGAATTGTAAAAAAAGCACTAGAATACAATTATACAAAAAAAATGAATGTATTTTAGAATACTTTGATATTATCAAAAATATATCAAAAGCATTACAAACAAAAGTAAAACTCTCTTCTGGCGGTCATTTGATTATAGAAAGCAATGAAGCTTTAACTGTTATAGATGTAAATTCTGGATCTTTTAATAAGTCGGATAACTCTAAAGAAGCTATTTTAAGAACAAACTTTTATGCAGCTATTGAAATCGCATATCAATTACAAATACGTAACATTAATGGAGTAATCATTGTCGACTTTATAGATATGCTATCACAACAAGATCAATTACAGCTACTTGAACATTTCACAAAATTACTACAATTAGACTATGCAAAACCACAAATAGTACAACTATCTGAACTAGGATTAGTTGAATTAACAAGAAGGAGAAGAAGACAAAGCTTACAAGAACTATTTAACAATGAAAAAAATACATATTTACAAATATATCAGACTTATTATCCTAAACAAAATAAAACGAATGTAAATATCTCTAAATATTTAAAAAATAAAAATATTCAATCTTTATTTTTTAATAAAAAATTTAAAAAAAGAATTATAACAAACTATAAAAGTAAAAATCATACAACAGATTTATTTTTTAAAGACTTTATTTATTTCAATAACAAACACACAATACATTTATTAAATCCTAAAAAAAACTATATAATTCCGTTTATTATCTACTCTATCACTTTTAAAAAAAAATAAAGAAGCAAAAAACATTTGTCAAAATATATTTTTTTTGCTTCTTTATTTTTAATTAACAATATTAATTCTTATATTCAAGAATTAATAACTATCCATTAATAGCTGGAGCTACTAAGGCTACAGGTAAAGACTGACCTGAAGCTAAGTCTAATGGGAAGTTATGAGCATTACGTTCGTGCATTACTTCCATACCTAAGTTAGCTCTGTTAAGGATATCCGCCCAAGTATTAATTACACGACCTTGACTATCAACAACAGATTGGTTGAAGTTAAAACCATTTAAGTTAAAAGCCATTGTACTAACAGACATAGCTGTGAACCAGATACCTACTACAGGCCATAAACCTAAGAAAAAGTGTAAGGCACGAGAATTGTTGAAACTAGCATATTGGAAAATTAAACGCCCAAAGTAACCATGAGCTGCAACAATATTATAAGTTTCTTCTTCTTGACCAAACTTATAACCATTATTAGCTGATTCATTTTCAGTTGTTTCACGAATTAAACTAGAAGTTACTAGAGAACCGTGCATTGCACTGAATAAAGAACCACCAAATACACCTGCAACACCTAGTTGGTGGAAAGGATGCATTAGAATGTTATGTTCAGCTTGGAATACAAGCATAAAGTTGAATGTACCAGAGATACCTAAAGGCATACCATCAGAGAAGCTTCCTTGACCTATAGGGTAAACAAGGAATACTGCTGCTGCTGCCGCTACAGGTGCTGTAAAAGCAACTGAGATCCAAGGACGCATACCAAGACGGTAGCTTAGTTCCCATTCACGACCAATGTAGCATGATACTCCTAATAAAAAGTGCAGTACAATTAATTGATATGGACCACCATTATATAGCCATTCATCCAAAGAAGCAGCTTCCCAAATAGGGTAGAAATGTATACCAATTGCCGCAGAACTAGGAATAACTGCGCCAGAGATAATATTATTTCCATATAATAAAGAACCAGCAACTGGCTCACGGATACCATCAATATCAACTGGAGGTGCAGCAACGAATGCAATGATGAATACTGATGTAGCTGTTAATAACGTAGGAATCATTAGAACACCGAACCAACCAATATATAAACGGTTTTCAGTGCTAGTGATCCAAGTACAAAAACGTTCCCACAGGCTTGCGCTTTCGCGTCTTTCTAAAGTAGCAGTCATAATAATAAAATTGTATTTAGGATAAATTGAGGATGCTTCCCAAGTGTAAAATACTTGTTACCTGTATTATTACAAAAATACTCAGACCTTGTAAAGCCATAATTGTTTAGAAAAATAATAGTTCAGTAAGTCTATTGTACAAAATATTGTTTGTCTTGACCTTTTAATGTATATAAATAAAACTATAATATAATTAGAATAAAAATATTTAATAGAAATACATTTATTCTAACAATTACCATGATCAATAATTTATTTAGTACAAAAACAATAAAATGTCACATCTAAGTCGTATCAAAACATCCCTTATCGATAAAAAAATATTAACCAAAACATTACAAGATTTAAATTTTACATATAAAAACACATCTGGAAATAATACAAATAATGATAGAATTAATTGTGACAATATAACAGTTGAAAAAAATGGCAAAGACTTATTTGTATTTTTTTGGAATGGGAAAGAATATTCACTTTTAGCAGACTTACAATTATGGACAATGAATATACCATATACAAAACTGTTAGAAAAAATAACTCAACAATATTCTTATAATACTATTATTCAAGAAAGCGCGAAGTATGGATTTACAAACATTAATCAAAAAAAACTTGAAGATGGATCTATACAGTTAGTAATTCAAAAATGGAACTAATCAAGAACACACATAGAATATTTATTATATAGTATAAAATTTAAATGCAGACGGAGAGACTCGAACTCTCACAAGAAACTCTCACTAGAACCTAAATCTAGCGTGTCTACCAATTCCACCACGTCTGCTTTTCTAACTTAATAATTTTATACTATATCAATTTTTTTTTCAAAATACAAGCAGTAGAATTATTACGCATTTAACATACAACTTGTAATAATCAGTTTTTTTTGTTATTATCTCATGTATGGATAATATAGTAGTCCTCAGTAGCTCAGCGGTAGAGCGATCGGCTGTTAACCGATTGGTCGTAGGTTCAAATCCTTCCTGAGGAGATTACAAATAATAACTAAACAAATAAAAGTATAAAAAAATGAGCAACTTTATTAATTTTTTAGAAATGAAATCATACTATTTACAGCAAGTACTATATATACTCTTCTATTCAAGACTAAATTACTCTCACTCATATACTTGTATGTTATCATTAATATGTGGTATATTAACTTTTCTTAACCCTTGTTTACTATCTATCCTACCTATTAGCTTATCATCTATACAAAATATAGAAACTCGCAAATATCAAAATGCTCTTATATATGGATTAATAATTAGTAATATAGTAATGATAACAATAATTGCTATATTTACACAATCTTATAACAAAGTCACTATCTATATACCTACACTTTCATCCATGCTAACAATATTTATTGGTCTTAATTTGTTACAATTACTAAAAACAAACTTCTCTTTTCTGAATAGACATTTAAAAATAAATAATAATAAAAACTATTCGATTACAACATTAATTACAGGTTTTACCATAGGAATTAATTCATCAACATGCAGTACACCAACACTAACAACCATTACAATTTGGTTAAATTATTCTTCTAATATACTATGGGGAATATTATATATATTATTTTACCTAATAGGCTATACAATGCCAGTTTTTTTTTCATAAAATTTATATCAAAATATAAAAAAACACATATTATAAATAGTGCTTGGAACTATTTTACACCAACTATAGGTTCTATATTAATTGCCTTAGGTTGTTTTAATTTATTAGATAATATATTTAACCCATAATAATTTCATATAACTAAATAAAATATAAACATGAAGTATTTACAGTATAAAACTTTGAAATGGAAAATTATTAAACAATTAAGTAATTTAAATTTTTCTATAGGACTGCTATTAACTATCAGCACTATTAGTATATTAGGAACAGTTATTGAACAAGATAAAAATATTGAATTTTATCAATTTAATTACCCAATTAAACCTGATATAAGCTATTTAATTAATTGGAAAAATATTTTATACTTTGGTTTAAACCATATATATACAAATTGGTGGTTTATATTACTTATAGCCTTATTCTTCTGTAGTTTAATTACCTGTACCTTTTCACAACAAATGCCAAGCTTACGCAATGCGCGTCAGTGGAAATTTATAACTTATAATAAAAATAAAAATTCTAATATTGATTATTTACCAATAAAATCATTTATTAATATAATTTATAGCTTAAATCAACATAACTATTATGTTTTCCAACGTAATAATAAAATTTATGGATATAAAGGATTAATAGGAAGGCTAGCTCCTATATTTGTTCACATTAGCATTATCATTACTCTTACAGGTAATATGTTAGGGCTTTTTACTGGTTTCATAAGTCAAGAAATCATACCTAAAGGAGAAACATTTCATATACAAAATTTTATCAAATCAGGTAAATATAGTTATTTACCATATAATATCATTGGAAAAATAGACAATTTTTCTATAGAATATAATCCTAATTCTTCTATAAAACAATTTTATTCATCTATATCACTCAAAAATAATAAAAATGAAAATTTAATACAACAAAAAATTTATGTGAATTCCCCCCTCAAATTTCATGGATTAACATTTTATCAAACATCTTGGAATCTAGAAGGGTTAAAAATTCAAATAGACAATAAATTAATACAACAAAAATTACAAGAAATAAAAATCAATAAAATCAGAACATGGATATACAATTTCAATTTTACTAATCATAACTCATTATTTTTTTTAGTGAATGGACTAAATAATAAAATATTGATATATAACTCATCTGGCCAACTATTGCAAAGTATTCAAACAAATGAAACATTCAACATACATGAACATCAAATTACTATTAAAGAAATAATACCTAGTACAGGAATACAAATCAAAACAGATCCTGGAATTCCGATTGTATATCTAGGTTTTTTCATATTAATAATAAGCATAATAACAAGCTACTTATCTTACAATCAAATCTGGATAAATATTGAAAACAACAAAATTAATTTGAAAGGTACTACAAATAGAGGTCAATTAACATTTGAAGAAGAACTCACTCAGATTCAAAAATATTATATACAAGTCACTATTTAATTACATGAATATTTATTAATATAAAAAATTTTCAATAATTTTACGCCCTCCATGAGTCCATAAACTTTCTGGATGAAACTGTATACCTCTTAATAAATTATATTGTCTATGACGACACCCCATAATTATACCATCTTCTGTCCATGCAGTAACTTCAAGTTCATTAGGTAAGTAATTTCTATCAATAACTAAACTATGATAACGAGTTGCCAAAAATGGACTTGGTAGATTTTTAAATATATCTTTTTTATCATGAAAAATCTTACTAATTTTACCATGTACAGGTTCATTCAATTGAATTATATTACCTCCATAAACATAACCAATACTTTGATGACCTAAACATACTCCTAAAATAGGAATTTTATGTGCATAGTAGTAAATTAAATTTAGTAATACACCTCCTATATTAGATGGATTACCTGGACCTGGAGACACAATAATATGGCTGGGATTTAATTTAATAACATCAGTTAAAGACAACTCATCATTTCTTATAACTATAATTTCGTAACCTAGTTCACCAACATATTGAACTAAATTCTGAGTAAAACTATCATAATTATCTATAATTAAAATCATATAATTTTCCTTAAAATTTAAATTGATACCATAAATCAACCTTTTAATATACCATCTATAGGCGAACTAGGACTTGCAGTTGCACTCTGTTTCATTATTCCAGCAAGATAAGCTATTCTACCAGAGATTATACTTTTTTTCATAGCCTCTGCCATTAATTGAGGTTTAGATGATCTTGCTACAGCTGTATTTAACAAAACACCTGATGCACCTAGTTCCATAACATGACATGCTTCACTAGGAGAAGCGATACCAGCATCAACAATTACTGGAACATTTGCATTTTCAATAATAATTTGGATATTTAATTTGTTCTTCAGACCACTTCCTGAACCGATAGGAGAAGCTAGTGGCATCACTGTAGAACATCCTATATTTTCCAGTTGTTTAGCCAACATAGGATCTGCATTAATATAAGGCATAACTGTAAATTTTTTTTGCACTAAATACTCTGCAGCCTTCAAAGTGCCAATAGGATCCGGGAGCAAATATTTAGGATCTGGTATTACCTCTAACTTAATAAAATTATTATTAACTTGTCCTAAACGTTTTGCAATTTCCTTTCCTAAAAAAGCAACCCGTATTGCTTCTTCAGCTGTTCTACAACCAGCTGTATTAGGCAAAAGCCATAACTTTTCCCAATCAAGACCATCAATCAAATTACTTTGACCCATACTTTTCGCTCTTTGGGCTCTTCTTATAGCAACTGTAACAATAGAAGTATCACTTGCAATAATACTTTCTTGAGCCTCCTTTAAATTTTTATATTTGCCTGTACCAAGCATTAAACACGAAGAGAAAGTCTTTTTATTTATTACTAATAACATAATTAAAATAAAAATATAATATAGTTGTATGTAAGCTCATCAAGACATAACAAAAAATATTTGAAAATACATATGATTCTGTTGTAAAATCAAATTAAGTTTCATACAGATAAATCTCATGAACATATTTAAAATTTATTAACCCCAAAAATGAAACATTGAAATAAATTATACCTTTTTATTTTCAATATTAATTACATTTATATTACTATGACCAATCAATTACCTATATGGATTATAATCATAATCAGTACTTTATTAAGTAGTATCATTGGTATAGTAATATATCAATCTTATAATTACCTAAAAAAATACAGCAATAATTTTAATAAAACAAGTATTACAATTATAGATAGAGCCAGTTCTATACTTCCTTACTGGCTACCTCTTTTAGAAGGATTACAAAATTTTGGACAGCAAATCTTACCTGATTATCCCTTTAGTTTAATGAGTATATATAAAAAAACTCTTATGCCAATAGTTATATTTTATGTTACGCATCCAGCATTAGCATTTGTCATATTCTTTATATTATATTACTTATTTGTAAGAGCTAAAAGTCCAATTCCTGATAGACCTTTTATTAGATTTAATGTTTTACAGTCGATTTTATTATTTTTAATAAACTCCCTATTGGGTGCTACTTTCAGAGCTTTACCAATTGAGTTTCGCATGAGCCTATATGGTTTTATGTTATGTAATACATTATTTTGGTTCGTACTATCAACTATTACATATGCTGTTACAAAATCAATTGAAGGTAAATATGCTAAAATACCAGTTATATCACAAGCCGTAAGAATACAAATAGATAACAGATTATAATATAAAAATTTACATAACAAATTATGATAAAATTAAATAGTTACGAAACAATATATATTTTAAGACCGGATATCACGGAAGATAAAAATTTAAATTTAGTTAATAGATATAAGGCACTTATAAATAATTTAGGTGGACAGAACATATTGATACAACATAGAGGCAGAAGACACTTGAGTTATAATATTAGCCAGTATTATGATGGTATATATGTACAAATGAACTATCAAGGTAATGGCTTTATTGTAAACAACTTAGAAAAAGCTTTAAAAATGAATAATAATATTATTAGATATATAACAATAACTAATAAATAAAAATATAGTACTACATTGAGTCTTGATACTGAGCTACCTTTCCAAAAGGCTTCCCTATCAGTATTATCGCCGCTGTAGTGTTTAACAACCAAGTTCGGTATGGATTGGAGTGGTTCCACTACGCTATAAGTATCAAGACGTAAATTTGTTATTATTAAGTATAAATTCAAAAAGTTTACGATCTATTAGTACGTCTTAGCTGAATATATTACTATACTTACACTTAACGCCTATCAAACAGTTAATCTTACTGTGATCTTAAAGAGTACTCATCTTGAGGTATGCTTCCCACTTAGATGCTTTCAGCGGTTATCTTTACCACACTTAGCTACCCAGCGTTTACTGTTGGCACAATAACTGGTACACCAGAGGTGTGTCTCTTCCGGTCCTCTCGTACTAAGAAGAGAGCCTCTCAATACTCTAACGCCTGCACCGGATATGGACCGAACTGTCTCACGACGTTCTGAACCCAGCTCGCGTACCGCTTTCATGGGCGAACAGCCCAACCCTTGGGACGTACTACCGCCCCAGGATGCGATGAGCCGACATCGAGGTGCCAAACCTCCCCGTCGATGTGAACTCTTGGGGGAGATCAGCCTGTTATCCCTAGAGTAACTTTTATCCGTTGAGCGACAGCCTTTCCACTCAGAACTGTCGGATCACTAAGACCGACTTTCGTCTCTGCTCGACTTGTAGGTCTTGCAGTCAAGCTTCTTTATGCCTTTATACTCTAAGACTGATTTCCGACCAGTCTGAAGAAACCTTTGTACGCCTCCGTTACTTTTTAGGAGGCGACCGCCCCAGTCAAACTGCCCACCTGAAACTGTTCTTTGGCCGGTTAACGACTTTCAAAGTTAGAATTCTAGTATACTTAGAGTGGTATCTCACTATTGGCTACTATATATCCGCAAATATATTATCTTTGCCTCCCACCTATACTGCGCAAAGCATACCCAAATCCAATTTCAAGCTACAGTAAAGCTTCATAGGGTCTTTCTGTCCAGGTGCAGGTAGTCCGCATCTTCACAGACAATTCTATTTCGCCGAGTCTCTCTCCGAGACAGTGCCCAAATCGTTACGCCTTTCGTGCGGGTCGGAACTTACCCGACAAGGAATTTCGCTACCTTAGGACCGTTATAGTTACGGCCGCCGTTCACCGGGGCTTCAGTCGCTAGCTTTGCTTTAACGCTAACCAACTTCTTTAACCTTCCGGCACTGGGCAGGCGTCAGCCTCCATACATTATCTTACGACTTCGCGGAGACCTGTGTTTTTGATAAACAGTCGCTTGGGCCTAGTTATTGCAACCCTACAAGGGCACCCCTTCTTCCGAAGTTACGGGGCTATTTTGCCGAGTTCCTTAGAGAGAGTTATCTCGCGCCCCTTAGTATACTCTACTTACCTACCTGTGTCGGTTTAAGGTACAGGTATTTGCTATTTAAGATATTTCGAGCTTTTCTAGGAAGTATGACGTCAATCACTTTAGTACCTTAGTACTTTGTACTCATTTTTTAGCTCAAGATGTTTTCACCATCTATCCTCACCTTCAATAATTTAAACCGGCAACCAAAATCCGGCTGATTTAGCCTTCTCCGTCCCTCGGTATCAATAACAAATAGTACAGGAATATTAACCTGTTATCCATCGACTACGCTTTTCAGCCTCGCCTTAGGCCCTGACTAACCCTTCGCGGACGAACCTTCCAAAGGAAACCTTAGGTTTTCGGGGCATTGGATTCTCACCAATGTTTTCGCTACTCAAGCCGACATTCTCACTTCTGCTTTGTCCACATTTATTTACATTAATGCTTCAACCTAACACAGAACGCTCCCCTACCGATGTAAACATCCCACAGTTTCGGCAAATAACTTAGTCCCATTCATTTTCGGCGCAGGATCACTAGACCAGTGAGCTATTACGCACTCTTTAAAGGATTGCTGCTTCTAAGCAAACCTCCTGGTTGTTTTTGCATTCCCACTTCCTTTACCACTTAGATATTATTTAGGGGCCTTAACTGGTGGTCTGGGCTGTTTCCCTCTTGACAATGAAGCTTATCCCCCACTGTCTCACTAATTAACTACACACTTAGTATTCAGAGTTTGCCTCGATTTGGTACCACTTTCGCAGCCCGCACCGAAACAGTGCTTTACCCCTAAGATTAAGCATTAATTGCTGCGCCAAAACGCATTTCGGGGAGAACCAGCTAGCTCCGGATTCGATTGGCATTTCACCGCTAATCACAGCTCGTCCGCTGATTTTTCAACATCAGTCGGTTCGGACCTCCACTTAGTGTTACCTAAGCTTCACCCTGGCCATGACTAGATCATCCGGGTTCGGGTCTACAAACAGTGACAAACGCTCTATTAAAGCTCGCTTTCACTGTGGCTTCGATATTCTTTATCTTAACCTGCCACTGCCTGTAAGTCGCCGGCTCATTCTTCAACATGCACGAAGTCAAACGTTAAATCGTTCTCCTACTGCTTGTAGGCTTACGGTTTCATATTCTATTTCACTCCCCTCCCGGGGTTCTTTTCACCTTTCCCTCACGGTACTGTTTCACTATCGGTCATCTAGGAATATTTAGCCTTACGAGGTGGTCCTCGTAGATTCATACGGGATTTCACGTGTCCCATACTACTTGGGATACAGACAAAGACTATATTATTTTCGGCTACAGGATTATCACCTTCTATGATATAGCATTCCAGCTATTTCACCTAATTATTTTCATCTTTAAAGACCTGTCCCACAACCCCACTAAAACTTGTTAAAGTGGTTTAGGCTGATCCCGTTTCGCTCGCCGCTACTAAGGGAATCGCTTTTGCTTTCTTTTCCTCTAGTTACTAAGATGTTTCAGTTCGCTAGGTTTGCTCTTGCCCACTTATTAATTCAGTGAGTAGTATAAAAGAGTTGCCTCATTCGGGAACCTCCGGATTATAGCTTACTTCCAGCTCCCCGAAGCATTTCGTCGGTAGTCACGCCCTTCATCGCTTCTAGATACCAAGGTATCCACCGTAAGCCTTTAATTACTTTATAAATTTATTAACTAAATAATAACAATTAACATAAAGTTAAACTTTATTTTTTGGAGATAAGCGGATTCGAACCGCTGACATCTGCCTTGCAAAAGCAGCGCTCTACCAACTGAGCTATACCCCCCTTTAATTATTACTTGGGCCATACTGGATTTGAACCAGTGACCTCACCCTTATCAGGGGTGCGCTCTAACCAACTGAGCTAATAGCCCTTTTATTTTTAAAATACTGAACGATCTAAGATAAAATTCATATTTTTTTTTATATCCCTAAATAAGGAGGTGATCCAGCCGCACCTTCCAGTACGGCTACCTTGTTACGACTTCACCCCAGTTACTAGCTCTACCTTAGGCGCCTCCATCCAGTACAGGTTAAGACAACGACTTTGGGTATAGCCAATTTCCATGGTGTGACGGGCGGTGTGTACAAGGCCCGGGAACGGATTCACCGCCGTGTAGCTGACCGGCGATTACTAGCGATTCCACCTTCATGTAGGCGAGTTACAGCCTACAATCCGAACTTAGATTACGTTTACAAGATTAGCTAGCCTTCACAGGGTCGCAACTCTTTGTCATAACCATTGTAGCACGTGTGTAGCCCAGGACATAAGGGGCATGCTGACTTGACGTCGTCCTTACCTTCCTCCGGTTTGTCACCGGCAGTTTTTTTAGAGTGCCCAACTTAATAATGGCAACTAAAAACAAGGGTTGCGCTCGTTGCGGGACTTAACCCAACATCTCACGACACGAGCTGACGACAGCCATGCACCACCTGTATTTACATTCCCGAGGGCACTTTTTACTTTCATAAAAATCTGTAATATGTCAAGCCCTGGTAAGGTTCTTCGCGTTGCATCGAATTAAACCACATGCTCCACCGCTTGTGCGGGCCCCCGTCAATTCCTTTGAGTTTCACTCTTGCGAGCATACTTCCCAGGCGGGATACTTAACGCGTTAGCTACGATACTGCACGGATCGATACGCGCAACATCTAGTATCCATCGTTTACGGCTAAGACTACTGGGGTATCTAATCCCATTCGCTACCTTAGCTTTCGTCTCTGAGTGTCAGTAAAGGCCAAGTAGAGCGCTTTCGCTACTGGTGTTCTTCCCAATATCTACGCATTTCACCGCTACACTGGGAATTCCCTCTACCCATACCATACTCCAGTCTAAAAGTTTCCACTGCTTGCTCAGGGTTGAGCCCTAATATTTAACAGCAGACTTGTTAAACCACCTACAGACGCTTTACGCCCAGTGATTCCGGATAACGCTTGCATCCCCCGTATTACCGCGGCTGCTGGCACGGAGTTAGCCGATGCTTATTCCTTAAGTACCGTCATTTTTTTCTTCCTTAAGAAAAGAGGTTTACAACCCACAGACATTCTTCCCTCACGCGGTATTGCTCCGTCAGGCTTGCGCCCATTGCGGAAAATTCCCCACTGCTGCCTCCCGTAGAAGTCTGGACCGTGTCTCAGTTCCAGTGTGGCTGATCATCCTCTCAAACCAGCTACTGATCGTCGCCTTGGTAAGCTTTTATCTTACCAACTAGCTAATCAGGCGTAAGCTCATCTTTGGGCAGATTTCTCTATTTCACTAAAAAGCATATGGGGTATTAGCAATCGTTTCCAATTGTTATTCCCCTCCCAAAGGCAGATTCTTACGTGTTACTCACCCGTCCGCTACTAAAGTATAAAACTTTCGTTCAACTTGCATGTGTTAGGCATACCGCCAGCGTTCATCCTGAGCCAGGATCAAACTCTCCATGTT